AAGCTTAGGTAACACTAAGTGGAGGTCCGAACCGACTGATGTTGAAAAATCAGCGGACGAGTTGTGGTTAGGGGTGAAATGCCAATCGAATTCGGAGCTAGCTGGTTCTCCCCGAAATGCGTTTTGGCGCAGCGGTTGATGCTATAGCTTAGGGGTAAAGCACTGTTTCGGTGCGGGCTGCGAGAGCGGTACCAAATCAAGGCAAACTCTGAATACTAAGTGTGTAATCAACCAGTGAGACAGTGGGGGATAAGCTTCATTGTCAAAAGGGAAACAGCCCAGACCACCATCTAAGGCCCCTAAATAATTGCTAAGTGGCAAAGGAAGTAAGAGTGCATATACAACCAGGAGGTTTGCTTAGAAGCAGCAATCCTTTAAAGAGTGCGTAATAGCTCACTGGTCTAGTGATCTTGCGCCGAAAATGAAAGGGACTAAGTAATTTGCCGAAGATGTGGGATGTTGTACATCGGTAGGGGAGCGTTCTGTTGTAGTTTGAAGCACTAGCGAAAGTGGGTGTGGACGAATCAGAAGTGAGAATGTCGGCTTGAGTAGCGAAAACATTGGTGAGAATCCAATGCCCCGAAAACCTAAGGTTTCCTTTGGAAGGTTCGTCCTCGAAGGGTGAGTCAGGACCTAAGGCGAGGCTGAAGAGCGTAGTCGATGGATAACAGGTTAATATTCCTGTACTGTTTATTGCTGATATTAAGGGACGAAAAAGGCTAAATCATCCGGACGTTGGTTACCGGTTTAAACTATCGAGGTGCAGACGAATGGAGAAAACATTCTGAGCTAAGAAGTGAATACAAGATACTAAGGTATTAAAGTGATTGATGTCATGTTTCCAAGAAAATCTTATCATATCTTAAGTAATAAATACCTGTACCTTAAACCGACACAGGTAGGTAAGTAGAGTATACTAAGGGGCGCGAGATAACTCTCTCTAAGGAACTCGGCAAAATGGCCCCGTAACTTCGGGAAAAGGGGTACCCTATTAGGGTTGCAATAAATAGGCCCAAGCGACTGTTTATCAAAAACACAGGTCTCCGCGAAGTCGCAAGACAATGTATGGGGGCTGACGCCTGCCCAGTGCCGGAAGGTTAAAGAAGTTGGTTAGTAAATACGAAGCTAATAACTGAAGCCCCGGTGAACGGCGGCCGTAACTATAACGGTCCTAAGGTAGCGAAATTCCTTGTCGGGTAAGTTCCGACCCGCACGAAAGGCGTAACGATTTGGGCACTGTCTCAGAGAGAGACTCGGCGAAATAGAATTGTCTGTGAAGATGCGGACTACCTGCACCTGGACAGAAAGACCCTATGAAGCTTTACTGTAGCTTGGAATTGAGTTCGGGTTTATTTTGCGCAGTATAGGTGGGAGGCTGAGAATTTATGTTTGCGGATGTAAATGAGCCAAAAGTGAGATACCACTCTGATTAAACTAGAATTCTAATCTTGATGCCGTTATCCGGCTAAGAGACATTTTCAGGTAGGCAGTTTGACTGGGGCGGTCGCCTCCTAAAAGGTAACGGAGGCGTGCAAAGGTTTCCTCAGACTGGTCGGAAATCAGTCGTAGAGTATAAAGGTATAAGGAAGCTTGACTGTAAGACTTACAAGTCGAACAGAGACGAAAGTCGGCCTTAGTGATCCGACAGTTCTGAGTGGAAAGGCTGTCGCTCAACGGATAAAAGTTACTCTAGGGATAACAGGCTGATCTCCCCCAAGAGTTCACATCGACGGGGAGGTTTGGCACCTCGATGTCGGCTCATCGCATCCTGGGGCGGTAGCACGTCCCAAGGGTTGGGCTGTTCGCCCATGAAAGCGGTACGCGAGCTGGGTTCAGAACGTCGTGAGACAGTTCGGTCCATATCCGGTGCAGGCGTTAGAGTATTGAGAGGATTTCTCCTTAGTACGAGAGGACCGGGAGAAACATACCGCTGATGTACCAGTTATTGTGCCAACAGTATATGCTGGGTAGTCAAGTATGGATTGGATAACCGCTGAAAGCATCTAAGTGGGAAGCCTACCTCAAGATGAGTACTCTTTTGAGATCACGGTCAGACTAACCGTTTGATAGGCGTTAAGTGTAAGTATAGTAATATATTCAGCTGAGACGTACTAATAGATCGAAAACTTATTTAAAATTTGTAATAGATATAAAACAATGCAATTATTTTAGCTTATGTCTTGATGTTTATAGCGCAGTGGACCCACTCCAAACCATCCCGAACTTGGTTGTTAAACTCTGCAGCGACGATGATACTGAAGAGGACACTCTTTGGGAAAGTAGTTCAATATCAGGACGCCTTGTTATTTTAACTCAGACTTAATTAGTTAATATTGATTAAGCTAATCTAATTTTTCCTGAATGTCCCCATTTTCTAAGTTTATCTATTTTTTCTATTTCGGTTGTTGATAAAGGAATCATTTCATTAATAGCTTTTTCTATATCTTTTGTAGTAAATTCTCTGTTCTGATAGAAGCCTTCGTACATTGCTTCTATTATTGATTGTTCTATTTCTGCTCCTGAAAATTTTCTGCTTATCTTACTTAAGTAGTATATGTTATATTTATACCATGTCAATGGTCTTACTTTTTTCAAATGTATTTGAAAAATATTAATTCTTTCGTTAAATTTGGGCAGATCTACAAAAAAAATTTCATCAAATCTCCCTTTTCTTAATATTTCAATAGGTAGATTATTAATGTTGTTTGCTGTAGCAATAACGAATACATCTGTTTTCTTTTCTGATAACCATGTTAAAAAGATGTTAGTTACTCTAAGTGTAGTTCCACTATCAGTGTTGTTTATATTTTGTGTAAATACTTTATCTATTTCATCTATCCATAGTACACATGGTGATATTGACTCGCTAGTTTCTATAGCTTTGTTGATTTTGTTTTCTGACTCACCTAATATCCCAGCAAAAATTTTGCTTATGTCTAATTTTAAGAGTGGTAAATTCCATTCTGTTGAAATTGCTTTTGCGCTTAGTGATTTGCCTGTTCCCTGAATACCTACTAAGAGTATTCCCTTAGGTCTCTTAGCTCCATACAAGCTAGCTTTTTTAGTAAAAGTTAATTGTCTAACTTTTAGCCATTTTTTTAAATTACCTAAGCCTCCTACATTTATTTTTGTTTTATTTGTAGAATAAAATTCTAGCATATCTGTTTGTGCAATAAATTCTTCCTTTTCTTTTAGAATTTTTTGTATTATATCTGTTTCAGATAAGTTGAGAGCTACTAATTGAGATATTGATTTTCTTATTCTATTAATTGTATAACCAATATACGCTATACATATGTTATCCTGTACTTGTTTGTATTTATTGTTTGAGTGATTAATCAATCTACTTACTTCAAGAATTATTTCTCTTTTATTTGGTAAAGGAAGTTTGATATCTGTTATATATTCTTTTAGTTCGTATGGTATTTGTTTACCTTGGCCACTTATGATAATGTATTTTTTATATTTCTTTAACCACTTTTCTGTATTTTTCAGTTTTCTACTTATGCTTATATCACTGATAAAATGGTAAAAGTCTTTTAAGAAAAAAATTTCTATGTTACTATCTGTGTTGCTGGATATAATATCAAGTGCTTCTAGTGGATTTTTTTTTCCTTTGTGAATGTAATTAGGGTTGTTTATATAGCCATCTATAAAATTCCAATTACATATCTTTTTTTTTAATTGTTTATCATTAATTTTATTTAATATGTATTCTAGTCTTTCTTCTTCTTGTGTTTCTATATATATTAAATAGTTATTTGATGATAGTAGTATTCTTATCTCTTTTGTAAAGTCCATAGGGTGTTAAATAAACTTATATTATTGTTGATGTATTTCTATTTTATTTATTATATAATTTTACATTAAGATAGGGTTCTAGGGGAAGATTATTTTTTATTTTAATGAATAATACATAATTGTTGGATTTAATATAAAGCTTGTAGTTCTATACATTGATATAAGAAATTTTTTAAAAATAAATTCACTATAATTTAATTGATAATATATGTATTGTTTATTAGAAAGTTAGTACGATTTAAGTAAATATGAAGATTCATCGCAATGCCTGAAATGCAGTTTTTTATTAATATTAACATGGCTATATTTTTTATCTAACAAGTTGAAAAAGCTAAATTTTAAAGATAATCTATTGATGTTTTTATTCTTTGGTGCCTATAATCAGATTTCTAGTTATTATATTAAAAGACTATACTGGTTAGTATAAATAAATACAATGACATTGCAATAATTTGCATGTGAGTCATACTAGTCTTATTTAATTGTATCTTTTATTAGGTAAAAGTCTAGTTGCCTAAATAGTGTGTATAATATTATAATTTATTCATTAAATATAGCTCTGAATAATCAAAAATATGTGAGGTAGAGAGGTAATGTGACTTGTGCTTTTTTTGTATATATATTTAGAAGTATAAAAAAATTCTCGAACAATGTGATACTTTGAGAAGCTATAAGCTTATTTGGGTACTTGGCTTAATTGTATTTGATAGATAAATAAATATTTGTAGCTATTTCTTAATTGTTTCTATTAAAGCTTAAATATATAGATGTTATCAAGTGTGTTTTATAAAGTATAAGTATATCCGATGAGTATACGTGGATATAATTAAAATGATTTAAATGAGTTTCTGATATAAATTTAATATCACATTGAGTTTATTTAAGTTACATATAACTAAGCTGCTAATTCTTTCTAAATGGTTATGTGTAGATAATTTAGAGTAGTTATTGAATATAATATATAATGATTAATGTTTAGTGTATGTATTGATTGGATTGTATCGATGATGGTAAAAAATGATTTTTTATATGGAAAAAATTAAGATAGTAAGAGATAGGGTCTATTGTTATTTACTACAACAAATATTAAATTTGATTCTAAGTATTATTTATCTTACACTAAAATTGTATTTACTTAAAGTAATAATCAATTTATATTTCAAGTCAGTTGAAGATAGTATTGTAGTAAAAATAAATTATTTATTACCTGACAGGTAATCTTAGTAGCTCTGAAACTTTGTTAGGTGATGTGATGGTAAATTTTTAAAGAGTTATTTACTTGATGTATCCTATAAAAAATTGTTATTCTTTGTCTATATTTATAGATCTAATTAGCTTTAAAATGTCTTGTATCTTGATAACAATGATTAACTATTGAACCCTATTTAATGTTGATATTGTGATAAAGTATTATACATGTACAAATAGTATTAACTGTTATTTGCAAGCATACTACAAATAATTTCATTAATTCCTTATTTTATTGTATAGTAATAATATTTGTGAAGTTAATTTTTAATACATATCATCTTTTAAGCTAATATCAATATGATGTGAATGATTTTATCTATTTGATACAATTATCGTAGTATAAAGTAACTTTTTACAATATAGTAGAACAATATACTATGGTATATTATTTATGTTGGATAAAAGTCTCTATATATTTATTTGATTTTAAATTTAAAGAAAGAATAGACGGAAAAATATGATGATGTGTATATAATTAGGTAGAGAAACATTTATCAATCTTACAGTAATTATAATTATTATTGATTACTTGTATTGAAGTTATTTGTTACCCTTTTTATAATTTGTATTTCCTTTGTTTTTCACTTAATTGGTAATTTGTTTTCGTTTTTTTCTCCTCTTATTATTAATTATTCTTCTTCCACTTTTTGTTGACATTCTTATTAAAAATCCAATTTTTCTGGATTTTTTTAATTTTGTTCCTTTATTCATTTATTGTTGCTTTACTTTATTCCTATCTTTTTTTATAATATTGTACTCTTACTTTTTTATATTGTATAGTTATTTTATGTTATGATTAATAGTTTTATATTATTTCGTTCATATATTATTTTTGTCTTATTATTTTTAGTACCAGCATCTGTTTTAATAACCAAGCAAATATATTTTTTATTAGAGACAAATATTTCTATTTATATGCTGACTAATTATTCTAAGAACAAACAATCAATTTTATTGAATGATCAATCTTATATAAGCCTTTTCAATTGTTATGTAAAGCGTAGAAAAATTTTTTTATCTATATCTTTATCTGAACTATATCTTTTTGTATGTCCTTCTAAGCGAAGTTTAATATATAAATCTTTAGGACAATGTTACCAACAAAATGGTTTCCTTTATACTGCTGAGTATTACTATTTATTATGTGTATCTCTTTCTAACGATAGTTTAATCGTTTTATCTAGTCTACTTGAAATTTACACCCATTTAAATAATAATGATAAAATTTACTTTGTAAAGGATAAAATAGCGCAACTAAGTAGCTTGAATTCTTTTGATGCATTATAGTGATTAGTCATCGGGATAGCAGGATTTGAACCTGCGACATCCTGCTCCCAAAGCAGGCGCGCTACCAAACTGCGCTATATCCCGTTGTTTAATATTAACTAAAAGTGATTATATAATATTCTGTTGATGCTGTCTACTTAGTGTTTTATACATGTATTGCGAAAAATATTTATATAGGGTACCAGAACATTCCTTTCACACCGTCAGGATCGGTTACAAATCCTATGCCCTTATAGAATTGTATAACTTCTGGGTCGGCAAAAAGTGTAATAGTGCTTATATCATGATATCTTAGTTGCTTAATAGTTTCTTGCATTAACGCTTTACCTAAACCTTTGCCTTGAAATTGTGGATGTATTACTACATCCCAAATAGTTGCATTGAAAGATTCGTCTGATGTGGCTCTGGCAAAACCAATTAAGTTTTTTTTATTTTCCTTATAATAAAATATTGCAATTGTTAAAAAGCTGTTATCTATAGCGACTTTCACCTTTTTCATCGGTCTTTTAACCCATCCTACAGAATCACATAATTTTTCTAGGTCGTTTAAATTTATGTCCTTATTTGTACTAGAGTATATAATTAACTTTTGTTTATTTTCTTTTAAGTTTTCGATAAATATTTTTGTACCCGTATTTTTGATTGTATTTTCTATAATTTGTGTTTTTTTGTTGTTGAAGAAAAAATTCCAAAATGTCATATTAATATCTATGTTTTCTAAAATTTTTTTAGTGAGTATTTATATATGTTCAAAAAATGTTACTTTTTTCATGTAATCTTTCTATATATATTATTATTACTCATTATAACTTATTTTTAAGTTACATATACTGAAACTTTTTGTTATTATTTTAAATTTTGTGTTTAAGGAAAATTTTTTGTTGTGAAAAAATTTGGTATTATTTTACTAATCAGTTGTTTGTTTTTATCAGCGTCAAATTTTGTGCGTGCTGAGCTATCTACTTTAGTACCTTGTAAGGATTCTAGTGCATTCAATCAAAGAATGCAGAGGTCTGTGAAAAAACTAGAGGCTCGTTTATCGAAGTATGAACCATCTACTCCACCTGCTATAGCTATACAAAATCAAATTCAAGCAACGAAGAATCGATTTATTAAATATAGTAATGCTGGCATTTTATGTGGTACAGAGGGCTTACCTCATTTAATTGCAGATGGGCGTTGGGATCATGCTGGTGATTTTATGTTACCTGGTCTTTTATTTATATATATTACTGGATGGATTGGATGGGTTGGGCGTAGCTATTTGCAAGCAATCTCACTGGTTAATAAGCCAACAGAAAAGGAAATAATTATTGATGTTCCACTCGCAGTTAAATTTTCGTTATCTGGTTTTACATGGCCTTTAGCAGCTCTACAAGAGTTTACTAGTGGACGTTTATTAGCTTCGGATGATGATATTACTGTATCTCCTCGTTAGTTTGTGTGTACTAAAAATATTATAAATGATTAAGGATATATATGGATAATAATTTTTTTAAGTATTTGTCTACAGCGCCTGTTCTTGGAATGTTGTGGATAACATTTACAGCTGGTTTTATAATAGAGATTAATCGTTTTTTTCCAGATATTTTATCTTTCTCTTTTTAAGTTTTGTGTTAGATAACTGTCTTTGTGGTACATTATGATTTTCTTGTTTTAACTTAACTATATACTGTAGTTTTATTTTTCTTACTAATTTTGTTTAAATTTTTGTTAATATAAATTTTATTTGTAGTGAATTAAAAATTTATATATTATTTAAAAAATATGAGTATTGTAACTAGAGTTATATTAGATGCAGATAATGATTTACGCTATCCTACATTAGGAGAGTTAGATATTTTGAAAAATTATTTTATGACTACTGAGACACGTATCGAAACTGCTTCTATCTTGAGAGATAAAGAGCAAGAAATAATTAAAATAGCGAGTAAGTCTATTTTTCAAATTCATCCTGAATATATTGCACCTGGTGGTAATGCAGAAGGTGCTCGTAAAAGATCTTTATGTTTACGAGATTATGGTTGGTATTTAAGGCTAGCAACTTATGGATTATTATCTGGCGAAAAAGATTCTATTGAACAAGTTGGTATAATAGGGGTTAAGGAAATGTATAATTCACTAGGTGTGCCTATTTTGGGTATGATAGATGCTATACAGTGTTTAAAAAATGCCTCAAGTGAATTTTTGTCTGATGATCAATTTAAGCTTGTTGCTTCTTATTTTGATTTTATGATACAAGGCATGTCAACATAATGAGTTGAGTTGTCTAATTTGAGATGTAGTGTTATAATCTTAGTAAGCTCGAAATAATACATAAATGAACAGGCGAACTTTGTCAGAACTGAAAAGTAGCAGCAATAAGCTTATAATATTTAGGTATTTTTTCGGGTTTTTCTTATTTTATATGTACATAATATTTCTTATAATAAAATTAATATTTTGATGTAAATATTGATTTCGTAATTTAAGTTTACTGTAAAAATAATATGAAATCATCTATAACGCATGGAGTTAAAATCCTTTCTACAGGTTCTGCTGTTCCTCATTTTAGTTTGAACAATGAAACAATTAGTGAAATAGTGCAAACTTCTGATGAGTGGATATCTACTCGTACAGGTATTAAAGAAAGAAGGTTATTAACAGGTAGTCATCAGTCTGTTATTGATCTTGCTATTCTTGCATCTAGAAAAGCTTTAGATAAAATTTCAATGGATCCATCTCAAATAGATTTAATTATTCTTGCTACGTCCAGTCCAAATGACTTGTTTGGTAGTGCTAGTCAGATTCAGTTTAAGATAGGTGCTGTAAATGCAGTTGCTTTCGATTTGACTGCGGCTTGTTCCGGTTTTGTCTTGGGTATAGTTACTGCTTCTCAGTTTATACGAAGTGGTACTTACCATAATATTTTAGTCATTGGTGCTGATGTTCTATCCAAATGGGTAGATTGGTCTGATCGTAGTACATGTATCCTATTTGGTGATGCTGCTGGTGCAGCTATATTGCAATCTTGTTCAGATATTGAAAATTCAATACTGAATTTTCAACTGAATACAGATGGACACTACTCAAGTCATCTATCTATTTCTTATCAAGATAATGATAAGCCACATTCATTTTTAAATTTACATCAAGGCTCTTTTAAGTATCTTTATATGAATGGCAAAGAAGTTTACAAATTTGCTGTGTCTCAAGTTCCACTAAGTATTTTAAAATGTTTAAATTCGTTAAATATGTCAGTTGATGATATAAATTGGTTACTACTACATCAAGCTAACGAAAGGATCTTAAACGCTGTAGCAGAGAAGTTATCAATTAGCCGAGACAAAATAATAGCTAATTTAAGTAAATATGGTAATACATCTGCTGCATCTATACCATTGGCACTCGATGAAGCTCTTCAAGACAGTAAGATAGCCAATAATGATATTATTGTTATAGCTGGTTTTGGTGCTGGTTTAACATGGGGTACAATCATTGTGAGATGGAAAGAATTTACATTATGATAAATCCTACATATTTTTTATTCATATATATTAAAATATATTTATATTGCTCATACTTCTATGCCAATATTTATTTGGTGTAATATTATATTTTACGTTAAAAACAAGGATATACTTAATGACTCCATCTTTATCTAGTTTTTTAAATAGTCTAGTTTTAGGATCTTTTATAGTTGTTGTTCCTATTAGTTTAGCACTTCTATTTGTTAGCCAAAAGGATAAAACTCAACGTAATTGATAATAATCTATTGTTATTACTTATAGTTATCAAAACTAATTGTTACTCAAGAATAATACATCAGTAAACTTTTTTACTAAGTTGTTACTGATTATTATTGTCTCTTAATAAATTTTTCATTTAAATTAAATATTAAATACATCATTTTATTGATATGTCTTTATCTGATTGGTTGGCTCAGAAACGAAATTTGCTTCTAGATAATAAAATTACGCAGAACTCATCTTGTGTTTCTCAAGGTTTATGGATTAAATGTAATAAATGTAGTTTTTTAATGTATCATAAAGTTTTAGATCTTAATTTAAAAGTTTGTCCTAAATGCGGCTATCACTTTCCTTCATCTAGTCAAGATAGAATTAACCAAATTTTTGATGCAAGTAGCTGGTGTAGTATTGATAGTAATTTATCTTCGACAGATCCACTAGGATTTGCCGATAGGAAGTTGTATAGCGAAAGGTTGATTGATACAAAATTAAAAACAGGTTTATTTGATGCTGTACAAACTGGCTTTGCATCTATTTTTGGTACTTCTGTTGCTTGTGGCATAATGGATTTTAGATTTATGGGTGGTAGCATGGGTTCAGTTGTAGGTGAGAAATTAACTCGTTTAATTGAGTATGCTACTAAGCGAAAATTACCCTTGATTATTATATGTGCCTCTGGTGGTGCAAGAATGCAGGAGGGTATGTTAAGTTTAATGCAAATGGCTAAAATTTCTTCTGCTTTATATAGACACAGTCAATCAAACTTACCTTATTTTACAGTATTGACATCTCCAACCACTGGCGGAGTTACTGCTAGTTTTGCCATGTTGGGTGATTTAATTATCGCTGAGCCAGGTGCTCTAATTGCTTTTGCTGGCAGGAGGGTAATTGAACAGACTATTAAGGAAGATTTGCCTGATAATTTTCAAACTTCTGAATATTTATTTAAACATGGATTTATAGATTTAATTATTCCTAGAAAAGATTTGCGTTCAAAGCTTCACAAGTTATTGTCTTTGTATTCTCATACTTCTTCTTGACTTATAGTTGTAAAACTTTCTATATACTATAATATATATCTCGTATTAATATTAAGAAAATTTTAATAAATATACTTATTGAAAAATTATTACTAAAATACTTACAAGGTAATAATGTAATTTAAGTTATATTGAATTACTATATCAATTAATACTCTAAGATTTTTATTTTTTATGTTAATGTTAAATAGGTTAATTATGTTTTTAAAGAAGTCTATGTTTTTATCGATAGGAACATTTTTATTAGTTGTCCTACCTGCTTTCTCTATTGAATTAGATGAAGCAACTAGAACAATCATTCTTGATAGTTCTGGTCAAAGTGTTACTTTGACTCCTGAACAGGTAAAAAGAGGCAAACGTTTATTTAATAATTCTTGTGCTCAATGTCATAACGGTGGTATTACCAAAACTAATCCTAATGTTGGTTTAGAATTAGAATCTCTGAGTTTGGCTACTCCTGCTCGTGATACAGTTGTAAGTCTTATCGATTATATGAAAGACCCAACTAGTTATGATGGTCAATATTCTATTGCTGAACTACATCCTAGTATTAAAAGTGCTGAAATTTTTCCTAAAATGCGTAATTTTACAGATGAAGATTTATTTTCTGTTGCTGGTTATATATTACTTCAACATAAAGTTTCTCCAGATAAGTGGGGTGGTGGTAAAATTTATTATTAGTTTTTTATATAAAAAACATATATAATTATTGATAGAATAGATGATATAGTTTTGAAATCTTTAAATAAGTAAAAAGCTATATTTATTAAGTTTTACTCTTTTATTATTTTTATAGGAGCTTCATCATGAAATTTTTATGGTCTTTATTGTGCACTAGTATATTAGTTCTTTTTTCGGGTTTGCAATTAGTTTTTGGTCAGAATGCAGAAGTCAGTTTAGAAGTAGGAGAACAAGTCTTTACTGCTAATTGCGCAGTTTGTCATGCTGGAGGTAATAATGTAATTGTGCCTGACAAAACGTTGACAATAGCTGATTTAGAAAAATACAGCAAGGATAGTGTTGATGCTATTGTTAATCAAGTAACTAATGGTAATGGTAATATGCCTGCTTTTGGTGCTAAGCTAGATGAAAATCAAATTCAAAGTGTGGCTAACTATGTTTTAAACCAAGCTAAAACTGATAGTTGGTAGTTTTTATCAAATTTTAGGATAAAAAAATAATCTCATTATTTTTTTATTCTTATTATTTATTTGTTTATTTATTCATATATAATTATATAATCAAAAACTTTTCTCATTTTAATGTTAAACACTTTATATCCCTCTTTATTATGCTTACAGGATGGTACATTTTATAGAGGTTGGTCTTTATTTCGGTTGTTAGTACATTCTGGTGAAATAGTTTTCAATACAGGTATGGCGGGTTATCAAGAAATTTTTACTGATCCTAGTTATGCTGGTCAAATAGTTGTTTTTACATATCCTGAATTAGGTAATACAGGTTTGAATCATCAGGACAATGAGTCTAGAATGGTTCATATTCGCGCATTGGTTGCTAGAAATATTTCTCCTGTTTTTAGCAATTGGAGGTCCAATGTTTCCTTAAGGAATTTCTTAGTCTCAAAGCGTTTACCACACATTTTTGGTATTGATACTAGATCCTTAACAAGACACATAAGATCACGTGGTGTTATGAACGCAGTGATACTTCATCCAGGTTCATCTTTTGACTTGAATAACCCAAAGTTTAATCAGCTTAATAGTACAAACTTTGTTAATACAGTTACTACTAAAAATATTTACTATACTAATATCTCTGTTAATCAAAAAAATACTCATTCTTATTTAACTTTTAAGGATAAGAGTATTAGTAATTTGCATAGAGCCTGTAGGATTGTTGTAATAGATTTTGGTATTAAATTAAGTATCTTAAAAAAATTACTTGGTTTAGGTTGTAATATTTTTGTTGTACCTTATAATTGTACTTATGAGACTATTATGTATTATAAACCAGATGGTTTGTTGTTATCTAATGGTCCAGGTGATCCTGCATTTGCTAAACATTCAATTTACACTGTAAGAAGACTAATACATTTTTCTAATATTCCTATTTTGGGCATCTGTATGGGGCATCAAATTTTGAATCTTGCAATGGGTGCTGAGACTTTTAAGCTAAAATTTGGTCATAGAGGATTAAATCATCCTGTTGGTTCTTTTAAATATTCCGAAATTACAAGTCAAAACCACGGGTTCGCAGTGAGTAAAGAGTCATTTCTTAACAGCAAATTATCAAATATTTTTAGGTGTAATTCATCTAATTTAAATGATTTAACTGTTGCTACTACTTTACATACAAGTATTCCTGTTTTTTCTGTACAATATCATCCTGAAGCTAGTCCTGGACCCCATGATTCTGATTATTTATTTGAAATTTTTGTTAAGTTGATTGATCTAATTAAACTTGTTAGTTAATAATTATTTTTACTTTTTACTCCCATGTTATATTTTTAAATAAATATGATAGTGTTTGTGTACCTCTTAATTGGTTAAATAATGGTAAGTGTCCTTCTGGTGCTTGTATTGTCCATTGAAATTCTTGTGGATATCTTTTCATTGAACCATTACTAGTCCAACTAATTTTTTCCCATAATATATCCCAATTTTTGTTACTCTTAATCCATATTTGTTTTTGTACTGAAAATCCAAACTTACCTCTTGAGTAAATTTTCCATAAAAAATCTAAAGTAAATAAATCTTCCGTTGGTAAAAATTGAATATCTGTAAAGTATAGCCATTTTTTTTCAATGTTATTTTTTGTTTTAACTAATTTACATAAATGTTGATTAGTTAATTGATCTGCCTCTTTAAAGTTTTCATTTATTAATAGTTTTTGTAATGGTTCATAATCGATATCTGAGCAAGATTTTAATTTTAATGTTGCTATGCCATTTGGAAAATGTTGAATTAGTTTTTTTTTAATTTTTTGTTGATCTGTTTTTAGTAGTTTTTGGTATATAAATCCATCAAGTGGATCTGCAGTTTTTTTATTCACGAGGACTCTCTTTATTATAAGTTCTAATAGACTATCTTGTTCTTTCTCATAGGTAATGTTAATTATTCTTTCTGTACTTTGATTGATTGTTGTAAAGTTTTTTTCGATGGTTAGTTTCATTTGATGATTTTTAGTTATTATCTGTTTATTTATGCTAAATTTTGTCCATAAGTATATGATAAAATCAATTATTATTATTCTATAATTATTATAGGGAATTTCTATTTATATATTTTTACATCTTCTACTTACTTAAATAGAAAATAACAACTCTTATCAGTAAGAGTATCAAATTACTTAAAAAGTTTACAATAAAGTATATGATATACTTCCCTATTTGTATTATAACTCTCTCTAGTTTGGGTATCATTAAGTCTTTAATTTCTAACCAAAATAGGAATATTGCTTGTATTTCATTTAATGTTTTTAATCCTTCTATGTTAGATATCGGTATATATTTTGTTATAATCCCTCTGGAACTTATTAGCCAAACCTGTTCACGTTCATTATACATAGATTTAGTTCTATAAATGTACAAATTTATAGCTTCTTGAACCCTTAGATTATTTAAAAATAAAATAATTGATCTATTGGATGTATATAATTGGTTAAATTTATTTTCTTCCTTTAGGAAAGTATATATGGATGCAGAATTACCTAATTCTTCCATTACATTTTTTATAATTAGATTTGCTGATTGAATTATGAAGTTCTCAAAAAGTACTTGTACATGTTTATAAGGAGTATATATTGGATCAAAAGAAAATGTCTTAATATTAATTTTTGCTGAACCAAATATTAAGTATGTTATTAACTCTTTAACTAAAAAATAATTGTTGAATTCGACTTTAATGTTATTATTTTTTTTTTGAGATCTTGTGTTTAGCTTAAATTTCATTAACGTTGTTTGTATAAAAATAATAAAAATTTTATTATTTAAATAGTTCAATTGTTTTTGACTTATGTTGATTTCTATTAGGTTCAGTACCAAATTTTTGAATTCTCTAAGAATTATTTTAAATAATATAAATTTATTTTTATTGTTTAATATATCGATGTATAAATAATACTTAGTATTGTTAATTAGATTATAAGCAAATTTTTTCTCTGTCACTAAAAATAGCTCCACTATAGCATTATTTAGTTTAATGCTTTGTTGGCTAGGCCAGTATTTAATCATTGTTTTATTTATTAATTCACTGTATTTATTTTTAGTAAATTATTCTGATGTTTATATTTTATATTACAATAAAATTTATAAACAATTTGAATCAGTTGATTAGACTATTTTTTATAATATAATGTATAATTATTATTTTGCAATTGCCAGTAAAGACTTTTTTCTTTATCAAGAGCCAATAGAAGAAATACTTCGTGAAAGAACACAGTACTATCGGAGTCTTAATAAAGACTTGGACTTTTGGTTTACACTAAAGCCAGATTTCATTTCTCTTCTAGATAATGAAAATCATTATTTTAGTATACCTAATTCTTTAGCTGCTATTGTATCTTTGGATAAAGATTTTATACAGTGGTTAAAATTGAGGGTAGGCTTTGTTTATGTTGGTAATTTTCAGTCTAAATCGATATTTCTACCTGATTAACTTTTATTTTAATCTGTAGAAGTGCGGTTTTCGTTAGGTCTTACGAATAGTGTTAAAATTTCTTTGCTAAATGTTTCAGCTGCTTTGGACTTATAACGATTGGGGTGTACTATAATTGAAAGCATTCGTTTGATAGTAACATTTTTGATTCTTGCCCAATGTATAATTCCTAGTTCTAGCTCTTTTGCTATGGCTGATACCGAAACAAAAGCTGCTCCCAAGCCCGATTGAACAGCGTTTTTAATAGCTTCTATAGAGTTTAGTTCCATTTCAATGGTGAATCTACTGCTATCAATACCATGCTGATTTAAAATTTTGTCGATCACTTTCCTGATTGTTGATTGTGTATCAAGTGCTATAAAGCGTAGTTTATATAAATCTTCTTTCTGAATATTGGTTACTTTTGAAAAAGTATGGGACATTGGTACAATTAAAGCTAGTTCATCTTCTGCATAAGATGTAATCTGTAGAATATCTTTTAATTCATTTGGTACTTCACCACCAATTACTGCTAAGTCTACTTGGCCGTTTGCTACGCTCCATGAAATTAAGCGTGTTGAGTGTACTTGCAGTTGTACATTAACTTGTGGATAACGTTGTCTAAACAGTCCTATTAATCTTGGCATTAAATATGTACCTGTTGTTTGACTTGCACCAATTACTAGTGATCCACCTTGTAAATTCTGTATATCTTCTAGTGCCCTACATGTTTCTTCGCATAGAGCTAGTATACGTCCTCCATATCTTAGTAGTAGATTTCCAGCTTCCGTTAATGTTGCTTTTTTACTACTTCTTTCAAAAATTGGTATATTTAGCTGTTTTTCTAAATTTTGAATTTGTAGACTAATTGCCGGTTGTGATACATAAAGGCTATCAGCTGCCTTTTTAAAGCTACCCTCTTTAATAATTGCCTTTAAAATTCTCAACTGGTCTAAAGTGAATGGTAAATCTCTCATGTTTAAAATATAAAATTTGGTTGGATCACTAACTGATTTATTTGTGTTTTTTCTCTATACTATAAATTTTGTTTCTTTTTATATATCAATTTAGGTTAAAATATAGTATTTATATTATATAAGTAAGAAATGAATTAGGTGTTTTACAAAATATTTAGCTTCGCTAATAACTTTAAGGAGTGTTTACGCATGGATATTAGACTTTTAATTGTTTTTATGCCAGTGATTGCTGCTGGTTCCTGGGCTCTATATAACATAGGTCGAGTTGCTTTGCAGCAATTTCGTAGTATGTAATACATTTGTTGTATAGATGCTTACTTATTTATAAAAAGTAGATTATTATATAAAAATATATTGTAGTTCTACTTTTTGACTATTTATAACGTTTTTATTTTTTAAATAATATAATTATATATGGCTGTTCCTAAGAAGAAAACTTCTAAATCAAAATCTCGTAAATCTCATTGGCATAGAAAAGCAGCATCAGTTAGTCAAAAGTCTTTCTCACTTGCTATGTCGATATTAAGTCGTAATTCTGCTTCCTTTGTTTATAATAAATCTATTGATGATTTTGACAGTTAGTAATCCTTTTTTTATTATGATTACACCCAAATAACTTTAAGTTTATATATTATTATGGTATTGTGCTATCTCAATTCTAATCTCTATGTTGTACAAAAATCTAACATAAGTTTGTTAATTAAGTTATCATCCTTCAGAGATATTTGGATTTTTAATTGTACTGAAGGTTGTCAGTTTAATATTGTAACCCAAGGATTTAAGATTAATAATGTATCTAAAATCATCTTAACAAGTTTGCACATTAATAATATTTCAGGTTTGTTGGGTTTACTATCTAGTTTAAATTTAATAGGTCGAACTAAATCTTTACATCTATATGGTCCTGTTAATTTAAGGTATTATTTGGACTTAGGAAAAAAATATTCCCGTACTAATTTTAATTATGTAATTTATTTGCATATACTGAAAACAGGCCTAATCATTAACCATTATGGTTGTCGTATTTATGCCTTTTATAGTAAATCTGGTTTTGAATTTATTATGCTTAGGCCTGAACAGTATGGTACATTCTTCTTAGATAAAGCTCGTTGCAACTATTTAGCTCCAGGTCCTTTATATGGTAAATTAAAAAAAGGTATGAGTTTTCTTTTGCCAGATGGATTTACTCTTGATGGTGTCAGGTTAACTTCTCAAAATGTTATTGGGTCTCATTTGAGTTGTTTGACAGATAATTTTTATTGCAGAATAGCTATTGAAAATGTTTCTAATGGTAATATATTATTATTATTGTAGTAATTCTTATTAGATATAACAATTTTATATAGTATTCTGTCTTCTTCAGAAAAAATTTATAAATTTACTTTAATTGAAATTTTTTATTTATGGTATATGCTATTGTTGAATTAGGTGGTAATCAAGTTATTGTTGAACCAGGTAAGTTCTATGATGTCAATTATGTTCAAGCCGATCCTGGTGATATTATTAATTTAAATAGGGTTTTATTATTTGCTCAATCTGAAAATTTTGATATTGGTTACCCATGTTTAACTAATGTTACTGTTAAAGCAAAGGTTTTAAGGCATCTTAAGGGCAGAAAATTAACTGTTTTTAAGGTAAAGCCAAAAAAAAATAATCGTGTTAAAATGGGACATCGTCAGAAGTTAACTAGAATTTTAATTGAAAAAATATTATTATAGATTTTCTTGTTTAATAGTTACATAGTATAAAAAGATTAATATATGGCACATAAAAAAGGTAGTGGTAGTACAAAAAATGGTCGTGATTCTAAATCAAAGAGACTAGGCATTAAAAAATATGGGGGACATATTGTTAAACCTGGTAATATTATCGTACGTCAGAGGGGTAGTAAATTTAAATTAGGTACTAATGTCAGTCAGGGTAAAGATTACACAATTTTTTCTCTTGTTTCTGGTATGGTTAGATTTCATGGAAAGCGTCATAAAAAAGTACTAGTTAGTGTGGATACTTTATAGTATCTTTGTATTAATATTGTTGTATTGAAAAATAAATTCATCTTAATGAATTTTTATTATTTTATGAATGGTGAAAAAAATTATAATTTCCTACTTTAATAATATAGCAGCAATCTTACAAGAAAACAGAATAGAAGAGATTATAGTTATTAATGATAATTATCAAGTTAATGATATTTATGTAGGCACAGTTCAAAAAATTTTTTCTAGTATTAATGCTGCTTTTGTTAAATTAGGAAAACATGGTAAAAGTGGTTTTATTCATATTAATGATATCAAGCCTCTTAAAAGAAGTTATAAATTTGCTCATATAACTGATGTTTTGTCGGTTAATCAGTTGATATTAGTGCAAGTTGTTAAAGAACCTACATTCAATAAAGGACCACGTCTTACTACTAATTTGCACTTACATGGTAAATATATTGTATTAATGCCTTTTTGTGATGTTATTGTTCTTTCACGTAAAATTTACGATAAAAATGAGCGTGTACACCTTTATTCGTTAGCTGTTTTGATGAAGCCTGAATTAATGGGTTTGCTTATAAAGCGTGTTGCTCAGGGTGTTCCTGAAACAGTCTTGTTACGTGATTTAGATTTATTATTAAGGCAATGGTCTTTTATACAAAAGTTAATTGTCGTGACTAGTAAGCCTTGTTTAGTCTATAAGGACGAAGATATCGCTAAGAAAATAGTGAGAGATTTTTATGATCAAACTATTAGTAAAATTATAGTAGATTCTAAAGAGGGTTTAAGGTCAATCCATTATTATTTAAAAAAATGGTCATGTATTTCTCCGTTTATTACTACAAAATTGCAGGTTTATAATAAACAAAGTTGCATACTTAATAAATTTTATATTAAGCAGACTATCAAGGCTGTTTTAAGGCCAAAAGTTAAACTACTCTGTGGTGGTTACATCATAATAGAAAATTATGAAGCTTTAACTATAATTGATGTAAATTCTGGCTCTTTTAATAAGCCAGATAATTCTCGGGAAACTATTCTTAGAATAAATTTATATGCAGCCATTGAAATTGCTTACCAATTAAGAATAAGGAATATTAATGGTGTTATTATAATTGATTTTATTGATATGTATTTTCAAAGGGATCAATTGAAATTACTTGAACACTTTAATAAAGTATTGAATTTAGATAATGCTAAGCCTCAGGTAGTACAGTTATCTCAACTTGGTCTATTAGAATTAACTAGACGTCGTAAGGGTCAAAGTCTTCAAGAAATTTTTACTAAGCCGGAACTAATATCACTAAAATATTCTAATTTCTATTTTCCTAGTCGTTTGTACTTCAAATTATTTTCAAGTATATCGCAAAATTATTTCAATAATAGATTCTTGGTTAATAGGAATATCCGTTCTCTCTTTTTCAGTAAAAATTTTTATAATACAAAGTTATTAGTGAATAAGTCTTTTAGTTTTAATGAGTCTTTGTATCGTAAATATTTTACATTCATAGATCATTATTATCTTGTTAATCTTTTTAATCCTAAAGCTAATTATATAGTTCCTCTAGTGTTTTATTGTAGTTTAATTAAACGTAAACAATTAGTACATGGTCTTTTCCCTTTGATTTAGATTTTGTTTATAATAAAAAAAGCTATAATAACTAGATTGTTATTATAGCTTTAATAATTTTTCTATTATTGTACTATGTGAGGGCTTTTGATTAACTATCCGTTAACAGATGGTGCAACTAAAGCTAGTGGTAGAGATTCTTGAGATGCTAAATCTAGAGGGAAGTTGTGTGCATTACGTTCATGCATTACTTCCATACCTAAGTTAGCTCTGTTTAAAATATCTGCCCAAGTATTAATTACACGACCTTGGCTATCAACTACTGATTGGTTAAAGTTGAAACCGTTTAAGTTGAAGGCCATTGTGCTTACAGACATTGCTGTGAACCAGATACCTAGTACTGGCCATAGACCTAAGAAGAAGTGTAGTGCACGAGAGTTATTGAAACTAGCGTACTGGAAAATTAAACGACCGAAGTAGCCATGAGCTGCAACGATGTTGTAAGTTTCTTCTTCTTGACCAAATTTATATCCATTGTTAGCTGATTCGTTTTCAGTTGTTTCACGAATTAAACTAGATGTTACTAGAGATCCGTGCATAGCACTGAATAGAGATCCACCAAATACACCTGCAACACCTAGTTGGTGGAAAGGATGCATAAGGATGTTGTGCTCAGCTTGGAATACAAGCATGAAGTTAAATGTACCAGAGATACCAAGAGGCATACCATCAGAGAAGCTTCCTTGTCCAATTGGATAAACAAGGAATACTGCTGCTGCTGCTGCTACAGGTGCAGTGAAAGCAACTGAGATCCAAGGTCTCATACCTAAACGGTAGCTTAATTCCCACTCACGACCAATGTAGCATAAAACACCTAATAGGAAGTGAAGAACGATTAATTGGTAAGGTCCACCATTATATAACCATTCATCTAGAGATGCAGCTTCCCAAATAGGGTAAAAGTGGATACCGATAGCTGCTGAACTAGGTATAACAGCACCAGAAATGATGTTGTTTCCATAAAGTAGAGATCCAGCTACTGGTTCACGGATTCCGTCGATATCTACAGGAGGTGCAGCAACGAATGCAATGATGAATACAGATGTAGCAGTTAATAGTGTTGGAATCATTAAAACACCGAACCAACCGATGTAAAGACGGTTTTCAGTGCTAGTAATCCAAGTACAAAAACGTTCCCACAGGCTTGCGCTTTCGCGTCTTTCTAAAGTAGCAGTCATAATAAAATATATTTTTTAGTTTAAATTTTGGATACTTCCCAAGTTATTCTACTTGTTAGTTATATTATTACAAGATTTCATCTTGCATGTAAAGTTTTTCTAAAAAAATTTTTTAGTTCAGTAGGCTTGATTTATTAAGAAATGAGTCATTGTGATCTTGAGTTTTTAATTTTCTCTATAATATCTTTAGTTAATATTTTTTATGGTTTATTATTTTATGTCACACTTCAGTAAGATTAAGACGAATATTCATGATGACAATGTTTTAGTAAAAACTTTAAATGATATGGGATTTATATGTAAATATTCCATGGATTCTTTATCCTCTAGAGATATTTTTGTTTATAGTACTTCTAATACCGAGAAGTATTTATTTGTTTTTACTTGGAATGGAAGTTTTTATAACTTGTTAGCTGATTTACAGTTGTGGAGTTTAGATATTGATTTTACTCACTTTATGGACTCACTATCGCAGATATATGCTTATAATGTAATATTAAATCAAGGTCTTCTTAGTGGTTTTCATAAGGTTAGTGAGAAAACTATATCTGATGGGTCCATTAAAATTAAACTGAAAAAATGGTCTAGTAGTGATTGTTACTAGGTGGTGTTTGTTGATTTATAATAAATGCGGATGGAGAGACTTGAACTCTCACGAGATATACTCACTAGAACCTAAATCTAGCGTGTCTGCCAATTCCACCACATCCGCTTTATTTTCTAATATTTGCAATGATTCTACTATTTTTTTATTTTAAAGGCAAGTCATTTATTTATCTGTAAACTAGTAATACTTGTTTTTTTCATATTTTAGTATTATAATCTGATTGTATCCTTTCCTCAGTAGCTCAGTGGTAGAGCGATCGGCTGTTAACCGATTGGTCGTAGGTTCAAATCCTTCCTGGGGAGTAAAATTTTTATTAAATGTTTAATATCTAAAGATTATTTTCAGTTTATTGTTTTTATTATGATGTTTTATTTAACTCAAATATTGGATAAGTATCAAGTCTTTTTATACATACTGTATAACAATGTTTACCAGTTTTTACGTATTAATTATAGTAGTGCAAATTTTTTTTTCATTCCTATCTTTATTTTTATGGGAATGTTGACTGTTTTAACACCTTGCTTTATTTCTATGTTTCCTATATTAATTACGTATATTAGTTCAACTACAAATCAAGTTTTAAATAATGCTTTGTTTATATTAGGTGTCATGAGTAGTGTATTACTGACTTTGTTCATTAGTAATTCTATCAACCTATATTCTTTTGTTTACAAGTTACCTATACTTTCATCATTATTTTTAATTTGTATTGCATTAAACTTAATGCAAGTTTTAAATTTGTTATTTGTTCCTGATATATTATATTCACGTTTACGTCGAATAAAAGCTCTTAATATTAATTTGCAGAGTTATATTACTGGTATTTTAATTGGTTTTGCTTCTGCTCCTTGTAATACTTCTATTATATTATTGTTTACATTTCTACTTAAACATGAAAGTAATAACGTATTGATATTGTTTGATTTATTTGTTTATTTATTGGGTTGTTTTTTAGTATTGATAACTTTGTTGAGTTTAAAAACTAATTTTAATAATAGTCATTTTTACTATTTAAACTTATTTTGGGACTTAATTTTTCCTTTGAGTGGTTCTGTTTTATTTATTTTTTCTTTACTTCTGTTTTTAAGGAAAACTTTTTTATAATGTTACTTATTTAAACTTAATTTGTCTATTATTAACTGCTTTTATGGTAACTTTCGATTTTAAAAATATTTTATGGAATTTTGTGAAAAGATTTGCTAATTTAAATCTATCAATTTTTATTTTATTCATGATATCTATTTGTTGTATACTTGGTTCATTAATAGAGCAGGATCAAAGTATGTTGTACTATCAAGCAAATTATCCGGTTTCCGATGTAAATTTTTCGATTATTAATTGGAAACTAATTGATCGTTTTGGTTTGGATCATGTTTTTCAAACTTGGTGGTTTTTTTTAATTCTTGTTACTTTTATTTTAACTTTATTGTCTTGTACATTTTTTACCCAGTTGCCTAGTTTAAGAAATGCTAGGCGTTGGAAATTTATTCATAATATATATTCTCTCAATCGTAGTTTGTCATTTAAAGATAGTTATAGTTCTGAAAATAATTCTCTGATTGTTATGATTTATTCTTTGATATCCTCAGATTTCTTTGTTTTTAGTCAAGATTACTCAATATATTCTTATAAAGGTTTATATGGTCGTGTATCTCCTATTTTCGTCCATTTTAGTATTGTTACGATACTATTTGGTTCTATGCTAAGTTTTTTATCTGGTTTTGTTGCACAAGAAGTAGTACCTAATGGTGAGATATTTCATATTAGAAATATCGTTCATTCCGGTTTATTAAGTTCTTTTCCCCCAAATATATTCGGTTTTGTTGAAAATTTTAGTATTGACTATAATATAGATGGTTCTATAAAGCAATTTTTCTCTAAGTTATCACTGGTTTCTAGTCAAGGTCAAACTATTTCGTCTCACATAATAGCTGTTAATAAACCTTTGAATTATCGTAATTTAACTTTTTATCAGACTGATTGGCAAATTAATGCTCTTAAAATATGTTTGTCGGATAGTAATACTTTGCAAAAAAAGCTTGTTAAAGCAATTATTAATAATAAAGATTGTTGGTTATGCAAAATAGCTATTAGTAATCATCAGAAAATACTTCTGGTTTTATTTGATTTAAATAGTCCTATATTTTTATTTAATTCTGAAGGTTTATTATTAGGTACATTTTTAACTAATCAGCCATTCTATATTAATGATGTTTCCTTTGTCATTAGTGAGATATTTACTAGTACTGGTTTGCAGATAAAAATGGACTCTGGTATTTTTATAGTATATTTAGGTTTCTTTTTTCTAATGCTTAGTACGGTCTTAAGTTATTTATCCTATTCCCAGATTTGGTTTTATAGAGTCTCTGACTTATTTCAGTTTTTAGGTTCTACTAATAGAGCTGTATTTTTCTTTGAAGAAAATATTTTTTATATTAATTTTGTGTACAATTCATTTATTTCCTATTCCAACAAATGTAATGTTTCTCTAGGTTATTCTATTTTAAAGTAGTAAAAAATTTTTTAAAATTTTTTTTCCTTCTTTTGTCCATAAACTTTCTGGATGAAATTGTATCCCTCTCAGTTGTTGATAAACTTTATGTCTACATCCCATAATTATTCCGTTGGATGTCCATGCCGTTACTTCTAGATTTTTAGGTATATTTTGATCATCTATTACTAAACTGTGATATCTACTAACTTCTAACGGATTAGTTAAATCTTTAAAAATATCTCTCTTGTTATGTATTATGTTGCTAATTTTACCGTGTAATGGTGTATTAAGTTGTTTAATTTTACTTCCGTATGCGTATCCTATGCCTTGATGCCCTAGACATATCCCTAGTATAGGAATTTGGTTGGCGTATTGTTTTATTATATCTATGCATACTCCTGACTCCTCTGGTTGTCCAGGACCAGGTGATAATATGATATGGGTTGGGTTAATACTTATTATATCTTGTGTTGATATTTCATCATTTCTTTTGACGACTGTCTTATTTCCAAGTTCACCTACATACTGGTATAAATTTTGAGTAAAGCTGTCGTAATTGTCTATAATTAAAATCATTATTTTTCTTCCTTATTTTTAATTGTGTGGCTTAATTAATTATATTATTTTGAGTAGTCCATCTTTAGGAGAACTTGGCCGTGCTTTTTGTTTTCTTGTCATTATACCCGCTAAATAACATTTTCTCCCAGATATTACGCCTAATTTCATTGCATTTGCCATACCGATTGGGTTTTTGGATTTTGCTACAGCTGTATTTAGTAGTACTCCAGATGCACCTATCTCCATTGCTCTGCTAGCTTCACTAGCTGTGCCAATGCCTGCATCAACTATTACAGGAATTTTGGAGTTTTCAATAATTACTTGTATATCATATGATTTTTGGAGTCCTTGACCCGAACCAATAGGCGAACCTAATGGCATTATTGTTTTACATCCTATGTCTTCTAGTTGTTTTGCTAAGATTGGATCTGGATATATGTAAGGTAGTACGTTAAAGCCTTTGCTAACTAGGTATTCTGCAGCTTTTAAAGTACCTATTGGATCTGGAAAAAGGTACTGAGAATCTGAAATTACCTCTAGTTTTACAAAATTATTATCTAACTGTCCTATTTTTTTATTTATTTCGCGACCTATTTGAGCTATCCTAATTGCTTCTTCTGCAGTTTCACATCCAGCTGTGTTAGGTAACATCCACAGTTTTTTCCAGTTTAATCCATCTATTAGATTACTTTTGCCAATGTTCTTTGCATATTGTACACGACGTATAGCTACTGTCACTATTGATGTTCCGCTAGTGATAATAGCTCTTTGTGCTTCGTATAAATTTTTATATTTTCCTGTTCCTAGCATAAGTCTAGAATGAAATTGTTTGTTTGCAATAGTAAATGAATCCTTTTCATTACATACATTTAAATGATCCATGTTTATTTTATTATTCATGCATTAATTTTTTAATTTTATATTTAAATTTTGGTATATATCTCTTTTGTTTTATGAAATGTTAATTTATAATAATTTTATTACTATAATAATATCTGTTTTACCTTGTCTTATTGAATTTATTGTTATATGATTTGATATTACTTTTATTGCTTTTTTATTATGCTTAATTCTTTTCTGTACTGGACAATATTTTTACTTTTAATTGTGACGTTAACTTTTCTAATTTATCAGTTTTACTTAAGTAATCCTAGCTTTTATCTTAACACTCGTAGTGTAACTTTAATTGATAGATTAGGTTCTATAGTTCCTTATGGTTTACCGTTGTTAGAGGGTTTACAAAATTTTGGTCAGCAAATTTTACCAGATTATCCTTTTAATTTAATGAGTCTCTATAAAAAAACGTTTATGCCGTTAGTTGTTTTTTATGTTACTCATCCGGCATTGGCTTTTATTATATTTTTTGTACTTTACTATTTATTTGTTAGATCTAAAAGCCCTATCCCTAGTAGGCCCTTTGTTCGTTTTAATGTTTTACAAGCTATATTGCTATTTTTAATTAATTCTTTATTAGGATCTGCTTTTAGAGCATTACCGATGGAATTTAAAGTAAGTTTGTATGGTCTAATTTTGTGTAATACTTTATTCTGGTTTGTACTATCAACTATTTGTTATGCTGTTCTTAAATCTGTGGAAGGAAAATATGCAAAGATACCAGTGATTTCTCAAGCTGTTAAGATACAAATTGATAGTCCATAGCATTTTTATTTATTTTTTATCTAATTATATTTATGTCTTTAAATACTTACGAAACAATTTATGTTTTAAAACCTGACGTAACAGATAGTGTAAATTTTTCTTTAGTAAATTATTATAAGGGTTTATTAAAAGAAAAGGGTGCCAATAATATAGTTGTTCAACATAGGGGGAGAAGGCATCTTAGTTACAATATCTTTCACTACTATGATGGTATATACGTTCAAATGAACTATCAGGCGAATGGTCAACTAGTCAAATTTTTAGAAAGATCTATGAGACTAAATGATAGTATTGTTAGATATTTAACTATTCGACAAGAAATTATAAAGTCTGTAGATGTATATTAAATTAATTTAATATCAAGTATTTTTCGTTGTATTTTATTTAATATTATATTGTGTTGATTTTAGTCATTAAGTGTACAATATATTTATTGATATTTTCAATTCTATTAATTATAAGGAGTTAAAATGATTACTGATAGTCAAATATTTATCGCTTTGCTGTTTGCTTTAGTTTCTGCAATTTTAGCTATAAGATTAGGTACCGATTTATACCAGTAGGTAACTAGGTTCTTGTTGATATTTATAAAGTTAAGAAATTAAATACTAATTATACTAAAGTATAATTTAGTATTTTATATGTTGATTTTATGAGCAATTTTTACAAGATGATAGTTGAATTTACAAGTTAACTCATTTATATAGTAATGATTTAGATAATGTATATACTAAAATTAATTTAAAAACTATTGTGAATATAATACAGAATAAAACTCGTCCTATTTTCCCTTTTACTGCTATTGTTGGTCAAGAAGAGATGAAGTTGGCTTTAATTTTAAATGTTATTGATCCTAAAATAGGTGGTGTCATGATAATGGGTGATCGTGGTACTGGTAAATCTACTACTATTAGGGCAATAGCTGATTTGTTACCTGAAATCGAAGTAGTTAGTGAAGATATGTTTAATTCCCATGTTTCTGATTATGATTTAATGTCAGATTCTATTAAGCAAAAAGTTGCAAACTCTTTGAATATTTCTACGGAGTTTATTAAAGTTCCTATGATTGATCTTCCTTTAGGCGCAACTGAGGATCGATTATGTGGTACTATAGATATAGAAAAAGCTTTGAACGAAGGTATTAAGACTTTTGAGCCAGGTCTTTTAGCTAAGGCTAATAGGGGAATTTTATATGTTGATGAAGTGAATTTACTCGATGATCATTTAGTTGATATTTTATTAGATTCAGCTGCTTCTGGATGGAATACTGTGGAGCGTGAAGGAATTTCTGTAAGACACCCTGCTAGGTTTGTTTTAGTTGGTTCAGGTAATCCTGAGGAAGGCGAATTACGTCCACAGCTTCTAGATCGCTTTGGTATGCATGCTGAAATTAGAACTGTTAAGGATCCTTCATTGAGAGTTAAAATTGTAGAACAGAGAACAAAGTTTGATCAGGACCCATATTCTTGCTTAGAGGAATTTCAGAATGAGCAAAAAAAATTAAAAGATCGTATTATTCTGGCACAGCAACATCTGAATCATGTTACTATTGATTATGACTTAAAAGTCAAAATTTCTCGTATTTGTGGTATCTTAGATGTGGACGGCTTGCGTGGTGATATTGTTACTAATAGAGCAGCTAAAGCCTTTGCGGCATATCAGAATAAAGATGAAGTAGATGTTATAGATATTAAGCAAGTTATTACTTTGTGTTTAAGACATAGATTACGTAAAGATCCACTTGATACCATAGACTCAGGAGCAAAAGTTAGTCAGGTTGTTAATGAAGTTCTATGTTAGTTTTTATTCTAGTAATTAATGCTGATGATTACTTTAAGAAATGTGCTATAGGCTTAGTAGGATTCGAACCTACATTAGAGACTTAGAAGGTCCCTGTCCTGATCCCTTAGACGATAAGCCCAATATATGATTATCTAATAGGTCTTTTATCTAAATATTTTTGCTTTTTGTAATCTATTATATATAGTTTTAATTGGTCTTGTAATATTGGGCGGTACTGGACTTGAACCAGTGACCACCTGCTTGTAAGGCAGGCGCTCTACCACTGAGCTAACCGCCCTCATATCGCTTACATAAGGTTGAATATACTTTATTTTTTAATAAAAATCAATTCAAACTTTGTTTTCAATAAGTTAGTATTTAAAGTTTGTACTGTAAATCAATTATATGTATCTATTTATTTAATTAATAAAGTAACCATGAATGTAGATCAAGTTTATGAAAAATTTTTTGTTTCTGCAAAAGTTGTGATGTTCTTCTTGTATTATCTTGGTGGTATAAATATCAATTTAAACTTAATGGATATTATTGATTATACTAATATAGTTTCTCCTCAATCATTATTTATAACAATTATCACTTCTTTTTTTATCAGTCTTGTTTTTAGTTTACAAATAGCCAAAGAATTTATGTATCTAGATGCTGTTCAGTTAGTTGGTACAGTTTTTGCTGTTTCTTTTATTCGAGAGTTATCTCCTGTTTTAACTTCAATAGTTATAGTTGGTAAAGTTTGTTCATCTTTTACTTCTGAGCTAGCAACAATGGTCTCTACTGAACAGCTAGATGCTCTATTTGTTTTAGGTATTAATCCTATTAATTATTTAATTTTGCCACGTATTATTTCTATGATCATAGGTTTACCTATGTTAAATTTCATTTCTATTATTACAAGTGTTCTTAGTGGTGTTTTTATATGTTGTATATTTTATAGTATTAATCCAAGCATATTTTTAAGCGCTGTTTTTTATAACTCTTTAATGTTTGACTTATTTAAATCAGTGGTGAAAACAGTAGTTTTTGCTTTTTTTATTGGATTAATTAGTTGTGTTTGGGGTATTACAAGTTTAGGTGGTTCAAGAGCTGTTGGTTTGTCAACTACATCGTCTGTAGTCAATTGTTTGCTCATCATTTTTATTTTAAATTTTATTTTATCATATTTGTTGTTTGATAATTTAATGAGTTCGTTTCAATTTTCATAAAATTTATGTTAATCTCAAATAATATACTTATATTTAAGAAGAATATTTACTATCTAATAAAATAAATCTTATATATATTACAATATTAGTATATATATTGTTTAAGTATATATTTTTAAGTTAAGTTTTATTTAGTATTTATTTTATATATTTTATTGAGGAGGTTATTTTATGTCAGGAGGATCAACCGGTGAGCGTCCTTTTTCTGATATTATTACTAGTATTCGTTATTGGGTTATACATAGTATAACAATACCATCTTTATTTGTTGCTGGATGGTTATTTGTTAGTACTGGTTTAGCTTATGATGTATTTGGTACTCCAAGACCTAACGAATATTTTACTCAGGATCGTCAACAAGTTCCATTAGTAAATGATCGCTTTAGTGCTAAGCAGGAGCTTGAAGATTTAACAAAAGGTATTTAAATAGGAGAATTATTGTGACTAAAAGAAACGCGAATCAACCCATATCATATCCAATATTTACATTTAGGTGGTTAACTATACATGGTATAGCTATACCTACTGTCTTTTTTCTAGGAGCGATTACATCTATGCAATTTATTCAAAGATAGGAGGTTATGTTATAATGAGTGGTCCTAATCCAAATAAAGAACCCGTTGAGTTAAACCGAACATCTCTCTTTTGGGGTTTATTATTAATTTTTGTTTTAGCTGTTTTGTTTTCTAGTTATTTTTTTAATTAGATTTTAAGTAATTGTTTTGATTTTACTTGAATAGCTTATATTGTCTTTGGTTAATAATTAGTTAGTCTTTTATATTTACTTGATTTTATAGTGATTTATTGGAGAATTAAATAATATGTCAAATACAGGTAGAGTACCTTTATGGTTAGTTGCTACTGCTGGTGGAATAGCTGTACTTACAGTTGTAGGTATTTTTATTTATGGTTCTTATTCTGGTATAGGATCTTCCCTATAATGGAAATTTAGTTTTTATTGATTTTTAATTTATTAAACCATATATATATTGATATTTTGCATGTATAATATATTATGGTTTACTATTTAAATTTCTATCCTATATTTTCTTCTTCTATGTATAAAAATAGTAGTGCCATAGTTAGTCCAGGGAAAAGTATTCCTATAAGCGGTACTAAAATAGATGGTAAGTATGATGCTGTCATGTATCTATGTTATCTCATTAAAAAATTAAAATATTTATATAGGGTATATTATATTATATTGTATTGTATTTATAATTCTTATTTATAGAATATTAACATTTGAATGATTTATTAATTTTGCAGTCATTTAAGAAATCTCTTCGTATTTACTGATTAAATTTATATATATATGTTAAATTATATCTATACATCCTATCTACTACTTATTCTTGTAATTAATTATTAAAAAAAATTGATGAATAATTCTATATGTCATGAGATTCCGCACAGTTTTGATGCAATGCACAAATTTTCTGAGGTTTATGCAGAGAGGACAGGTACATTTTTTTGTATAGATACTAGTGTGACTGCAGTAGTTATAGAAGGTTTGGCTAAACATAAAGATGTGTATGGTGCTCCTCTATGTCCGTGTCGTCATTATGATGATAAAGTACAAGAAGTTGCTAATACGTATTGGAATTGTCCTTGTGTGCCAATGAGGGAAAGACGTGAGTGTCATTGTATGTTGTTTTTATCTAAAGATAACGATTTTGCAAGTGATAAACAGGTTCTTAGTAGGGAATTGTTAATAAATTTTCTTAGTTAGTTTTCAAATATAAAAAAGTTAAATTTTGGATACTATAATTATAAGATAGTATATATTCTCATCTAACTTTGTTTATTTTAATTTTTGTTTACTCATTAAATTTTGTATGTTAATCGTGACACTTATAAGTTGCTTTTGTTTAAAGATAATAGAATGATGATAGCTGGTCCTACTATAATAATTACTCCTAATGATATAAGTTGTGCGATAACTTGCCAGTTAATCATGATATTCTTTCCTTGAGAGTTTTGTCCATTCGATTTCAAGTTTTATATACTTTTATTATACTATTTTTATACTTTTACTTACTTAATTGCATATAAATTTTAATATATGATTATAATTATAATGTTATATATATCCACTGGTTATTTATATGCATTTTTAAATGGTCCAACTTAATTATGAAGTATTTATGTACTTGGTTTGTGTTAATATCAATTAGTGTCTTAACTATTTTTTGATGTTCAAGATTAATATTTAAATTATATACACAAAATAATTGTATAGTTTTAATTTGTAGAGTAAAATTTTGCTTGCGTAATTTGTTATGATTAATAGCAATATAGAGTGGGTGTTTAATTGTTAAGTATAGTTTTATTGTACTTTGTTTAATATATTCATTATCTCGATAACAATTTTTTAGTAGTAAATTAATGTTGCTTTCAATATTTTTATTAAAATATTTTTTTAAGTATGGTATTAATTCATATCTTGTTCTATTTCTTTCAAATTGATATTTGTAGTTAGTGTTATCTGACCATATTGGTAAATATAATTTTTTGCATGCCCAGTATATGTCACTTCTCTTTAATTTCAATAATGGTCTTAATAAATGTGTATGCCGATTAATTTTAGACTGTCTAATTAAGCTAGTTGTTCCTTGTAATCCAGAACCTCTAAAAAAATTATTTAAAAATGTTTCTATTTTGTCTGTTTCGTTATGTCCTGTCACTATAAATCTACTATTATGTTGAATTGCATGTTTTGTAAATAGGTGATATCTGTATGTCCTACATAATTTTTCAGATAATAGATTTTTAGGTAACTGGTAAACATAAATTTTTCTATTTATAAATCTTATGTAATTGATTATATGTACTGTTTGTTCATAGCTATCTTGTCTCCATTGGTGATCTATATAAATATATGAAATATTGTTTTTATTTTTTGTATTCTGGTATTTATGCTGAAAATTTTCAATTAAATTTAAGAGACATATTGAATCTTGTCCTCCTGAGATAGCTACTACTTGTCTACATTCTGATTGTTTATAAAAATTTTTTAGTTGCAGTTGATATTCTATTATTTGATTGCTTGTTTTTATGAACGTTTGCATTTTTACGTTAATTGTGTTAATTTGATTTGTGTGTTACTAATTTTTATTAGTGGGTTGCTAACTCAATGGTAGAGTACTCGGCTTTTAACCGATTAGTTCCGGGTTCGAGTCCCGGGCAACCCAATTTATTTTTATTTACTAGGTTTAATTAATATTAATATATGAATCATATCTCTCAAATACTACAAAAAAAACGAAAAAGTTCAACATGTGCTTTAATTCCTTTTGTAACCGCTGGATATCCAAATCCTGATGTTACTATAGATATTCTATATACTCTTGATAACAATGGTGCAGATATAATAGAATTGGGTATACCTTACTCTGATGCTTTAGCGGATGGTCCTACAATACAAAAATCTTCCAAGATAGCATTAGATCAAGGTGTGTATGTTGATCAAGTTTTAGGTATACTCAATAGAGTTAAATCAAAATTAACAGTACCAATTATTATATTTACTTATTATAATCCTATTTTGGTCAGAGGTATCCTTAGATTTATTGAAGAAATATCATCTAGGGGTGTTAAAGGTTTGATTATTCCTGATTTACCAATTGAAGAAACAGATTATCTTGTTTATTTGTGTTTGGATTATTCTATTGAGTTAATTTTATTTGTTGCTCCTAATAGTCCTAAAGATAGAATTTTAAGTATTTTAGATAAAGCTCCAGGTTGTATTTACTTGGTTAGTAGTACAGGTGTTACTGGTGTAAGAAATAATTTAAACAATAATATTAATAAGCTTTCCAGTTATATTAAAAATAATACCGGGAAGTGTATTATGTTAGGTTTTGGTATTTCTAATGTTTCTCAAGTTGCTCAGGTATCTCGTTGGGATATAGATGCTTTAGTTATTGGTAGTGCTTTTACACGTGTTCTTAGTAGCTACTTAGATCATAAATCAGCTGTTGATTCTGTTGGTTTTTTTTGCAATGAAATGAAATCTGCTATTAAAAGTTAGTTGACTTGTTATTGACGCTCTTGATTTTACTTGATTACCCCCAGGGGAATTCGAATCCCCGTTACCTCCGTGAAAGGGAGATGTCCTAGGCCTCTAGACGATGGGGGCATATTCGCTTACGATAGATAGATTAAATGATTTTCACTATCCTGTCAATATTTTATTTTATTTAGTTTGGTAAATCAATAATTAGTCTAGACCTCATAATTAAGTATATTACTGTTTGACGTATATAAGTAGTCATATTTATGAATAAATGAAATCCTTCGTTCTTGTATTCTACTAATGGTTCTTGTTGACCATAACTTCTCCATCCAATATATTCTTTTAGTAAATTCATTCTTTCTATATGATCTTGCCAAGCTTTGTCAATTTGTTGTAGTAGATAATATTTTTCTAGTTGTCTTATCAAACCTGGTCTCAGTTGTTCTAGATAAGCTTCTTTTAAGTCATAGCTTATTCTAAATTGTTGGAATAAAAGCTGCTCGAGATCTTTGATTTTCATAGCTTTTATTGTTTCTATACTTATGTTTTGTTGTATATTTAATAGTTGTACAATTTGTTTTAATACTTCCATGTTTTTTTTATCTTTATCGTATAATCTAATCATCTCTTTTATTGTATATTCTCCATATTCGATGATACAGTCTTTGGTAAAATACGAATTCAAAATAGCTTTTCTTTCTCTATAAATTGCTTTCCTTTGATTATTTATTACTTCGTCATATTCGAAAAGTTGTTTTCTGATGTCATAAAAATATGCTTCAACCTTTTTTTGTGCATTGTTTAGGCTTTTACTTAGAACAATTGATTCTATAGGTGTATCATCGTCTATTTTTAAATTTTTCATTAGTGTTTTTATATTATTTCCACCAAAAATTCTAAATAGATTGTCTTGTAAACTCAAAAAGAATCGTGATGTTCCTCTATCTCCTTGTCTGCCTGCTCTTCCTCTCAATTGGTTATCTATTCTTCTTGATTCGTGTCTTTCTGTTCCTATAACGTATAAACCTCCTAAGTTAAGTATTGCTTGTTTTTCTTCATTACATATTTTCATAAATTCATATTTAAGTTTCTGTGAAATTTTGTATAATTTATCGTAATTTTTTTGATTTACAATCTCTTCTATAATTTCTGAAACATCTTGATTTTTCTGAATAGCTTTTTCTATAAAGTTGTTTAATATCTTAATCTCTGTATCATCCAAAATGCTTTGTATTGACTTTATTTTATCATTGTTTAAATTCGTGTAACTATTACTTAAAATATAGTTTTTAATATTTTCTTGAATGATCTTATTAGGGTTACCTCCAAGTATTATATCTGTTCCCCTACCTGCCATATTTGTGGATATAGTAATTCTGTATTTTCTGCCTGCTTCGGAAATAATATCTGCTTCTTTATTGACATTTTCTGGTTTAGCGTTTAGTAGGTTGTATGAAATATTGAGCTTATCTAGCATATTGGCTAGAAGCTCTGATTTTTCAATACTTGTTGTTCCAATTAATGTAGGTCTTCCTATTTGATTCACATCAACACATTCGTTAGTTATAGCTTTCCATTTATTATATTCTGACTGGTAGACTAAGTCTGAGAGATCTTTTCTTATACATTGTTTGTTTGTTGGTATTTCAATTACTGACATTCTATATATATTAAGAAATTCATTCTCTTCTGTCTTAGCTGTACCCGTCATACCGCATAATTTTTTGTATAAAAGAAAAAGGTTTTGATATGTAATTGAAGCTAAAGTTTTATTTTCTTTTTCAATTTTCAGATTTTCTTTAGCTTCAATTGATTGGTGTAATCCATCACTCCATCTTCTGCCTTCCATAATTCTACCTGTGAACTCATCTACAATTACGACTTTATTATCTTTAACTATATAGTCTTTATTTTTTAAAAAAAGGTCTTTTGCTTTTAATGCGTTAATAATGTACTTCAGCCATGGGCTGTTAATATTGTATAGATTTTGTATATTTAGTATTTGTTCGCATAGTGATACACCTGTTTCTGTTAAAATTACATTTCTAGATTTTTCATCAATCTGGTAATGAATTTTTTTTTCTAATTTTTGTGATGTTTCTTTTGACTTAGCATATAAATTATCGTTTATTGTAGTCTCACCTGAAATAATTAGAGGTGTTCTAGCTTCGTCTATTAGTATTGAATCTACTTCATCGATAATCGCATAGCTTAAGTTGCCTTGTATTATATCATTGCTATTTATAGCCATATTATCTCTCAAATAATCAAACCCTAGTTCATTATTAGTAATGTATGTTACATTTTGCTTGTATTCTTTTTTTCTGTCAGAATAATTTGTAGTACTTGTAATCACTCCAGTTTGTATATTTAAATAATTAAAAACTGTTTGTGCTAGTTTAGCATCTCTTTTCGCTAAGTAATCGTTGACGGTTATTATGTGTACATTGGTACAATTTAAGGTATTTAAGTATGCCGGGAGTAATGCTACTAACGTTTTACCTTCTCCTGTTTTCATTTCAGCTATGTTACCTTTATGTAGAGTAATTCCACCCAAAATCTGTACATCAAAAAGAATTATACCAGTTGCTCTGGCAATTGCTTCTTTAACTGTAGCAAAAGCCTCAATTAAAATTTGGTCTAAGTCTGTATTATCTTTTCTGATTGCTAACTTTAATTTTTCTGTTTGTTTTTTTAATTCACTGTTAGAATATTGTTTGATTATGTAATATAGTTTATTGATTTCTTTAATAGTTGTTTTATATTGGTTGATAGACTTGTATGAAAAAAAATTAAACATATTTTTTACTTATTTTTGATGTTTACTTAATTAGCTATGATTTTTGTTTTATATACCTGAAATAAACTCTTGTATAGTTATGTATTGAAGTGTTCTGTAGTATAAAGTAGATTTTCTACCACATAAAATTTTTGTGTTTATGTAGGATAGAGGTAATTCCATTTTTTTGCAATATCCATAGTATAATTCATGTGTTATTCTATGGATATTTAATCCTTGATTTATAATGTAAATACCAATTGGAAATAAAGACATTTTTCCAAGTCTATTAGTCTTACTCTTTACTGTATTCCATAAAGATCTGGATAAAGCTAAGAGAGTATATATATTTTGTTTTATCCAGATGCACCTCATTCTTCTGGATTCAATTGTTATATTGTTGTTATCTATTTGGAGTCTATTGATATAAGTTATTTTGCTATTTAGGTATATAAAATTTTTTGTGAAAGACCCTTGGCCTGCTAGTCTAATATTTAATTTGTTTATGTTGATATTTAATGTTTGATTCTTTAATTTTTTTACTTTTTTAATGTGTACAACGGATACTGGATAAAATTTGTTAAATGTGTGTATATAAAAATTCATTTCTTTGTAAGCTGTAATTATACTTACATTTTTCTAGCTGGTTTGGTTTAATTTACTAGACTTATAATTGTTAATTAGTGATTTCCCGTTCATCTCTTCTGGTATTTTTATTTTTAATAAGTCTAAAATAGTTGGTGCTATATCAGCTAGATTACCTTTTTGTCTTAGTAAGTAATTCTTGTGATTTTCATTGCTTATTAAAATAAATGGTACAGGGTTAGTACTATGTGATTTACATTCTCGATTATTTTCATCTATCATATAATCAGCATTACCATGATCTGCTGTTATAATAACAGAGCATCCTGTTTTTTCAATTTGTTTTACTAGTCTATTTATACATTTATCTACTACTTCAATTGCTTGTATTGTTGCCTCTAAGTTTCCTGTATGTCCTATCATATCTGGATTAGCGTAATTAACTACTATTAATTTATATAAATTTTTATCTATAGCATTAATGAGACTATCTGTTATTTGGTGTGCTGACATTTCTGGTTTTTTGTCGTATGTATCTACTTTAGGGCTTGGAATTAGCTCTCTATCTTCTCCTGGAAATGGTTCTTCTATTCCTCCATTAAAAAAATATGTTACATGAGCATATTTTTCTGTTTCTGATAACCTCAGTTGTTTTAGATTAGATTGTGATATTATTTCGCCTAAAAAGTTAGTATAGTTTCGTACTGAGAACACAGTGGGTAATCTTAATTTAGGATCATATTCTGTGAATGTTGCGAACATTAAATTGTTTATTTTTTTTGTTAAAAAACCTTTGAAATTTGGCTTTGCTAAGCATTGTACTAATTGCCTAATTCTATCTGGACGAAAGTTAAAAAATATGATCCCATCATTGTTACATATGTGACCTGCATGTATTCTAGTTGGTGGAATAAATTCATCTGAAATATTATTATTGTAGTAATTTTTAATTATTTGTTGATAACTAATTTCATTTTGAATATTATGATTTTCGGTTAGTATTTTGTATGTTTGTTCTGTCCTTGACCATCTACAATCCCTATCCATGCTATAATATCTTCCACTAATGGTAGATATATGTATATTATTATAATCTTTAATTTCTTTTTGTATGTCATCTAGAAATTTTACTGCTATTTTTGCTTCAGTATCACGACCATCTGTAATTAGGTGTAGGTATGTTTTATGTTTATATTTTTTTACAATTTGAATCATTGCTTTTAAATGGTTGATGTGTGAATGTACTCCACCATCTGAACATAAGCCTATAAGGTGTAATTGTGATTTGCGATTAGTTATATTTTGACATATATTGTGTATAGTTTTATTGCTAAAAAAATCTTGCTCATCGATTGATTTTTGAATTCTTACTAAGTCTTGATTAATAGTTCTACCTGCGCCTATTGTTGTATGTCCTACTTCTGAATTACCCATTTGATGTTCAGGTAAGCCGACATCTTTTCCAGATGCATTAAGTAAAGACTTTGGAAAGGTATTCCAAAGTTTGTCTATAGTTGGTGTCTTTGCTAATTTAATAGCATTTCCTGTTGTTTTTTCCGAGTATCCCCAACCATCTAGAATTATTAAAACTATAGGACAAATTGGTTGATTGTGCATATAAAGCGAAAGTGATAATATAATTTAAGTAGTTATTAATATATGATTGTATGATAGTGAATAAATATTGAATTATACTCTTAGTAAGTAATCAAAGAATATTAAATGATAAATAGTAGAACATTTAATATTTTGAATAATTAATCTTATTTTTATGATGAAGTATTTGAAAGTTATTATTATTGACTTGCTTAGTTTTTATTAACTAAGTACGTTGATCGCATAATCTAGGTAAGTATTTGCTTCATTAGCAGCTTGTCCTGAAAGACCATGTGTGTTTTTGATGTATCCTATTGCTTCAATGTACCAGCTTGGAGATAGCTCAAAGCTACGGTTGATTTCTTCTAAACCTGCCACTAAGTATTCATCCATTGGTCCAGTTGCTCCTACTACTAGACAATAAGTTGTCATTCTTAGGTAGTAACCGATGTCTCTTGCACACTTCGCTTTACCTATTGCGCTAGATGCATAAGTGGGTCCAGGCATTTGAGTCACATATGGAAATTTTGTATACACTGCTTGTGCAGCTCCAGTTATTAATCTTTGTGCATTACTAGTTAAAACTTTTGCAGCTTCTAGACTTTCAGATGCTCTTTGATATCTACCATTAATTGATTGTAATTCTGCATTACTTAAAAATCTTCCTTGGCTATCAGCTGACGCTATGGCTTCTGTGATTGGTGTTTTCATGGTAATATTCTTCCTTCTCTTTTTTAGTTATTTGATTAATTTGTTTAGTGATTATTTTAAACTACCGCTGCTGCTGCTCTATCAAAATATATACTTAGTTCAGATATTAGGGAACTACAATCCCCTATTGTGATTCCACTTGAATCATTTGTTACAGCAATCGATGCTTCTTTCATTTTTTGAATAGCTACTGCTACAGATGCTCCTGGTGTACCTAATGCTTGATAAGTTTCTCTTAATCCGTTTAAGCATCTATCATCTAAAACACTTGAATCTCCTGCTATTATTGCATAGCTTACATATCTTAGTACAATTTCCATGTCTCTTAGGCATGCAGCCATACGTCTATTTGTATAAGCATTTCCTCCTGGTTGAATTAATTGAGGTTGTTCAGCGAATAATGCTCTAGCTGAATTTGTAACTATTGCAGAAGCATTAGAATTAATTCTATTAACCGCATCTAAACGTTTATTCCCTTCAATTACTATTTTTTCTAGTGCTTCTAATTGTTTATTACTTAAAAATTCACCTCTTGCATCGGCTTGTGCTACAACTTTTGCAAATGCGTCTAACATATTTATTTCTCCTTTGAATTTAAAATCTAAATAGTATTTTTATTTAGTTATATTTTTAGCTTGATCACTATATTATAACAAAATATTGATTTTATTATTAAAATAAATTAAAAGTTTGCTTTTCTATCACTTTTAATCATCTAATATTTCTGGCTCTGTTATTTCGTCAACCATTTCAATAATGGTCTTAATTATAGGTTTATTCATATAGTCATCTACTATATCTATATCTTCATATTTTCTCCTTTTTGCTCTATTGGCAACTTGTATTGTAATTTTATATCTGTTTTGCGCTAGTTCAAGTAATTCTTCTGTTTTATAGTTAATATAATCTAAGTTGATTTTTGTATATTCATTGTATGGTTTCATTTTTTTTTAATAGTTAAATTTTTGTTGTTTAATTTATAATTATTTTTAATGATGCTATTTACGTCAGTGTATATTTTATTGAAATATGTGTAATATTATAAGAATAATATTTTAATCTAGCTATTAATTAATGTTGATTCATATCATTGGTGTTTAGTTATCTAATACCATTTTTTATCTTTAATTACATAGATATGTTAAGTTTACCCATTATTGTATAACTATAATTTAAATATCAAATATGCAAGTATCAAGACATTTTACTTATAGACTTGGACATTTTTTAGGCATTCCTTCTTTAACAGATGAAAGAGATGCCTGTGGAGTTGGTTTTGTAGCTGAGATGAATAGTCGGCCATCACATGGCATTTTGCAAAAGGCTTTAATGGCTTTAAATTGTATGGAGCACAGAGGTGGATGTAGCGCTGATCGTGAATCTGGTGATGGTGCCGGTATTACGACTATGATACCTTGGGATATAATAATGCCATCTTCTAAAGATATTAATTCTGGTCAAAGATTATCTAGAGCTGTTGCAATGGTCTTTTTACGTTATGAGCATTTAGAATATATAAAGAGTATATTTAATTGGATTTTAAATGAGTATAATTTATCTATTGTAACTTGGAGGGACGTACCCGTAAATTCTGAAGTACTTGGTAAAAATTCTCTTGAAAATGAACCTTTTGTTGTTCAATGTGTAGTTAGTTCTGATTTTTCTGAACATGTAGACTTTGAAAAAATTTTGTATATTGCTAGAAGGAAAATTGAAGCTGTTGTAAGTGATACAACTCCTGATATTTATAAAAATTTCTATATTTGTTCTTTCTCTCCTACAACTATTGTATATAAAGGAATGTTACGTTCAGAAGCTTTATCAAACTATTATTTAGATTTAACAAATCCTTTGTATATTACTAGTTTTGCACTTTATCATAGAAGATTTAGTACTAATACAATGCCTAAATGGTCATTAGCTCAACCTATGCGTTTTATGGCTCATAACGGTGAAATTAATACTTTGTTAGGTAATCTGAATTGGACAAAATCTCGTGAACCGTTATTTCAGCAGGGTGATTGGTCTAATTATTCTAGTTCACTACATCAAATTACTAATTTAACGGATAGTGACTCAGCTAACCTAGACGCTATTTTAGAGTTGTTTGTTAAGTCTGGTAAGAGTCCTGAAGAATCATTAATGATACTAATTCCTGAGGCATATAGTAATCAACCTGCATTAGAATCATGTCCTGAAATAATTGATTTCTATGAGTACTATAATAATTTACAAGAACCTTGGGATGGTCCTGCTTTAGTTGTTTTTAGTGATGGTAAAACGGTTGGTGCTACGTTAGATAGGAATGGTTTAAGACCAGCTAGATATACTATTACTACAGATGGTTTTGTATTTTTGTCATCTGAAACCGGTATTTTTGATTTTGATGATTCTCAAGTCTTAACTAAAGGACGTTTGGGTCCAGGACAAATGTTTTCTGTTGATTTAATCAATAATATAGTTGTAGATAATTTGTCTATAAAAAAGAAAATTTCTCAGAGATTTCCATATAAAAAATGGTTGCAAGATAATCAACTTAAAATTCAACCTCAACCTTATTACAATAGTTTTGATTCAGATTTAGTATATATTGCTCGTCTACATAACGCTTTTGGTTACTCTAATGAAGATGTTGAATTAGTTATTGAGCATATGGCTAGTTCTGCAAAGGAGCCTACGTTTTGTATGGGGGATGATATACCGTTAGCTATCTTATCTGATAAGCCACACTTGCTGTATGATTATTTTAAACAACGTTTTGCTCAAGTAACTAATCCTGCTATTGATCCTTTGCGTGAAAGCTTGGTTATGTCTCTTGTAACACATCTTGGACCTAAGGCTAACTTTTTGGAGCCAATGGAACATATGGCTAAATCTATTCAGATTAGTTCTCCTATTATTAATGAAAATGAACTGTCTTTGATATCTAAGGGGCCATTTCGAGTATCATTAGTTAGTACGTTTTTTAGAATTGATAAATCAACATTAAATTTTGATGATGAAATAGATTTAATTTGTAAAAATTGTGCTCAGTATATTCAATCTGGATCTCAGATTATTATTCTAACTGATCGTATTGATGATTTAGATAATAATTATATTTTTATACCACCTTTACTTATTGTTGGAGCATTACATCATTATTTAATTAAAGTTCAGTTAAGGCATAAAGTATCTATAGTTGTTGAAACTGGTCAGTGTTGGAATACACATCATTTTGCTTGTTTAATTGGTTATGGTGCAAGTGCGGTTTGTCCATATTTAGCTTTTTTAACTGTGAGGCAGTGGTGGCAAAATCCTAAGACTCAAAAGTTAATGTCAAATGGTAAGTTACCTAAAATTACTGTTCATGAATCTCAGTACAATTATCGTAGTGCTATAGAAAAGGGTTTATTAAAAATTTTATCTAAGATGGGGATTTGTTTAATTTCTAGCTATCATGGTGCGCAGATTTTTGAAATTCTTGGTTTGGGTAATGATATAGTTGATAAATCATTTCTAAATACAACTTCTCGTTTGGGTGGTATGGATGCTAATGAATTTTTTAAACATTCTATATTTATGTATAATTCAGCTTTTGTTTCTGAATTACCCAAAAAACTTCCTAATTTAGGTTATGTTCAATATAGACCAGGAGCGGAATATCATGTTAACAATCCTGAAATGTCTAAAACTTTACATAAAGCTGTTCGTAATACAGATCAAAATTTGTATGATCAGTACAAGTTAATATTACAGAATAGAGTTCCAACTAATTTAAGAGATCTATTAATCTTTTCTAGTGATCAAGATGCTATTAGTATTGTTGATGTTGAGCCTATTGAACTAATATTAGAGAGATTTTGTACAGGCGGTATGTCTTTAGGTGCTTTATCTCGTGAAACTCATGAAACTTTAGCTGTTGCTATGAATAGAATAGGTGGTAAATCTAATTCTGGTGAAGGTGGTGAAGATTCTATGCGATTTACAAGTATTACAGATATAGATGATTTAGGCGTTTCTTCTGGTTTTTCTCATCTTAAAGGATTAAAAAATAATGATATTGCTAGTTCAGCTATTAAACAAATCGCTTCAGGTCGTTTTGGTGTTACACCTGAGTACTTGGTTAATGCTAAACAATTAGAAATCAAGATAGCCCAGGGGGCTAAACCTGGTGAAGGTGGTCAATTACCTGGTAAGAAAGTTAGTCCTTATATAGCTACGTTAAGAAACTGTAAGCCAGGTGTTACTTTAATTTCTCCACCACCACATCATGATATTTACTCTATAGAAGATTTAGCCCAATTAATATTTGATTTACATCAAATTAATCCTAAAGCTCAAATATCTGTTAAGTTAGTAGCGTCTGTTGGTATTGGTACTATAGCTGCCGGTGTGGCTAAGGGTAATGCTGATGTCATACAGATCTCTGGACATGATGGTGGTACAGGTGCTTCTCCTCTAAGCTCTATCAAACATGCTGGTGTACCTTGGGAATTAGGTTTAACTGAAGTCCATAGAGCTTTAGTTGAAAATGATTTAAGAGATAGAGTTCTTTTAAGAGTTGATGGTGGTCTTAGAACAGGTCGTGATATAGTTCTATCTGCTATAATGGGTGCAGAAGAATTTGGTTTTGGTACCATTGCTATGATTGCAACAGGTTGTGTAATGGCTAGGATTTGTCATACTAATAACTGTCCAGTTGGTGTAGCTACTCAAAGACAAGATTTACGTAATCGTTATCCGGGTATTCCAGCAGATCTAGTTAATTTTTTTATTTTTATTGCTGAAGAAGTGAGAGAAGTTTTAGCTGAATTGGGTTATAAAAGTTTAAAAGATATTATTGGCTTAAGTAGTTTACTGACTTGTGATTATAGTAAAGTTACTAAAACGAATAATCTTAATTTAGATATTTTACTACATGATTTTAATCGTGTTAGAATGCTCAACTTTCATACCAATGTTCATAGTAATGGTAAAGTTTTAGATGATAGTTTGCTAAATGATGCTCTTTTTCTAAATGCAATTGATAGTCAATTAAATTTCATAAAGAGTTTGAAGATTAAAAACACTGATCGTTGCGTGGGTGCTCGGATATCCGGTGTTATTGCAAAAAAATACGGAAAAGAAAATTTTTCTGGTAACTTACAGGTTAATTTTTTAGGTGTTGCAGGGCAAAGTTTTGGTGCTTTTATATGTCATGGTATGTATTTAAATTTAATTGGTGAAGCTAATGATTATGTTGGTAAGGGTATGAACGGAGGAGAAATAATAATTGCTCCTCCTAGGGAAAATAAAATTAATGCTTCTGATTATGTTATTATAGGCAATACTTGTTTATATGGTGCTACAGGTGGTTACTTGTTTGTTAATGGTCAAGCAGGAGAAAGATTTGCTGTTCGTAATTCAGCTGCTCAAACAGTTATTGAAGGTGTAGGTGACCATGCCTGTGAATATATGACAGGCGGTCTTGTCATTGTTTTAGGTAAATCAGGAAGAAATATAGCTGCTGGAATGACAGGGGGATTAGCTTACTTTTTAGATGAAGTTGGTGATTTAAAATCTAAAGTAAATTTTGAAATAGTTAAGATTCAGAAGGTAATAACAAAAGAAGCGGAAGAACAGTTATTACGTACTATCGAATTATATGAAATTAAAACTAAAAGCATTAAAGCTAGGCATATACTTGATAATTGGCAAACTTATTTGCCAATATTTAGACAAATAGTTCCTCCTTCTGAAGATTCTACATCTTTAACAGATCCAAAGTACTCGTCTTATGCGAGTATAATTAATTAGTTGTGATTTTAGTAGAGTTTTTTGTAATATATTATCACAATATTCCAATTGATTATAAATTTATACTATAATTTATTTATATAATTATTTAGTCTACTTATACTTATAGTAGATTATGTAGATAATAAAAAAATATATAGTTAATACCATATGGCTCATAGTGTTAAAGTTTATGATACTTGTATTGGTTGTACGCAGTGTGTACGTGCTTGTCCTTGTGATGTTTTAGAAATGGTTCCTTGGGATGGTTGTAAAGCTGGACAAATTGCTTCTGCTCCGAGAACAGAGGATTGTATTGGCTGTAAAAGATGTGAAACAGCATGTCCTACAGATTTTTTGAGTATTCGTGTATATTTAGGTGCTGAAACTACTCGTAGTATGGGTTTAACATATTAAGTTTAAGTGTATCACTGATTTAAGGTAAGTTTCTTACTAGTTTCAAACAAATATATTATTATATTTGTTTGTTTAGATTTTGTTAGCTTTATTTACGTTTTAATTTTTATGTGTTACCATTCTATTCAAATTACATTTAAGTTTATTTTTTCTTATGAATTTATCTAATGTTAAACTATACAGTGCTTTTAAATCTAAGGAAGCTATTAAAGTAATAACTGGTATAGATAATGTAAATATTTCCCAAATTGTTACAATGGCTAAAGCAGCAGAGTTATCTGGAGCTACTTATTTAGATGTAGTAGCTAATCCCAAGATTGTTAAATTATTGAAATCTGTTTCTTCCTTGCCTGTTTGTGTTTCTTCGATAAGTCCTATAGATTTGTATAATTGTGTAGTTGCTGGAGCAGATTTGGTTGAAATAGGTAACTTTGACTCCTGTTATAGTCGAGGTATGTATGTTAACTGTAGTCAAATATTGCACCTAGTTAAGGAAGTTAAGCTTTTACTGGGAAATATAGATTTGTGTGTGACTATACCATATCATATTTCAATTAAAAATCAAGTTAGGTTAGCTCAGACATTAGAATTTTTGGGTGTAAATATTATACAGACAGAATCAACTTTTATTAAAAATAGGTTACATATTTTGGACTTACACGATGATAATATTAGTAATTCTTTTTTTCCATCATATTCATCATTATTATCTACATATTTTATTTCTACAAATGTTCAAATTCCTGTTATCACTTCCTCTAGTATAAACGCTTTTTCGAGTTCTATATCATTTTTACTTGGTGCTTCTGGTATAGGAGTCGGTTCAATTATTAAAAATCAAAGTGATTTGTATCAAATGTCTCATTATGTTAAGTTACTTCGTGAATCGATTAGTTTAACTCTTTATGAAAGACCGATGACCTTAAATCAATTATTATTATCCAATGATTTATTGTTTTCTGATTTAATTAAGGCCTGTTGAGGTGATTGTTAACATATTTAGTTTTACTATCTATTTTGCAAATTTGTTATATCATGAGTAGCTTATTTAAATTAAGAAACTATTACTTGTTTAAGTATTTTAGTAAAGTTTTGAGTACAATGATGGTGTTGTTAACTATCGTAATGCTTATTTTTTCTTTTGGAAATTTTAAAAAAAAAGAGGCTATGAATTTTTTATAGAATTTAGCAGTGCTTACGGTTTAAAAAAAGGTACAAATGTTAATTTTAAAGGTGTAACTGTAGGTTATATATATAATATTTCTGTTAAACCTAATAAAGTAGTTGTATTAATTCATGTTAATTCCTCAGACATATTAATTCCAAAAAATTCGTTAATAGAGGCTAATCAGGTTGGTTTATTTAATGATATTGTAATAGATATCACTTTACTTGATAATTTATCTTCTATTGAGTATCAGTCTGTTAATCCTTCTTCTATAAAATGTTTACGATCTTCTTTTATTTGCTCTAATTTTTATGTTAAAGGTTATAAAGGTTTAAACTATGATGATTTAGTTAGAGCTACTACGCGAATTTCTCAAAGATTTGATGACCCACGTTTTTTTAATCTATTTTATATATTATTGCAGAATAGTATTGATATTTCTAATGAAATTGAATACCTAATAAATTATACTTCTTATTTATTCTTTTACTTGGCTAATTTATTTATTTTATTAGTACTACGATATTTTGTTTAAAATTTATCTCAATAAAGTCATATTTTCATTATTTATTTTAATTTAAGCTTATGATTCTCCGTAAATCTTTGTCCCCAAGTTTTTTAAAACCTGTTATTGAATTTGAACATCAGTTATGTCAGTTAGAGAAAATATTGGCTAATTTTGTTAATGTTTCGCCAAGTATTAATGATCAGATTCATGATTTGCGTGCTAGTTTAATTCAGTTGAAAAAAGATATTTTTATATCTTTGACTCCCTTACAAAAATTACATTTTGTAAGACAGCCTGATAGACCAACTACTTTGGATTATGTTGGACATATATTGGATAGTTGGATTGAATTACATGGTGATAGGGGTGGCACAGATGATTTAGCTATAGTTGGTGGAATTGGTAGTATAAATTCTAAAACTGTTGTTTTTATTGGTCATCAGAGAGGAAAAGATACCAAAGATAATGTAGTAAGGAATTTTGGTATGGCTTCACCAGGTGGTTACCGTAAAGCCTTAAGGCTTATGAAGCATGCTAATCGATTCAATTTTCCTATATTGACTTTTATAGATACTCCTGGTGCATGGGCTGGTATGGAAGCTGAAAAATTAGGGCAAGGTGAAGCGATAGCGGTTAATCTCAGAGAAATGTTTTCTTTTGAGGTTCCTATTATATGTACTATAATTGGTGAAGGCGGTTCAGGGGGAGCTTTGGGTATAGGTGTAGGAGATAAAATTTTAATGCTTCAACATGCTGTTTATACTGTTGCAACCCCTGAAGCTTGTGCTGCAATTTTATGGAAAGATAGCACTAAATCTCTTGTAGCAGCAGAGTCTCTTAAAATAACATCCTATGATTTGATGACTCTAGGTATTATTGATGACATTGTTGAAGAACCATTATGTGGCTCTCAGTCAAATCCTCTAAAAGCTGCTGAAAATTTAAAAATTAAATTGCTTAATGAATTGGATCTTTTACTTAAGTTGGATGGTAAAGAAAGAAAAAAAATGAGATACTCAAAATTTCGTCAAATAGGAAAATTTTATGAGTCATCTCAATCCTAAATATTTATAATTTGTTTAATCTATTAATGTCACTATAAATGTTGTGTTATGATATTATTTCAATACTCTTTAATCCTAAGATGGTACCAGCGCCAATTATATGTCCTAAGCTAGTTGTTGCGAGTAATTCAGGTAGGCCAAAGCCGTTTGCTCCTAGTATTGGAATAGATGGTCCAAAACTTCTAACTTTAATTGCGTATCTGCCTATACCTATACTGATTAGATTAGAAATAAGCATAATGATGCTTACTTGAATTGACCATAAAGGATTAGCTGACAATATTTTAAATATATTATAAACTTCAATGTCCATTTTGTTATTTCGTTATATTAGTAATGTATATAGTTATAATGTAATTTTGTAGATATCAACTTTTGTATAAGATATGTTAAGTATAATTCAATAGATAAATCAGCTAGTTGTTATGAAAAAATCCATCCATAGCTATGTAAACCTTTGGATAAAAAATTAACACCCAAATAACATAGCCATATAACTATGAAGCCTATTGATCCTATAATAGATGGAATTTGACCAGTTAGTTTTTGGTTTATTCTCGTATGTAAGTACACAGCAAATACAATCCATGTTATTAGTGCCCACGTTTCTTTAGGGTCCCAGCTCCAGTAAGTTCCCCAGGCTTCGTTTGCCCAAACAGCTCCAGAAATTATTCCAATAGTTAGTAAAGGAAAGCCAAATCCTATTGTTCTATAGCTTAAATTATCTATAGCTTGTAACAAATTTATATTATGTTTTGCTTCTACTTGATTGTTGTTAATTTTTGTCCTGATTGGTTCCGATTTATATTCCATTATAATTCTATTTGAGTTGGTATAAGAACTTCCATAAGTTTTCACTTGTTTACCTATAGATATTATTAGAAATAGTGTAGATAGAAGTGAACCTGTAATTAACACTGCATAACTTAACATCATTATTGTTACATGCATCATTAACCAGTTTGATTGTAGTGCAGGTACAAGTGGTGCAGCTTTTTTCATATCTTCTGGTAAACAAAAACTTATAAAAGCTACAATAAGTAGTGATATAGGTGAAATGATGGCTATTAATACTCTGTTGTTAGTTTTTTTATTAGTGATTAATCCTATAATTGTTAAGCACCATGCTAAGAAGATCAGTGATTCGTATAAATTGCTCAATGGGAAATAAGTATACTTGATCCATCTCATCAGAAGACATGATCCTAAAGATAGGTTAACTTGAATTGTTAAAGTGTTAATAATATTATCTAAAGTTTTATTTTTATTAATTGTTAAATTGAGCCAGGATATAAGTAGTACTATTAGTAAGGTTCCAAATGATATATTAATTAAACTATTTTCAATTAAATGCGAATTCATATATATAAAAGACAATATTGTTTTGGTATTAAACTTATAGCGTATAGTATAATGCATAATTTGTTATCTTGTTATATACACAAAACTAAAATTTTATTATTTAATACTTGTAGTCTATTTTTTTCAATTGAAGCTTTATCTATTTGTTTTATATATTAAATCTATTCGCCCTAGTATCTGTATTTATTTTCAAATTTATTGTATGCCCTTTCTATTCAAATAAGAATTTGATTAAGTAGTTAAAGAATGTGAGTTAAATTTATTGAATGCAATTATTAGAATTTGGTGAAAAATGTTGAATTTATGTTTTAGTTTTAGACTAGTTTTTTCTATATATAAAAGTGGTTAAATCTTTTATTTAACTTTAATAATGATGTAATGAGTATTAATGTATTAATTTATGCCGTAAACTATCTGTTGATCAAGTAAATTAATTATGTCCCTTATCTTGTTGGACTTTTGTGGTAAATTTTTTTATATTGTTTTTGTTTTTACTTTTTTAGTTAGATATTGTTATATTAACTTATTTAATAGAGCCTAAGTAATTATATTTAGGCTCTATTAAAAAGATTAACTAGTAAATTCAATTGTTCATTCTAAGTTGAAAAGGTATTAAATTAGAGAGTTAATTAAGTAGTCTAATGCAGCAGTAAATTCAACACCAGCTTGAGCACTCATGTCTCTAGGAGTACATAGTCTATCTCTAGTAAAACTAAATGATGCAACATAAGCAGCAGTTGGTAAATTTAGAGCTCTATATACTTCTTTTGCTCCCGCGATGCCCCATTCATCTAAAGGTCCAGTTCCACCAACTACTAATGAGTAGTTGATTAAACGCATGTAGTGATCTACATCTCTATAACATTTATTGATTTTTTCTTGATCTTCACCAGCTTCTCCTGGATTTTTTAAGTAACCATATTTGCTAAAACAAGCATCACCAGCTTCTTTTACAACTGCTTCATGGTTAGATCCTAGTTTCTCTGCAGCTTCTAATCTTGCCGCAGCACGTTGAATGTTTCCTTGAACTGATTGAAGGTCAGAAGTAGAAGGGTAACGTCCAGCAGCATCAGCTGCACTAATTGTCGTAGTAATAACTGACTTCATTATTTATCTCCTCTATATGGTTATATTAATGTTTTACTTAGTTAATAGTATTAATAGTAAGTTTAGCTAATAGCAGCTATAACTCTATCGCAGTATCCAGCAACTTCTGCGGCTAATGCAGAACAATCGCCTTCAGCAACTTCTGCTTTTCTTTTAGTTGCTGAGTTGTTAGTAAAAGCAACTGCAGCAGCTTTCATGATATTTACTGCTCTAACTGTAGAGTTAGTTGGTACACCAAGAGCAATGTAAGTCTCTTTTAGGCCATTTAAACAACGATCTTCTAGTACAGAAGCATCTCCTGCTAGAAGTGCATATGATACATATCTTAGTACAATTTCCCCATCTCTTAAACAAGCCGCCATACGACGGTTAGTATAACAGTTTCCACCTGGAGTAATTAGACCAGGATTTTCGCAAATCATTCCAGAAATAGCATCAGATACAATACAACTTGAGTTAGAAACAATATAGTTTACTGAGTCAAGTCTTTTATTTCCATCACTGATGAATGTTTTTAGTGCTTGTAGATCGCTTCCACTTACATAAGCAGCTTTTGAATCTGAATTTACAACAACTCTAGAAAATGCATCAAGCATTGAGCTCTCCTTAAATATTTTAGTATTCTTTTTTATATATTCTATACTGGTGTAAAAGAATAAATTGGTTTCAGCTTTTTAAGCTGATGTATTTGTATCGAATACTAATATAAAAGATTTTATATTTAATTATATAACAAATTAATATTAGTTAATATTTTTATTTAATATCTTGTCTGCTTTAGTGAACTAAGTATTTAATGTAATTATATTGATTAATTTGCTTTTTGAAATGATTTAATTTGATGTAACATAAAATGCTATTATACTATGTATAATCTATATTTGTTAGTTTTATGTATGGATATTTAAATTTATATATTCTAATAATATAGAAAATGTTGAATACTGTACTTTTATTCTGTATTACTGTATATATTATTTTATTTTAGGTGAAATTAATTAATTAAATTTTTAACACAGTATTTTATTACGTTATCTTTAATAATCATTATTTTTAATATTTTAGTTAAATATTTTTTAATATTTCTATTATTTAATTTATTTATTTTACCTTCATACAGTTTGAGCTTAAACTCTTGTTCTAAAGTAAGTTTGTTTGTATTATACATATCTCTTATTATTTACTGAAAAATGTAGTCTTGATTTATAATTTACCAAGTTAAGAAAAGATTATACTATATTGATAGTATTCTTTCAAATTTTAGTATAATATCTTTATACATTATATGTAAATATATGAAAACAGAATTAATTGTTATCTTATATCATTAAGTGAATTGTTAAAAGTAATTAGTTTATACAATGAGCTTGAAGTTTATATTTTTGTTAATTTATAATCAATTTGGAGACGAATCATGTCTATTCCTATTTTAAATTATTCTTTATCAACTCATAATCATAGAGTGAATAGTTTTGAGTATTTAGCAGGAGAGGAACAGCCAAAGTTATATACTACTACTAATCTTCCTTCATCAATTGAGATGGATGAAATTATTTGGGCTGCTTACCGTCAAATTTTTAGTGAGCATCAAACACTATCCAGCACAAAACAGCCCTTTTTGGAATCACAATTGAGATTTAACCAAATTACAATTAAAGATTTTATTAAAGGGCTATTACTTTCATCTGAATTTCGTTATTTAAATTACGATGTTAATAATAATTATCGTTTTGTTGAAATGTGTGTTCAACGTGTTTTAGGGAGAGATATTTATAATCAACGTGAAAAATTGGCATTTGCAATTGTTTTAGCTTCTAAAGGCATAGAGGATTTCATTGATTTATTGATGGATAGCGAAGAATATAGCGATAATTTCGGTGAATTTATAGTACCTTATCAAAGAAGAAGAATTATTTTTCAACGTAATAAAGGTGAAATTCCCTTTAATTTAAAAACACCTCGTTTAGATTATAGCTTTTTGTCAAAACAATTTATGCCACAGTTATCATGGTCTGGTCCTGTGCGTCGTTTTCGACCTCAAGAGCAAGTTCCTAAAGCAGGAGATCCAGCTCTATTTTTTAGTATGTTAAACGATATTTTCTTTACATAAGTTATAATCTTTTTAATTACTCTATAAAAATATTTTAGTATTAACTTATTAATACTAAATTTTACTAGAATATTTGAACATGTAATTTACTTTATTTATTATTAATCAATGATAATTAAACACTTTGTTAACTTCCTAATTTAAAAGCATCTACAAATAATCCGTATACAATACCAACTTTAAAATTGTTTATTAGACTAATGGTAAATGATGTTTTTTTAATAGAACTTTTATATAAAATTCTACTTATTATTTCATAACATGTTACTATTATGGCTCCACTAATAATATTCCAATCTCCTGTTTGAGCAGGTACTGTTGACAAAATATTAGCAAAAAAAAACCTAATATTAGGCTTAACATGTTTGTGTTAAAAAACATAAATCTATAATTTAGTTTTTTTTTATTAGCAACTTTAGGTTAAATAATAATTTCACTTTGATTCTATGATTGTTGTATTGATATTTTTAAATATTTTGTTCGCTTAAACTTTGACTAATGTAGTCAAAAGGCTCAACAAGTACTTTTAAATCTTCCATGCTTATACTTTGGTTACTATTATAGACTTCTTCAGTAACTACGTTTTTTAAGATTTGCACACTAAGAATCGTAGGACCAATTGGTACGCTTAATGATAAATATGTTTCTTTTAGACCATCTAATAATCTTTCGCTTAAAATATCTTTACTATCTGCTATCATGGCATAACTTGCATATCTTAAATAGTAATCTATATCTCTTAAGCATGTAGCATACTTTCTTGTTGTATAAGAATTTCCACCCGGTCTTAATAGTTCTGGTTGTTCTGAATATAATCTACTTGCAGTTTCTTTAACTATTTTTGATGCCTTACTGATAATTATTTCTATTGCTTCTAGTCTTCTATTTGCTGTACTGAAATAAATGTTTAACTTATTTATTGCTGCTTTGTCCAAATATTTGCCTATCATATCGTATTGATTTAATGTATTTGTGATAGCATCTTGCATATATTGGTTTCCTTTATTTTTAATATCTTTGCTACATATGATATATAATACAATTAAATTTATTATTGAAGAAATAATTTTTTTGTTCTATGGATCACTGTTATTTAATAATTCGTATTGATGATCAACAAAATATAGAGTTACATTATTTTTTTGTTAGTCCTATAAAATTCACATATAATTATCCTACTTGTATTACTATACATTTTGATAATTTAAATAGCTGTTTTTCTTTAGTTTCTTTGTGCAACTGTTTTAATATTTTATCTACATCACATAAGCTTTATATAGGTGTAGAGATATTTAAAGCCTATCTATCTGTGAAATTATCACAATCTTATATTCAAGAATAAATCATTTTTTATTGTTCTAATAATATATACTAGAGTTACTTATAGGGCATGTAACTCAGCGGATAGAGTGCCAAATTCCGACTTTGGTGGTCGAAGGTTCAAATCCTTCCTTGCCTATGCATTTTATCGAATGACTTTAGTGTTTTTATATGTTATAATAGACTTAATTTAGATTCTAATGAATAATGGCTATTTCATGGGGACTGACTTGGTTTCTACGTATTGGACTTTTCATTAAGTTAAGTTTCACTTTATTACTTCATTGTTTTCAAATATTTATTTTGTAAAAGCAAAACATAACATATTAGTTTTTCCTAAAAATTTAGTTACTATCTAAACTTTTAATTTATTCATTTATATTTCCCTATGTAATTTGATATATTAAGTGGGATGCTCTTGTTATAAATTCTAAAAATAATGATTTTATTATTTAATAAGTGAAGTTGAAAAAATAATAGTACTTTTTAATATATACACCAATTCATAAAGTAACTTAATCTTATCTATCAATACGGACGTGGGTTCGATTCCCACCAGTTCCAATGTACAATCACATATAGCCGTTTTAAAATTGTATTATTTGTTGCTAAATTTTCTATTATATATTATTCATCTATTTTTATATTTAATGATTTTACTTGATTTAAGTTTATTTGATCTGTTATTACATGGTTATGATAAAAACGATATACTCTTAAAATCCAATTTAGGTACTGAAAATACAGAAAATGTTTCTAATCTATTTTACTCAAAATTGAGATTTAATAAGTTAAATCCTATTTTTGTATCAAGTAGCAAATTATCTGTTAACCAGTTAGGCAAAGAGTCAATTGACTCGAGACGGACACAAGCCTTAGTAAATCGTAATTTTTGGCAAAAGCTTATTAATAAATATTGGCAAGAGACCATCTTTATTTCATCGTCTAATTCAGTGTTAGATAATTATACTAGTAAGTTAAGGAATAGTGGCTTTTCTATCTATCAAGGAAGTGACTATAAATATTTCTTAAAGCAATTTAGTAAAGATCTATTAGAGAGACATATTGAAATCAGCACTAATTATAATGAAAAAAAGATATCTCAAATGATGGATAGTAATAACATATATATTAAGTATAAATGGTTAAAGTTTTTTTACCCCAACCTATCTTTGTTTAAGCATAGTAAATCAGGAGTTATTAATAACATATTAATTAGTGAAGATGGTAAATCTTTTCCCTTATTTATACTAATTAATAATAAAGAGCAAATAGTGCTTGCTGAATCCAATGAATGTTTACAGAATCATCACATATTATTGAAATTACGTCGTATGCTTACTAAAAGTACTGTAAATAATAAAAAATTGTATACAGGTCTATTCTTTACAAATGCTGATGATGCTAAAGAATATTTAGAATATATTAATAGTAAATATTCTAAATCTACGCGTAATTTGACAGTTAGACTTGTACCGACAACAGTCAATTTATATTATCAGCTTCTAAGACAATCTAATTCTGATATCGAGTTCAGGTTAATACCTGATTTGAAAGAAATAAGTGAATTATTGTACAAATACAGAAAAAGTAAGAATTTATTATTTGATAGTAATCAGTACTATGGTTGTAATTATTTTCAAGGCCAACCACTCTACTTACTAAAACCCTATAATCTAGAAATAGATAGTAATATGAATCATTCTCAATATTTATATGCATTTTCTAAGGATAATAAGGTAAAGTATGAAGCAATTTTCTTAAATTATGAAACAGCACTAAATGCATGGAATAAATACAGAAATAAGCTGAAAAATTGTAATTTACCTGCTAAACCTCAACTCTATGTTCTGAACTTAGAAACATTTTTAACAAAATCTCACTATATAAATAAAAGTAATAAATTCATCTTTATACCCTCTGTAAAGACTTACCATTTTGCTAAAAAATATATAATGTCTAACTTGGATGATAATAAAAGTATCGTTAAGGCATTAAGGTACTATGGCTTTAATTTTAAAAGCTTATGTTATAGGGTATTGTGGTCTTTAACAACACGTCAACCAATTGTTTGGTAATCTATTGTTTATTTTAACATTTATAGTAGTAATGCTATTTTCTTGAATAGTATTCAACAACTAGTAATTCATTTAGTTGCAGTGCAACCCAATCTCTTTCTATAATTCCATTTACTTTAGCTGTCATTGTTTCCTTATTTAATTCTAAATGATTGGGAATATTTGCTAAACCTGGTGATGCCATATATTTTTTAACTAATTCAATAGAAGAATTTTTAGATTTTATATTAATTGTATCACCTGGTTTACATTGATAACTTGAAATTGATACTACCTTATTATTTACCATAATATGGCAATGGTTTACTAGTTGTCTAGAAGCAGGTATAGTTGGTGCTAATCCTAAACGAAAAATAATATTATCAAGTCTCATTTCTAGTATTTGTAATAATACAATTCCAGTAGATCCTTGTACTTTTTTTGCTGTTTTTATATTTCTTAATAATTGCTTTTCGCTAATACCATAGTTAAATTTTAGTTTTTGTTTTTCATCTAATCTTAGAGCATACTCTGATGGTTTTTTGGATTGTTGACCATGTTCACCAGGTGGAAATGTCTTTTTAGATTTTTTTCTAGTAAGTCCAGGTAAATCACCTAATTTACGTGATATTCTTAATCTTGGTCCTCTGTAACGAGACATTATTTCTCCTTATCTTTTTACTTTTATTAATTAAATGTTTAATTATAAAATAGATACAAACTAATTGCTTAGTATGTTTTAGTTATAATAATTTATTTTCTATACGGCGAGAGAATCATGGTAATATTCTTGCCGTCTTTAGTAGGATTTTGTTGTATCTGTGATATCTCCTTCAGATCTTCAGATATTTTTTTTAGTAAGTCAATAGCTAAGTTAAAATGTTGTATTTCTCTTCCTCTAAAAATAACTGTTATTTTTACTTTATCGCCTGACTTCAGGAAGCGAAGTGCTTGATTTATTCTAACTTGATAGTCATGATTTTCTATCTTATATCGCATTTTTACTTCTTTAACTGTTGTTTGATGCTGTTTTTTCTTAGCTTCTTTAGCTTTTTTTTCTTGTGTAAATTTATATTTACCGTAATCTATTATTTTACATACTGGTGGTTCTGATTTATGACTTACCACAACTAAATCTAATCCTTGTTCCGTAGCTATATTTAATGCTTCAGTAGAGGAGTATAGACCTAACTGTTTACCAAGAACGTCTATTAGACGTACTTTAGGGTATTTAATGTATTCATTAATTGTAGATGGTTCATTGTAATTATTCTTCAATTTTAAATTATGATATCCTTATTTGATTAAAAAATGTACTAGTCTTTCATTTTAAGGTATTGGTAAATTTATGTAAATTATTATAACATTAAATACATATGTATTTATTTATCTAACTATTTTTACTTAGTTTATTCATTACTTATGAAACACACTTTATCTGTTCTTGTTGAGGATGAATCAGGCGTTTTATCTAGAATTTCAGGTTTATTTGCTAGAAGGGGTTTTAATATTGATAGTTTAGCAGTTGGTCCAACAGAAGCTAGTGGTATATCTAGAATTGTAATGATTGTTAGAGGCGACAATAGAACTATCGAGCAATTAATTAAGCAACTATATAAATTAATTAACATAATTAATGTTCAGAACTTTACACATTTACCATGTGTAGAAAGAGAATTAATGCTCATTAAAATTAACTTAAATGATAAAGAAAGATCTTTGGTTTTAGATGTGGTTAATATTTTTAGAGCAAAAGTTGTTGATATATCTTTAAATTATCTTATATTAGAAGTAACTGGTGATCCAGGTAAGATATTTGCTATACAACAACTGTTAGGTCAATATAAAGTTACTGAAGTTGCGCGCACTGGTAAAATTGCCTTAGTGCGAGAATCTAATGTAAATACCGAAGTTCTTAAACAAACTTTAGAATCTTCTAAAAGTTTTAATTATCTTTAACTTATTGCTTATTACTTCTAATGAATTCTACATTAGACTAATTAACCTGACCAATTTCCTGGCTTTTCTACAAAAGATAGACATTCAATTAGATCCCAATCTATGACCGCTAGTGCATTCTTTTTATTTACATTTACGTTAATTATTGTATTAATTGGATTAAATGAAACATTTTGGTTTATTATTAACTTATTGTGTTGTTTTTCTATAAATTGGTAAGTACTGCATTTATCGGTATGGCGACAGTTTATACATATACACATAGTAGCTCACATAAATAATTAGTATCAGATTGGATTAATCTTGTTTTTATTTAGTATATATGACTATTTACTATTCATGTATTAATATAGATTAACTGTTGCTTTATTAATTATGGGGATGGAGGGACTTGAACCCTCACGATCATTATAAGATCAACAGATTTTAAGTCTGTTGTGTCTACCATTCCACCACATCCCCTTGAGCTTTTTTGTTAGCTAGGAATAACTTGAATTTTTGAGGCGGTACCCAGATTCGAACTGGGGATAAAGGATTTGCAATCCTCTGCCTTACCACTTAGCTATACCGCCTTGCAGCATTTTAATATATAAAGATAAACTAAACTTAATACGCATAATCTATCTAATTTTGGTATAAATTGTCAATCATTAATAAAACATTTTAGTTCAATTAACTTTAATTAGTTTGTGTAAATAGTCTACTTTTTAATATATCTTCTGATTGGATTGTAATTAGATCTCCTTTCGTTAGTACTTTATCGCCACTGGCAAAGATTCGATTAGCTTGTCTCATTCTTGCCCTGTCGATTGCATTTCTAATACTTCTTGCGTTCGCGAAATGAGGTTGTTTCATACGTCTTTCTGCATAATCTAATAATACTGTATCTGCATTTGGAGCAAATTTGTATTGTTGTTCTTCAAGCATTAATTTAGCTATCTTTAATAATTCTTCTGCCGTGTAATCCGGGAAGTCTACGTGATTTGTTACCCTTGAAGATAAACCTGGATTAGATTCATAAAATCTGTCCATTTTTTCTTTATAACCTGCAAAAATAACAACTAAATCTTCTCTTTGATTTTCCATGACTTGTAGCAAAATTTCTATTGCTTCTGCTCCATAGTCTCGTTCGTTATCTGGTTTATATAAGTAATATGCCTCATCTATAAATAATACTCCACCCATAGCTTGCTTAAGAACTTCTTTTGTTTTAGGAGCAGTATGTCCAATATATTGACCAACTAAATCGTCCCTGGTAACTGTTAATAAATGACCTTTTTTGATATAGCATAATCTATATAATATATCTGCCATTTTCATTGCAACAGTTGTTTTACCAGTTCCTGGACTTCCCGTGAATGACATATGTAAGCCTGGACTTCCTGAAACTAGTTCTAATTTATTTCTTAATCTATCGATCAGAAGTAAGGCTGCTATTTCTTTAATTCTAGTTTTTACAGGTTTTAGACCAATCAATTCTTTTTCCAGTTCATCTATAATTTCTTGAATCTTAGTTTTATCGTATTCTTCCTGTAAATTTACAAGAGTATTATTTGTATATATTGTATCCATGTAATTATTGCTACTTGTTGCTATTATTATTGTTGTTAAATGCTTGGTAAAAAAATAAAAATTTACAGCAATACTGTATTTTTATTTTTTTGTTAATAATTAATTTTAATGACTAGCTTACTAGTATCTAGAACCTTCAGGTTTGCTTGTAGCATAACTACGGAAGCAATACTTTTGATTTCTGCTAATATCTTCTGTTCTTACTAATTCAAAACCTGGTTCAAGTGCAGGTCTATTAATAATAAAAGATAGTACACAGCTCTCTACACCTCTAGTGTTATCAAATGCATTTACTTTAATATATACATCTGAATGTTGTTGGCGACAACTATTGATTTCATATATTGCAGTTGCAGTATCTTTAACATCAAATAATGGTAAACCCCATAATTCCCAGTAATTATTTCTTGGATGTGGGTCATCTGTATATTCAATATTTATTGCCCAATTGTTAGATACTGCGTATTCTAGTTGTTTTTTAATTTGTTCGTCAGTTAGGTCAGGTAAAAAGGAAAAAGTTCCTTGTGTTAATCTCACTTATCTATACTCCTTATTAATGATTAATCTTAGTTAAGAGCTTCTAGTGCTATCTTACATAAATGTAAAAGTTACACCGAAATATAATTAATGTTTACGGTTTATTTGATTTAAACATTAGCTGTTGGAGTTTCTACAAAGTCAGCTGTATCTGTAGAAGTATAGTTGAATGTAATATCTTTCCATAAATCTAATGCTGTTTGTAGAGGTCCGCAAGTTTTCGCCGCATCACGTAAAATTTGTGGGCCTTCTGCAACATAATCAATACCTTCGTTTCTTGCAATTACCATTGCTTCTAAAGCTACACGATTTGCTGTTGCACCAGCTTGAATACCATCTGGATGACCAATAGTACCACCACCAAACTGAAGTACTACGTCATTACCTAAGTAATCTAGTAATTGATGCATTTGACCACAATGGATACCGCCTGAAGCAACAGGAGTTACTTTACGTAGTGATGCCCAATCTTGTTCAAAGAAGATACCTTGAGGTAAATTAACTTTTAAGAATGATTCTAGTAAAGTATCGTAGAAACCTTTAATCATTAGAGGGTCACCTTCTAATTTTCCTACAACAGTACCTGCGTGAATATGATCTACACCTGCCATACGCATCCACTTGCAAATAACACGAAAATTCATTCCATGAATTTTTTGACGAGAATAAGTTGAATTACCTGCTCGGTGTAAGTGCAAGATCATATCATTTTTACGTGCCCAAATCGCCATTGTCTGAATAGCAGTATATCCAATTACTAAATCAATCATGACAATAACTGTACCTAATTGTTTAGCAAATTCAGCTCTTTCGTACATATCTTCCATTGTTGCTGCTGTAATATTCATGTAATGTCCTTTGACTTCACCTGTAGCAGCAATAGAGCGATTCACAGCTTCCATAGAGTATAAAAATCTTTCTTTCCAGCGCATGAATGGTTGAGAGTTAATATTTTCATCATCTTTAAGGAAGTCTAAACCACCTCTTAAGCCTTCGTATACTACTCTACCATAATTTTTACCAGATAAACCTAATTTTGGTTTTACTGTTGCACCTAAGAATGGACGTCCAAATTTATCCATGCGTTCACGTTCTACAACTATACCAGTAGCTGGACCTTGGAAAGTCTTTAAATATGCTACAGGTATGCGCATATCTTCAAGTCTTAATGCTTTAACTGCTTTAAATCCAAATACATTACCAATTATAGAAGCAGTTAAATTGGCAATAGATCCTTCTTCAAATAAATCAATATCATAAGCTATATATGCAAAATATTGATCAGAAGTATTTGGTACAGCATCTACTTTATATGCTTTCGCACGATATAGATCGCAAGCTGTTAATAAATCTGTCCATACAACAGTCCATGTTGCAGTAGATGATTCACCTGCGACTGCTGCAGAAGCCTCTACTGGATCTACTCCTGGTTGTGGACTAACTCTAAATAGAGCTAATATATCTGTATCTTTAACTACATAGTTAGGGTCCCAGTATCCCATTTTTGCGTATGGAATTACACCAGATTCATAACGTTCGTTTTTAATCCGTGTCCGTTCTTCTACAGAGTTAGACATTTATTCCTCCTTGTTTAAGGCAGTATCATTATATATAAAGTTAGCCTGAGTATTAAAGCACTGAAGTTATAGAAGAAAAGAACTAACTATAACAAAGTATTTAGGCTACCTTTAAATATAAATCTATCATTATATTGTTATCAAATAATTGTAGTATTATTTATTAATGTGATAATTTTTATTAATATATTGTTTATCCTTACATTTTTCTATAATTTTTTGAATAAATAATGTATTTTTATGTTAAGATGAGCTATAGCAAGGGATAAAGATTGGAGAAGCTTATTTTGTCTATTTTAAAAGTTGTTGATTCTTCGTTTCATTCAGAAGTTATAGAATGCAAGTCTATTGTCTTAGTAGACTTCGGTGCTACTTGGTGTGGACCCTGCAGAATGATAGCACCTGTTATTAATGAAATTGCTAATGAGTACAAAAACGTAGTTAAAGTTGTTAAGGTTAACACTGATTCTAATCCTAGCGTTGCAACTGAATATGGTATAAGAAGTATACCTACTGTTATGATTTTTAAGAGCGGAGTGAAAGTAGATACTGTTGTAGGAGCAGTACCTAAATCAACTTTAATAAATGCATTGAATAAATACTTAAAAGTAAAATAATTTCGATATAGGAGTAATTAATAAGTTCTTATTATAGTCATTGATTGTATTCGAATAATTTTTAAACTAAAAACATTTATCTTTATTATATAATTATTATAAATATGTCAAAAATTTGCGTCTTATCCGGAAAAAAGAAGAATAATGGTTATCAGGTATCTCACTCGCATATTAGAACAAAGAAAAAGCAAGAAGTTAATTTGCAATATAAAAAAATTTGGTCAGTAAAAAAAAATTCTTGGATTAGGTTAAAAATTTCAACTAAAATAATAAAATCTTTACATAAAATAAAAATATAATTACTAAATAATGACAATTTGACGAATTTATGTTAGAATGTATTCAATAAAATAAATTGTATGTATATATATTGAATATATTAAAAGTTATAATTTAAATTAGCTGAGAAAATATAAATAAATATAAGAGTAAAGGAATAAATAAACATAAGGATTACACTAATGACATCTAATCTAAGCAACATTGATATGAATAAATACAATGAGAACGACTTTGATTATAACACAGAATCTTATATGTATAACTATAATACTGAAGAAGTAGATATATCTAATAATTCATTACATATATGCTTTAATGAAGCTATTAATTATTATACAGAATGTAATAAGAGAATTTTAAATGCTGACACCTAGTAATAACATTTTTTAAAATTACTAAAAAATAGCTAAAAATACACACATAGCATAGTTTAATTTGTGTACTAAAATACGTTTGCACATCCTGCTATGTTTTTTATTTTAAGTTATTTTATAGATATTGTAATAATACAAACTATGCTAGTATAGCTCAATTGGTAGAGCAGCTGATTTGTAATCAGCAGGTTATGGGTTCAAGTCCCCTTACTAGCTATGAATAACTAATATAGAGAAATTGTTATATTTATTCGTTCGTGATTATTATGAATTATGATTTAAGAAAGACCTAGATTTTGTATATTTGGAATATTTGCAAGTAGTAAATAAGCAAATCCAGCGCCACCTACTGCGCCAACTAGAAACCCTGCTGTAAATTGACTCCATCCATTTGACGTTTGCAATAGATCCTTCGTATCCTCTTTTACATTTGTAAAAGAAACATTTCCATACATAGATAGACAAGCGGTTAAAATTACAATTAAGCCAACAGTAGATAAAAAACCAGACAATAGTGCAATATCTGTATTCCTTAATGGTCCTAATTTATCAAATGGACCAATTAAAAAATAACCATGCGACATACCTATTTCTAATCCCCTTAGTAACGGAGATAATCCTCTTCTATAAGCGGGTAAATTACTTAACAAGTTTTTTGTAAAACTTGACGTGCTAATTGGTGTTGATAAGTTACCTACAAATGGGTCGTTATTATAAGGTTGTATAAAATTAGTCATAATCCTGTTTTTTCCAGAAGAATCATTGATTTATTTGTTATAATCATTAATGATAACAAACATTGAAAAATTAGGTTAAAATATTAACAGAAATTTAATTTATATATTATATAGCAATATGTTTTATCTAGCTATATTTAGATGAGTAAAATTTATTATAAAGGAGGTTCTATTAAAATGTCTATATTAATAAGTTACGTATTATTTATACTATTGTTTATGGGCTTAGCGGTAAGTTTATACTTTGGCTTACAATTTGTAAAGTTAATTTAATTACTAACAGAAAAACGGCACAAGTAAGTAGATAATAAATAATTTTATATTGTTTATTGTTTACATTTTGTAAATGGATATTACTTATACATCATGTAAATTCAATAATTAATTGCCTTATCTAAAACTAAATTAAAATTCAATGATAACATGGAAAAAATAAAAAAAGATAAAATTTTAGGTTCACGTAGATTTAGTAATTATTGGTGGGCTACTATTATTTTATTAGGCAGCACAAGTTTTTTTCTAATAGGAATTTGTAGCTATTTAAATATAAAAATTAATCCATTAAGTAATAGTGATAACTTTCTTTTTATACCTCAAGGTGCGGTTATGACCTTTTATGGAATAACAGGCATGTTAATTAGTCTATTTATCTGGTACACTATCTTATTAGATGTAGGTAGTGGATACAATGAATTTAATAAGAGTACTGGAATAGTCACTATTTTCAGATTAGGATTTCCTGGAAAAAATCGTATCTTAAAATTAGAGTATAAAATTCAAGAAGTATCTTCCATAAAAATAAATATTCAGGAGGGTGTTTCACCTAAAAGAGAAATTTATCTAAAAACCAAAGATCGTCGAGAAATTCCACTAACTAAAGTAGGTAGCCCTATCAATTTGTCAGAAATTGAAAAACAAGCTAGAGAAATATCTGCTTTTATAAACGTGAATTTAGAAGGCTTGAAATAATATTTGTTAAATACAAATCTATATGGTAGAATGGGCATAGCTCACTTAAAAGATGCGGGTATAGTTTAGTGGTAAAACCTTAGCCTTCCAAGCTAATGATGCGGGTTCGATTCCCGCTACCCGCTTTATAGATTTAATTGAAATAATAGACCATTAGATGAAATGCTATGGTTATACTAGTATATATAACAAATCTAAATAGTGCATCTGGCTGGATTCGAACCAGCGGTGTCCTTTTAGGATGGCGGATTATTAGAGTAGACTTTTGTAAAAGTCGCTCATACAAAACCGTACATGAAACTTTCATTTCATACGGCTACCACTTATAAAAAATAAATTAAGAAAGTGAAACTAAAAAGAGCTAAAGTTCATGATATTATAATAATTGAGATACAAATTAACTAAGTAATTTGTATTAATAAATTTTTTTATATCATTAAAATTATTTGTTCTCTTTTGATAAGTATATAACAAAATATTAATAAATTTATGACATTTTTTTACTAACTTGAAGGAAAGAAATTTTTGAGATTCTTTACAGTATGTTAAGTATATTTTCAATAAATTATCTGTAAATTTATTCCTATAATTCAATCTTTTAATTAATCTGAATTTATGATGTATTTTGTCGTAAATAAAAAAATTTATTTTATCACTAATTCCTAAGCGTATATCATTTTCATGACTAATTATGGATTTATAAACACTTCTCTTGAAGTTTTTAGTATTGTTTTTTTTTAATTGTGTTTTAAAAAAGAACCAGGACTTATCTAAAAATAAAATATTTGAAATTAAATCTATTAAGCTATAAGAACTTATGAATAAATTTTTAACTTTGTTAGGCTTAGATATTAAACACTGTTGAAAGTTGATGTTACTTGTAGTAAATAAGGAGTCAATATAGCCGGAGTACAATAAATTTATTATTAATCTACTAATAGTTTTAGAAGATTGTAACTTATTAACAATAATTTGGATAAAATTATCATTAAATGGAATATTATTACACCTATTGAACATATCACTTACTCCATGTATAGAATAACTCTTATAACAATTATCATCAACCAAAGATTTAAATAAGCGTCCTTTAAGCTTAGCTTTGTAAACTGGTGATATAGATAAATAAAGAAGTTTGTTCTTTACTTCTACATTTAAAGTTGACAAGTTTGTACTAAATAATAAGTACTTGTAAAAAGCTACTTCTACTGCTTTATAAATCTGACTCCTAACACGAAACAAATAAGAATTTTTGGAATATATATGAGATATATCAGTTCTATCTATTATATCTTTGATAATAATTAATTTAGCTTCATTGGAGTTAATTAAGTATTTTTGCAACTCATATACATAATAAATATTATGTTTTTTAGCAGATATATAGATTTGCTTCTGCACCATTAATATACGAAGATATATACGTTCAAAAGAAAATTTTAGTGGATATATTTTAATGTTTACCAATTTACAAATACTTTTGACTATTTGCTATGTTGAATCTATTTATAATATAGATCTAAATAACATTTACTTTTTTAAGATATATTTTGTTTATAAGTACAATATGTTAGTAAAAAAATCAATGATTTCTTACTTTTTTATTGCTTCTTTCTAGATAGTTATTTTTAGTAATACCATATAGATATTAATTTTATAATTGCCTTTTGATTTTTAAATTATTTTTATTAATTGTATCTATGTATGCTTTACACAGCTTTATAAATACAAATAATACTATCTAGTTACCCCGTTCCATATTTTTATTAATCGTTGACTTAGACTCCATTCTATATATTAGATGCCACTGTTAAGAATCATACTTAAATTAACTCACAATAATTAAGTTTAAGGGCTAAATTTTTATAAAAATTTAATTACTAATACTTTCTGCAAAGGTTCGTTTTTCTAGTCATATCAACATTTTATTTAGTCTGCTTTATTTAAAGGTATTTAAGGCTTAAATACAATTAAATTGACTAAATTATTATATTCATGATTCAGAATAGTCAGATTTCACTGACAAAAAAACATAGTTAATTCAGCAAATTATTTGCATTATCTTTAGTTAGCTATTGGTTTCATCTTTAGATTGAACCTTTAACACCTAAAAACGGGTCGCACATGAGTCCGCTGCCTTCGGCCTCTCGGCCACAGATGCATATCTGTAATTAAGACTATATTAATAAAATAAAATTTAAAAGTAAACTATATATTATTCATTCATATTATGGTAAGTTGCAACAGCAGAAGGTGATATTTTATTTAGATATCTAAATATCCAATATTTAAAAATTGTATCAAGAATAACAGGAAAAGTTGATATAAAAATAAAGATAAAATCTCTACTTTCTGGCAAACCTAAATGTCGAAGAATAGCTTCAATAACAATTTCCCATCCATGAGGAGAATGAAAACCAACAAAAATATCTGTAAATAAAATAATTAAAAATGCTTTTGCAGTATCACTGAGTCCATAAATAGATTCATTAATAAAAGATCTTAGTATAGAAAATTGACGCTTATTTATGATTAAAATGGATACAAAAATTATAATTGACATTAAATCAGCTAAAATATTCTTAATAGCATCCGCACTTTCTTTTGAATACTCTAAAGCTATTTCTAATGCTTTATTAGAGATCTTTTGTTGTGCTATCTCTAATGATATAGAGTCTAATTTACCTATTAAAATTTCAAAATGTAATTTTTCTTCAAAGCGTTGCAAGTCAGCAAAAGCCCTTTCTTCTTGAGAATGATTAATGAAGATCTGAGAATTACCTTTATTCCAAAAATGATTAACAACAGGATTTAGTAGAAAAGTTTTTGAAACCTGGTTAACTAAAATAGGCATAACAAGTAAAATAAGTATATAACGAACAGATGTAAGAGTTTGATATTTAGCTACCTTAAACTCTTCTATAGCTTCAACTTCTGCATTAGGATTTAATTCTTGTTTAAATCGATCAAAAAGTTTACTCATAGAATGCGGAATGATACTAGTTTTTTCAAAAGCTAGCTGATTAATTTTTTTTAAATTCCAATACTTCATACAATTTAATTTATAATAATAATCTAATATGTTCTTCCAAATTTTAATCATTAAATGTAACATAACAATAGATATTACTTACAAATTTTTAAAACTTTCAGTTAATAATTTAATATTAAATAAATATGATCTGTAAGCGTAAAAACATTATCACTCACTGAACTCAAAATAAGGTAACCATTTTGACTGTAAATTTTCTTACTGAAAACTTTGCTGGTAAGTGGTCTACTCAAATAAGCACTTACCTTTTAAAAAGAAAGAGACATAATTTAAAATTAAAAGAATTATACATTTTTGTTAATAACACAAAAAATAAAAGTTGTATAGAAAACACTATTGATAAACATGTTTCAATTAATGTTTGTGCACAAGAATTAAGTAAAGAATTAAGAATTCATAAGGTTAATTACTTAAATACTAAAATGGAGATTAACTTTAAGCAAATTGAAAATAACTTGTTTAAAGTTAATTATACAATTATTAAAAGTAAATATATTTACGAGGAGTATATCTACTTAATACATAATAATTTAATGTTTTCTATAGGAATACTTAAAAGTAAATATAATTACAACTACTATGGAGTCATTATAACTTCGTATATAAAATTAAAACATTAAAACTTATTGATCTTACAATAAAAATATATAATTATAGTAATTTAATGAATACCACATATATTATTATAATTGTTGGCTACTTTAATTATTAATAATACTATTCTAAATCTTTTCGATTTGGATTACGTGAGGGATCATTAGATAAAAAACCAAAGAAAAACAAAGAGATAAAAAATACTACTGTTGTATACACTAAAATTTTCAGAGTTAACATTATGAAGAACCTTAATTTTTGAAATAAAATATCTGGATTTAGTATACATAAAAGATACTAATTAATTAACAAAATTCAAAGTTATTTTAACAATTATTACTTTATAAGACAAAAGTATATAAAAATTTTATGAGTCTAATAATCAAGCTCCCTATATCTGTATAAATAAGTAAAGTAAGAAATTCAGAAATAAAGAAAATAGGACAAAGTACCTGTAGTTTGTAGTTAAAATGATAGAAAAAATCATAAAAATCTACATAATAATTGTATAAACAAGCTATAACGTTTTAGCAAAGATGTAAAAAATCAAATTTTTTAGTATTATTAAGTAACAGTTAAGTGAAAATACATGATAATAAGTTGCAGTATGAAATAAATTGGCTCAAGAAAAGCCACAAGTTAGCTATTGTATAATGAACGAACTAATTAATAATTTTTTAGAATTGATAGATCCGAATGTATACTATATATTTAAGCATATGATAGTTATTGTATAGAATTATCAAGATAAAAACACCTATTTTGTGCTTTGTATAATCAATAATTAAGATAGTATATTAAATACTATCATAAAATAGCCTATTATATAAATACATGAAAACTCATTAAAATAAACTATATACATTTGGTAATGAATAGATATGAACTTGTTGTATAACTACAATTTAAAAGTTAATATAATATTCTCGACTTGAGAGAATATTATATTGCTTAAAAATTAGTTTTGTTAATGTTCTGATCATTTAATATTTCATAGTTTAACTCTTTAAGCTTTTTCATTATACGTCTGAAATATTCCTGTAAATAATTTTCTAATGATTCTATATCTCGCACTTCTAATTTTAATATGTATAATATTTCTTTCATAGATACACCTAAATCATAATTTCTAAATAAGATTTCTGTAAAGGCTAATCTTGTTGAAATATTCCATGTCCATTGAAAAAAACGAGTCAAATACATCGCAAACTTAAGTAAGTAGATTGGAACCGTAGTAATTTTAGAACGTTTACCAGAAATTTTTTCACATAGTTCAATTATATCAGAGGAAGTCCAAGTTTTAAGACCAACAAGTGGTAAGCTTTTATTAATAAACTGTGAAATAGATAGACTCTTAATAGCAATCATAGCAATATCTTGAGTATTAATATAAGGCACTGATGATGATTCTCCTGTAATCCATACAGAATCCTGATCTAATATAGGTAAGGCATACTGAGGTATAAGTCCCTGAAAAAAACCAGATAAATTAAAAATAGTATACTTAACTTTAGATGTTCTAAGACGATGTTCAATTAATATCTTTAGACGAATTAATGGTATTGTACTATAACTATTAGAGTTTAGCAGAGAGAAAAATATGTAATGATTAATATTTGCTTTAATAGCTGATTCAATTAAAATGTATTTTGCTTTTAAATCAATTAACTCTATGTTATATAAATCGTTCGGCCTAGTAGTTGAACAATCAATAATTGCTGTTATTCCACATAATGCTAAAGGAATCGTTTCAGGAACGGTTAGATCGCCATATACTAACTCAGCTCCCCACTCTTTTAAGAAAGAAGCTTTACGAAAATTTCTGACTAAACATTTCACCTGAAACCCTTCATCTAAAGATTTTCTTACAATTTGTCTACCTAAAGTACCAGTACCACCAACAATCAATAGACTCATAAAATATTAAATATAATTATAATAAAGTATAATATAAATTATTCTAACACAGTGTATTGACTATAAATATAACATATTCACAAAAGCAATAAAATTATTACTCATGGGTAGAAAGGGATTCGAACCCTCATAACTATGTTGTCATATTTTGAATATGATGCGTATACCAATTTCGCCATCTACCCATGTTTTAAACTACAATTAAGTAAATTTTAACCTAACGTATCAAATATTTCAAATGATTTATAGAAATAGTTTTTTTATAACAAAATACTCACATTCACCTATAACTCAATACCATAAGATTAGACCATATTTAAAAGTTTATTCTGTATTTAGTATTTTATTATTTGCACCTTACACAAATTCTGATCACATAATCAATTTTATACTAATAATATTGTTAGCAATAGAAGTAAGTGCTTTTAAGAAATTATTATATTTATCTAAATTAGATAAAATAAAATTTATTATTTTCACTGTATTTTACATAACATTCATGAATCAGCTGACAATTCATAAAAATATAAATGATTATAATAGTAACAAAAAATTCTTTATCTTAAAACTAACGTATTTTTTTAAAACTTCTTTAGTGAATTTACATAAAAACATAATTAATTTTAAACAGTATTTTGTTTTATTTACGATACCAAATTATATACTAAGAATGATATCTATATATATTATGTTAAATAATGGACTAAACATTTTATATTTATGCACAAAATATGAGAATGTTTTAGAAATAGCCATTTGTAGTTTAGATAGCATAAAAAAAAACTGCAACTTTACTATAAAGACTACATAATACATCTATTTTTAGGATACGTGTTTTTACAGGAATTAACAATATGTTTAATTAATACAAACTTTGGAGTACAAATAAAAAACATCAATTTAGTTAACAATAATAAATACAACTTTGACATTATTCTAATTAAATATTTGAAAATCTTGGTAAATAATCAAATTCACTACAGCTTAGTATTATGGAATAGAAATATATTAGATAAAACTTTTAACTACTTTAAAAGTTATGATTAAAGAAATAAAAGAGTGGAATTTAACGATGAATAAAACAAGTTTAAGAATAATTATGTTATATTAATACGTAAATAAAACAAAATAAATTATAACATCACTAAACCTAATTAACAAAAATAAAAAATACCTTATAAACTATAATATATAAGGCAATAAATAAATCATTATGTATAAACAACAAATAAAATGTGTAATAATACAACGACAAATAGTTATCTAGATAATTTAATGAATAAGCCTTATGAATATGGATTTCATTCGAAAATTGATTTAGAATATTTTCCTAGAGGTTTAAATTCACAAATAATCAAACTAATATCTACAAATAAAAAGGAACCCAAGTATCTAACAGAATTTAGGTTAAAAGCATACAAAAAGTGGATAAAAATGAAAGAACCAAAATGGGGAAAATTATTCTACAAAACAATCAATTACAACGACATAGTATACTATTCTATACCCAAAATAAAAAAAAGTATAAACAGCTTAGAAGAAGTAGATCCTGAAATTATTAGTACCTTTGAAAAATTAGGAATATCTCTAGATGAACAGAAAAGATTAACAAATGTAGCAGTAGATGCGGTTTTTGATAGTATATCTATTGCTACAACATTCAAACAAGAATTAGCATCTTCAGGTGTAATATTTTGTTCAATTACTGAAGCTATTCAACTATATCCAAATCTAATTAAAAAATATCTAGGATCTGTTGTCCCAATAGGAGATAATTTTTATTCCGCATTAAATTCTGCAACATTTACTGATGGTTCTTTTTGTTACATACCTCCAAATACAAAATGTCCTTTGGAACTATCAACTTACTTTCGTATTAATAATAAAGAATCAGGACAATTTGAAAGAACATTAATTATCGCAGATGCTAATAGTTATGTAAGTTACTTAGAAGGATGTACTGCACCACAATTTGATACCAATCAACTACATGCAGCGGTAGTAGAATTAATAGCATTGGATAATGCTACTATTAAATATTCAACTGTACAAAACTGGTACTCAGGTGATAATCAAGGTAATGGTGGAATATATAATTTTGTAACTAAAAGAGGAATGTGTATAGGCAATAATTCTAAAATTTTATGGACACAAGTTGAAACAGGGTCAGCTATTACTTGGAAATATCCTAGCTGTATTCTTTTGGGAAATTATTCAATTGGTGAATTTTCTTCAATAGCTCTAACTAATAATTATCAACAAGCAGATACTGGAAGTAAAATGATACACATAGGCAAATATACTAGGAGTAAAATTATTTCAAAAGGAATCTCAGCAGGTAATTCCATAAACAGTTATAGGGGTCTTGTAAAAATGGGTGTAAAGGCAAGCTATTCTAGAAATTATTCGCAGTGTGATTCACTGGTACTAGGCAATAAATGTAAAGCTAACACTTTTCCTTATATACAAGTAAAAAACCCATACTGCAAAATTGAGCACGAAGCTTCAACTTCAAAAATAGGAGAAGAACAAATATTTTATTTTCTTCAGAGAGGTATTAGTGTAGAAGAAGCTCTAAGTCTTATGATTAACGGTTTTTGTAAAGAAATACTAAACAGCCTGCCCATGGAATTTGCAGTTGAAGCTGACCGCCTACTTAATTTAAAGCTGGAAGGCACTATAGGATAAAATTAATATAATCTCATAAATACTAAGAATATGTTAGAAATACAAAACTTGCAAGTAAGTATTAAAGAATCAAATATAATAAAGAATTTAAACTTCTCAATAAAGAGAGGAGAAATTCATGCAATTATGGGCAAGAATGGATCAGGTAAAAGTACGCTAGCAAAGACAATAGCAGGTCATCCAAGATATACAACTACTCAAGGAAAAATTATTTTCAAAAATGATGATATTACAAATGAAGACCCAGACATTAGATCACATAAGGGCATTTTTTTAGGTTTTCAGTACCCAGTAGAAATTTCAGGTGTAAGTAATATTGATTTTTTAAGATTAGCTTACAATTCCAAGCAAAAAACTTTGAACCAACAAGAACTAGACCCTTTGTCATTCTTTCAAATGATAACTAAAAAATTGGAAGCTATTAAGATGGATGGTTCATTTTTAAACAGACATGTAAATGAAGGTTTTTCGGGTGGAGAAAAAAAGAAGAATGAAATTTTACAGATGTCATTACTTAATGCTGAACTGTGTATTCTAGATGAAATTGACTCAGGATTAGATGTTGAAGCACTCAAAAATATATCTGAAAGTATTAATAATTTTGCTAATACAAATAATGCAATACTAGTAATAACACACTATGAAAAACTGATTGACTATATTAAACCACAATATGTACACATAATGAAAGAAGGTGAAATAGTATACACTGGTGATTACACAACGGCTCGTTTAATAGAAAAAGAAGGTTACGACTTTTTCTTAAATAACGGGCAAATGTCAAGTAAATTAGGATAGTTTTAAAACTATCCTAATTTCATAAATACATCAAAATTTAGTCAGAAGACTAAGATAAAGTTTTGTTTTTATACAGAAAATACTTGCTGTATATCTTGAATAGATTGTTTTAACAAATCTTCAGATTCCGGAGTTAATTTTTTAGTACTACGAATACTTTCACCAAATTCCGGTTTAGAGTTCTGTAAATCTTCACGTAAAGCTGTTACAAAATCTTTAACCTTAGTTAGCTCTATATTATCCAGATAACCATTAACTCCAGCATATATTATAGCTACTTGATCTTCAACAACAAGAGGAGAATTTTGAGATTGTTTTAAAATTTCTCTCAATCTTTGGCCACGCGCTAGTTGATTTTGAGTAGCCTTATCTAAATCAGAAGCAAATTGGGAGAATGCTTCTAATTCAGCAAATTGAGCTAATTCTAATTTTAATTTACCAGCTACTTGCTTCATAGCCTTAATTTGAGCAGCAGAACCTACGCGGGAAACTGATATACCAACATTAATTGCAGGTCTAATACCAGAGTTAAACAAATCTCCTGAAAGGAATATTTGGCCATCTGTAATAGAAATAACATTTGTAGGAATATATGCAGATACATCTCCTGCTTGTGTTTCTATAATAGGTAATGCAGTCATACTACCACCACCTAGATCACTATTTAATTTAGCAGCTCTTTCCAATAATCTAGAATGTAAATAGAATACATCTCCAGGATAAGCTTCCCTACCAGGCGGGCGGCGTAGAAGTAAAGACATTTGACGATATGCTTGGGCTTGTTTTGTCAAATCATCATATATAACTAAAGTAGCCTTACCTTTATACATAAAATACTCAGCTAGAGCAGCACCCGTATATGGAGCAATATATTGCAAAGTAGCAGGATCATCAGCATTGGCAGCAACAATAATAGTATATTCTAAAGCACCTTTTTCTTCTAGCGTAGAAACCACTTGAGCAACTGAAGATGCTTTCTGTCCAATTGCAACGTAAACACAGATAACATTCTGTCCCTTTTGATTTATAATTGTATCTAGTGCTACAGCGGTTTTACCAGTTTGCCTATCACCGATAATTAATTCTCGTTGCCCCCTACCAATTGGTATCATAGCATCAATAGCTGTAATTCCAGTTTGTAAAGGCTCACACACAGATTGACGACCAATTATACCTGGTGCATAGGATTCTATTAACCTAGTTTGATCAGAATTAGGCGAACCCTTGGCATCAATAGGATTGGCTAATGGGTCAACAACTCTACCAAGGAACCCATCGCCTACTGGAATCTGCGCGATCTGACCTGTAGACCTTACTGCACTACCCTCCAAGATATTTCTTCCATCTCCCATTAACACAACACCAACATTATCACTTTCTAAATTTAGGGCGATACCTATAGTTTGATCCTGATCCTCAAATTGTAACAATTCTCCGGCCATTACTTCATCTAAACCGTAAACTCTTGCAATACCATCACTTACTTGTAATACTGTGCCAATGTTAGCAACCTGAATTTCCTGATTATATTTATCAATTTGTTGACGTATAATGTTACTAATTTCGTCTGGTCTAATGTTTACCATATTATTTTGTGATTTATAAATTTGAATATATAATACTAATTAATTTGTATTTAAATAAAGAGATATTTTATTTAGTTTACCAGATAGACTAGTATCGATTATTTTAGAACCAATTTTAATCACGAAACCTCCTATGAGACTTGGATTTATATTAACAATTAGTCTAACCTTACTACTCTGAGTCATCAATTTAATCTGTTTAGTTAAGGCCTCTACTTGTGAATCATGTAAATCAACAGCAGAAGAAATTTCAGCCATAACAATAGATTCTAAACGATAATTTAACTCTAAATACTTCTCTATTATAAGGTCTAAAGAGCTAATACGGCGCCTATCAACTAAAATGTACAAAAAATTTAATATCGAATCATTGACTTGATTGGCAAATAAACTTTTAAGGATTTCTTTTTTTAAAACACTATCTACTATAGGATTAAACAACAGTTCTCTTAATTCTCTTGATTCAGACAAAATCTCAGAAATTGATGATAAATTTTGAGTAAAATCATCTAGTGAACTATCATCTTTTGCAATACCTAATAAAGCCTCAGCATATGGTAAAGCTACAGTAGACATTAAATTCTTATTGCTCATAAACTAATTTTACCTTCCAACTGTTTTATATTCTTATCTATTATTTGAGTTTGTATTACGGATGTCATTTGACTCTGCAACTCTATACTAACTTTTTTAATAGCTAAAGCAGTAATTTGTTGTTGTATCTGTAATCTAACCTGAGTTTCAGCAAATTTAACACTTGCCTTACTTGATAATGTTAATTTATCAATATCAGATTTACCTTGCTCTAAAATAGACTGCCTAACCTTTTTGGCTGTATTTTCTGCTTCTTCAATTATTTGATCTATAATAATTTGAGTTTGAGTTAACTGTTTTTCAGCTTCGCTCAAGCGAATATTAGCTTGTTCCAGACGCTCTTCAGACTCACGAATAGCAAACAGAACTTTATTTTGTCTTTGAAGCAAAATAGACCCTAAAAACTTTCTCAATACATAAATTAAACCAAGTAATAGAAGGAAAATATTGATTACATTAGCTTCTAAAAAATTAGAATTAAATCCAATACCAGTATTTATTGATTGCTGGCCCAACAGTTGAAAAATATCCATTTGATAATTTATATATTTAATTTTAATTCAGTGTTTATTGTTCAATTTTCCAACAATTTTCCTTTAATCTGTTCACTTAAGATACCTACTTGAATTTCTAAACTTTTCAGTGCTTGTTCCTTCTGTATATTTAACTCTTGATATGCATCAATCAATAGTTGCTCTGCATCTTTTTGTGCTTCTTTAATTTTTTCTGACACAACCAATTGAGCTTCTTGTTGAGCATTTTTGATAATATTTTGTGCTTGTTTACGGGATTCGGCTAAATTAAATTCATATTTTTTAGTCAATTCATTAGCTTTCACTAACGATGCAGAAGCGCTAGTTAAGCTATTTCGGATGTATTCTTCCCTAGCATCCAGAACATTGCTGACTGGTTTATAAAATATGAAATTCAAAGTAACAGTTAAAGCAAGAAACTGTAAGGCCATTAATGGAAGAGTCGCATTAAAATCAAATAATCCACCACCAGATTCAGTTTCAGATATTTGACTCAATAAAATTTGTAATGTGAACATTATAAGCTATTCAATAGTTTAATAAATTAAAGATGTTTAGTAACAATCTAAAGTACATACAAAAACTTAATTTATTCAATAAAAATTAAATAAACTAAGTATTTATAAAAAATTAACTTGTATATGGATTAGCAAATAATAAAGATAAAGCGACAACTAAACCATAAATTGTTAAAGATTCCATAAAAGCTAAACTAAGTAACAGTGTGCCTCTTATTTTCCCTTCAACTTCAGGTTGTCTTGCAATACCTTCTACAGCATTAGCAGCAGCACTACCTTGACCAATACCAGGACCAATAGCAGCTAAACCAACGGCTAAACCAGCAGCTAAAACTGATGCAGCTGAAATAATAGAATCCATAATGACTTTGTTTTTTTATTAAAAATAGAAAATTAACATGTTTCAGTTTGCTAAATTTATAATTGATCAAAAAAACTTTTAATACTTATAAATATTTCTAAGATATGAAATCTTAATTAACGATACATAATGAGCAATACTAATCATCACCATGGCCTTCTAATGCTTCACCTATATATGCAGCAGATAAGGTAGAAAAAATTAGTGCCTGGATTGAACTAGCAAACAAACCTAAGATCATAACTGGTAATGGAATTAGTATTGGTACAAGTAAAGTAAATACTGATACAACTAACTCATCTGCTAATACATTACCAAATAATCTAAAGCTTAATGAAAGCGGTTTTGTAAAATCTTCAAGTATATTTATTGGTAATAGGATAGGAGTTGGTTCAATATATCGAATAAAATACCCTAAACCATTTTTACTAATACCAGCATAAAAGTATGCGATAGAAGTAAGAAGAGATAAAGCAACAGTAGTATTTATATCATTTGTAGGTGCAGCAAGTTCACCTTCAGGTAAAACAATTAATTTCCATGGTATTAAAGCTCCAGCCCAATTACTACCTAATATAAATAAAAAAATAGTAGAAACATATGGAACCCATTGTCTATACTCATGCTCACCTATTTGATTCTTAGCTATATCCTGTAAAAACTCTAAAACAAATTCCATAAAATTTTGTAATTTATCCGGAACTCTATCTAACTTTCTTGTCCCAAAGATAGATAAAACCAACAAAACACTAATCACAATCCAAGAAACAATGAATACTTGCCCATGAACAGAGTAATTACCTATACTCCAATATAAATGTTTACCAACTTCTACAGAAGACAGGTTAATGAATTTTAAAAAATTATAATAATTATTTTGATACATATTGACTTTGCGATAAATCTAAAATACAGTAGCTAATTATAAAACAAAAATTAGTATTATAATCATAATACCATTATAATTTGAAATATAATTATATAAATAATCATTTATTTGTTATCATGTTAGAAACTTCTTGAATAAGATTACTACTTTTAGTTACTAAACCTTCCCCTAGAATAAATCTTTCAAAACGTCTTACTCGAATATTTTCACGTAATAGAGCAATATGTTCTTTAACTAATTCTTCAACAGTAATTTCAGACTTCTTAATAAAATTTTGATCCATAAGAGATAACTCCTGTAACCTCTTCTCTAGTCTTCCTTGAGCTATTTTATCCTTTATATCTAATGGCTTCGATAAAATATCTTCTCTTTGCATCTGAATTTCACACTCGTATTGTTTTACTTGCTCAGGAATTTGCTCTCTAGAAACATACTGAACTGACTGGCAAGCAGCAATTTGCATAGCAATATCTTTTGCCAACTGTTGAAATATAGGTTGCCTTGCAACAAAATCAGTTTCACAATTTAATTCTACAAGAACCCCTATTCTAGATCCAGCATGTATGTAACTTTCGACTAGGCCTTCAGTAGCAATTCTACTAGCTTTTTTATCAGCAAAAGCCAAACCTTTTTTTCTCAGACTTTCTATAGCCACTTCAATTTGACCACCCGAAGCTTCTAATGCTCTTTTACAGTCTGTCATACCAGCTCCAGTTTTACTACGTAATTCTTTAATATTCTCTGTAGAAAATTTTTTCTGCATAGCTCAATTATAATGTAAATTTAATAATAACATCTTCTTAAATGCCAAAGTATTATAACAAATCAATCTATTATTTCATTGAGAACTCTGTCCATCTAAAACAGCATCAGCTATTTTAGATATAATTAACTTAATAGATCTAATTGCATCATCATTTGCAGGTATAGGAATATCAATAATTTCAGGATTACAGTTTGTATCTAAAATGCAAACAGTGGGTATATTTAACTTAATACACTCTTGAATAGCTGTTGTTTCCTTTTTTTGATCAACTACAATAACTATATCAGGTAGTTTTTGCATATCTTTGATTCCATATAAATGTTTACGTAATCTGTCTAATTCTTTACGTACCATAGAAGCTTCTTTTTTAGGTAATGCATCAATTAAACCTTCTGAATCTTTTTTTTGTAATTCATTAAGTCTATCTACTCTTGATTTTATTGTTGTCCAATTGGTTAACATACCGCCAAGCCATCTTTGATTCACGTAAAAAGAATTACATCGAGTAGCTTCACGAGCAATTATGCCAGCAGCTTGACGCTTTGTACCAAGAAATAAAAATGTCTTACCAAGTGATGAAGACTTTTTAATAAATTCATAGGCTGTAGTCAGCAACTGAGATGTTTGTACAAGATCAATAATGTGAACACCATTACGTTCAGTATATATATAAGGAAACATTCTAGGATTCCATCTTCTAGATTGATGACCAAAATGAACACCAGCTTCTAACAATTCTTCTAATGAGACTATTGACATAAATAATGAATTAAAATATAACGATTGAACTTTGAACTTTAACTTGTTAACAACAACTGATATTACAATACAGATATAATAACATAAAAGATTATACTTAGTTATAAATAAGAACCACTGTCAACTCATTTAAAGTCAACAAAAATCAAAAATAAATTCTTCAAAATGACATTTATTTATCTAATTAAATTAATAAAACTTCATATGTTATTTAGTCAAAGAAAATAAACTAGATTATCACTAATAAAAATTACAATGCTGGTGGATATATTATTAACCAACTATTCTATCATCTACAATGATATCTTCAAAATTATTTTCTGCGTTGAAATAATTCACTTCACCAATACGTTTCTTTGATTTAATATCTTGACTAATTTTAGAATAAATATCTTGATGAATTTTTTTTGAATTATATGTATTAAAACCTGTACCTGCCGGTATCAAACGGCCAATAATAACATTTTCCTTCAGACCCTTTAGCCAATCTAAACGACCATAAATAGCAGCTTCCGTTAAAACTTTGGTAGTCTCTTGGAAACTAGCTGCAGATATAAAACTATCAGTATTTAATGAAGATTTGGTAATACCTAAAACTATTGGATAATAAACAGCTTGCTTTTTACCCAAAGACATTAGAGATAAATTAATAGATTGAATTTTTTGTAAATCAACTAATTCTCCCGGTAAATACTCAGTATCGCCACCATTTTCAATTTTAACTCTAGAAGTCATTTGCTTAACAATTACTTCAATATGTTTATCAGAAATATAAACTCCCTGAGATTGATAAACTAACTGAACTTCTTTAATTAATAAAAGCTGTATATCAATAAAACTAAGATTAGTAGCATTATAAACATTTAAACCTTGATTGAGATATAACCTAAATTTATATTCTAAAATTGAATGTGGGTTAAAACTATTATCCTTCTTTTTTCTAGCCTCTAAAATTTCTTCTATTCTTGGTAGACCTTGGACTATATCACCTGTTTTGAACCTATCAAAAATTAAAGTTGCAATATTTTCTCCCCTTTGAATTAGACTATTATCAATTACATGTATCAGTGATCCACTAGAGATCAGATACGGCTGACCTATACGTAAAGTAACTTTGTTATTTGCTACTGAGACAACTTTACCAGAACAACTAGAAAAAATATTACTAGCTATTTCATCTCCCGCATATACCCAGTTGTCTAATTTTACTTTAATAGAATCATGCTTAGGTACATTAAACACAAATGTATTAGATTCACCTACAAGCAATATACGCTGACTGTTAGATTTCTTTTCTTCAATATATGCAACTTTTCCAGAAATTGAAGAAAAAATATTCGTTTGTGAGATAATTGAATTCGATTTAATATATTGACCGTCTTCAACTAAAATGGAAGTCTTAGTATATAAATTTTGACTTTTATTAAAATAAGCATCTTTAATAGTTAAAAAATCAGCTGTTATGAACTTAATTAAAAAACTACACTTCCTATTTATTTGATTAAAAACTTGAAACTGCATATAACACTTTAATAAAGAAATACTATCTTCTAGCTCAACAATAAGGTGTGTAGAAATTAAATTAATCCCGCCTACTGATCTAATTCTTTCTCCGTCCTTAAAGTAAGTCCTCCTTACTAATTTAAGATTAACCTGATCTGTAGCAAATGAATTATCAGAAAATTTGAGAAATAAATTTTTTTGAGGCACAGAATAAATAATTACAGGCCTTAGTAATAGAAAATGCTTATCTAAATGAAACACATATTCCCAATAAACTAATTTAACTGTTGTTAGTCTCTCTAAAAGATATTCTCCGGGTCTGAGAAAACCCCTATGCTTTTTCAGAGATTCATATTCATTGTACAAGATTTCATGTAATTGACCAGGTTTAATAATAATTTCTCTAATAATTCCATCCTTTTCAATAACTTCAAGAAATCCAGAGTTATTCGCAAAAACATTTTGCAATATTTCAGTGCCAGATTCAATAAAATATAAATTACGCACAAGCAATAATGAAGAATCTTTATTGACAACATGAGTTTCTTCAGGAATCCATAAAATATAACCTGATCCATGAATGTTATAAAAGTCTTGATCATTATTCCTAGATACTGATAAATCTAAATACTTAACAATACCACCACTCACAGTTTTATAAGCATTTGAAATTAAATCACCCACAACTTGTTGATGCAGAATTCTTTTATTAGGTTGACACTTTAAAATAAACTTATCACCTGTATCAGTTTCAAGAAAACATTTCCTATAATCACTATTATTATCAATATAGACTTTTAAGTTAGTATACAATTTTGATGATGTTACTAGAAGTAAACGAGAAAACATCAATTTATCTTTAATAACATATACCTTACCGTCATGATTACTAAGTAATTGAGTAGTAGCCAACAAGCTATTTTTTTCTATTATTTGATTATTATTGACCAGCAAATTAGTTCCTGAAGGTAAGTTATAAACTTGACCAGATAACACCCAGATAACCAAACTATTACTTAATTCATTAATAGATATTTCTTTATCTAATTGATTATTGCTGAAATGGATACTTCCGGAAAAAGTAGCTACAACAGATTTTCTTGCTTTCTCAGTAGAGAATTTACCACTTAAACTATATTCAGCTAAAATTTGATTATTTATGACATAACTATTATCATCAACGAGAATAAAGGAACCTTTGACAATGGAATATGATTTAATCTTGCCCTGTAATGTAGTAATAGTTATAGAACAATCAGAGTTAACTAAGTTTACATAATCGCCATGTCTATTTCTCGTTCTAATAACATTAATGTTTTGTGGATATTGCAATAATCCTTCAACATCAGACAAAATACTTTGAGATAATTCACCAGTAAAAATACCTCCAGTGTGAAAAGTACGCATTGTAAGTTGAGTACCTGGTTCACCTATAGATTGTGCTGCAATAATACCAACAGCTTCACCAAGATCAACTAATTTTCCATGAGCTAAGTTCCAGCCATAACATAATTGGCATACAGAACGAGTAGACATGCAAGTTAAGGGAGAACGAACTAAGACTATAGATAAACCTAAATTGACAATTTGTTTAGCCAACGAACTATCAATAGTTTGATTAATACAACCAATAATTTTTCCGTTGTTATTATCAACTATATTTTCAGCTAAAGTTCTACCTACTAAAGCTTGTTGTAATGTAATTGACCTTTTATTATTATCAATCATTTCTTCTAATAAGATACCTTTATTAGTGTGACAATCGTACTCACGTACAATAATATCTTGAGCCACATCAACTAAACGACGTGTTAGATAGCCAGAATCAGCTGTTCTTAAAGCAGTATCTACTAAGCCTTTTCTTGCTCCATAAGATGAAATAAAATAATCAGTTATAGTCAAGCCTTCACGAAAGTTATGAAAAATAGGTAAATCAATAATTTGACCTTGTGGATCCGCCATTAAACCACGCATACCAACTAATTGCCTGACTTGAGAAATATTAGCTCTTGCACCAGAGAAAGCCATCATATAGATAGAGTTTAATGGATCAGTATCTTTGAAATATTGAATAACTTCTTGTTTTAAATTTTCACTAGCATAGTTCCACGTATCAATCACTCTCTGGAAACGTTCTACGGCAGTAATTTCACCTCGTTCATAACGTTGGTCGGTCAATTGTATTGATTCCAACGTTGTATTTATTAAATTTTGTTTACTTGGAGGAATACGCAAATCTTCTAAACTTAACGATATACCACCTTTAGTGGCATAAAAAAAACCTACTTCCTTAAGTTTATCAGCCATATTAGAGGCACGAGCAGTTCCGAAACTCCTAAAAGCCCAAGTTATTAATTTTTTTAATTCAGATTTATCAATCACTTTATTAAGAAAAGGAATATCTAAGAAAGAATTTTTCATATTTATGTTAAAATCAAACCGATTATAAATTTTCACGCAATAAGGACTCATGTATTGAATCATTAAATAAAATACGTCCAGTAGTAGTTCTGATATACTGTACTAAAGTACAACCTTCATTATTAACTTTAATTATTTTATCAGGATAATATACTAACTTATTAGAATTTAAGTCAAACTCTGTTTTTAGTGGCAGTATATCTGAATCATAGAAAGAATCAACTAAACCATCAAAACGTACCCATATAAATGAATGAATATCTACTTTTCCATTTGTATATGACATAATAACATCTTGAAAACTAGAAAAGAAATGACCTTTACCCTTAGTAGATGATGGATTGCTAGTAGTTAAGTAGTAACATCCTAGAACCATATCTTGACTAGGCATAATAATAGGTGCTCCTGTAGCTGGAGACAAAAAATTATGTGGTGCCAACATTAATAGTCGAGCTTCTGATTGAGCTTCGAGTGACAAAGGTACATGAACAGCCATTTGATCTCCATCAAAATCAGCATTGAACGCAGGACATACCAAAGGGTGTAATTTAATAGCCCTGCCATCAACTAATATTGGCTCAAAAGCCTGTATGCCTAGACGATGTAGAGTAGGAGCTCTATTAAGCAGGACTGGGTGTCCATGAATAACTTCTTCAAGAACATTCCAAACTAAAATGTCATTTCTTTGTATCAGTTTCTTTGCAGCTTTAATGTTATTCACCAAGCCTTGGACAATTAAACGATGTATTACAAAGGGTTGAAATAATTCTAAAGCCATTTCTTTAGGTAAGCCACATTGATGTAATTTTAAATTAGGACCAACAACTATAACAGACCTACCAGAATAATCAACTCTTTTACCTAATAAATTTTGTCTAAACCTACCTTGTTTACCTTCAATAATGTCAGATAACGATTTCAGAGGCCTATTGTTAGAGCCAACAACAGTTCTACCACGTCGACCATTATCCATCAGTGCATCAACTGCTTCTTGTAACATTCTTTTCTCGTTACGTACAATAATCTCAGGCGCTAAGATAGCTTTTAGTCTAGCTAAACGATTATTTCGATTAATTATACGACGATAAAATTCATTTAAATCAGCCGTAGCAAATCTTCCCCCATCTAATTGAACCATTGGTCTTAAGTCAGGAGGTATTACAGGTATCACGAAAAAGACCATCCAAGACAGTTCTGCACCCGTAGACATAAAATTTTCTAGTAAACGTAACCGCTTCATCTTTTTACTAAATTTTGTTGAAGACTGTTTATGTAACTTTGGTGGATTTAGAGCTTCTTCTCTTAGTAAATGAATACTACTTTTTAAATCAATGTCTTTTAATAGTTGATAAATTGCTTCAGCGCCTATACCTACTACTACATTAAGAAAGTTCGTGGACTTACTATATAATTTATCCTCTAAGGATCTCCATTCATAACCTTCAAGTAATTGCTTGTAATAAAGTTTACCAGAATCACCTGGATTCAAAACAACATAAGAATGAAAATACACTATTTTTTCAACATCTTTAACAGTTAAATCTAAAGCTAAGGCAATATAACTAGTGCTACCTTTTAAATACCATACATGAGTGACTGGAGCAGCAAGCTCAATATATGCCATTCTATGTCTTCTAACCTTGGACTCAGTAATTTCAACTCCACACCTTTCACAGACAATACCTTTATAACGAAATCTTTTATACTTTCCACAATGACATTCCCAATCTTTAACAGGACCAAAAATACGCTCACAGAATAAACCATCCATTTCAGGCTTTAAAGTTCTATAATTAATGGTTTCCGGCTTAGTAATCTCACCCACTACTTGTCCATTTGGCAAAGTTCTTTCACCCCAAGAACGTATTTTATCTGGCGAAGCTAAACTAATTTTAACATAATCAAAATAATTATCCATCTGGGTCATTAATATAAATCCTTAGTATAAAATACATCTTTTACCACAGGTAAGTCTAGGTAAAAATTATAATCTGACATATTACTACTATTATCTTCATTAAGTTCAAGCTTATGAACAGAAATATCCAAGCCTAGTGATTGTAATTCACGCATTAAAACTTTAAATGATTCTGGCGTACCAGGTTTAGGAATTGGTTTACCTTTGACAATAGCATTAAGGGCTTCATTTCTACCCTGCATATCATCAGATTTAACAGTCAACAACTCTTGTAAAGTATACGAAGCACCAAAAGCCTCTAGTGCCCAAACTTCCATTTCGCCCAGTCTCTGACCTCCATGCTGGGCACGTCCTCCTAGAGGCTGCTGAGTTACTAGAGAATAAGGACCAGTAGAACGAGCATGTATTTTATCATCAACTAAGTGGACTAACTTTAACATATATGCTTTACCGACTGTTATGGGGTTATCAAAAGGTTCTCCTGTTCTTCCGTCAAACAACTGAATTTTACCTGGATGCATAACATTAAACAACCAAGGTTTATTACTAAAGTTACTTGCTTGCTTTAATTTATTATTAACTAGAGCACGTGAAGCTTCTGGTCCATACATTTCATCGAAAGGTATAACTTTAAACCTTTTCGACATATATTGGCCAGCAAGACCTAATAAACACTCAAATAACTGACCAACATTCATTCTTGAGGGTACGCCTAAAGGATTTAAAATAATGTCAATAGATGTACCATCAGGTAAAAAAGGCATGTCTTGCACTGGTAAAATTCTAGAAATAATACCTTTATTTCCATGCCTACCTGCCATTTTATCACCTACTTGAATTTTTCTTTTCTGAGCTACATATATACGTATAATAGAATTAGTTCCTGGGGGTAAATCATCACCATTGTGCCTTTTAAAGATCTTAACATTAACCACCCTACCCTTAGCTGCATTTGGCAATCTTAAAGATGTATCTTTAACATCTCTAGCTTTTTCACCAAATATTGCCCTTAGTAATTTACCTTCAGGCAATTGATCTGATTCTCCCTTAGGAGTAATTTTTCCAACTAAAATATCTCCAGAATCAACCCAAGAACCAACAGTAATGACACCATTTTTATCTAATAATGATAAAGAAGAATCGCTGATATTGGGTATATTACGTGTAATTTCTTCATTACCTAATTTTGTTTGACGACATTCAACTTCATATCTCTCTATATGTATAGATGTATATAAATCATCATAAACTAACTTCTGACTAATTAAGAATGCATCTTCGTAATTATAACCTTCCCAAGGCATATAAGCAACTAATATATTTTGACCTAAAGCAATTTCTCCAGCATCTGTAGAAGCTCCATCAGCAATTGTTTGTCCTTTCAAAACTCTCTCACCAGGCCAAACCATAGGTCTTTGATTAATACAAGTATCTTGGTTAGAACGATAATACTTCTTTAAACGATAATGTATAGTCCTATTATCAGAATCTTGTACACCTATCTTAGTGCCAGATACATAGCTAACTAATCCTTCAGTCCTACTAACAACAACTACACCTGAATCACGTGCAACCTTAGATTCTAGACCAGTACCAACGATAGGTCTATTCGGGTATAATAAAGGAACAGCTTGTCTTTGCATATTTGATCCCATTAATGCTCTATTGGCATCATCATGCTCTAGAAAAGGTATCAAGGAAGTAGCAGCAGATATAACCTGTATAGGAGATACAGCAATATATTCTACTTGATTACTAAAAGAATTTGTAAACTCCTGTCTATACCTTACAGGAACTACTGTATCTCTAATTAAATCATCAGAATCTAACATAACATCTGCTGGAGCAACCTTGATCTCATCCTCTTGATCAGCTGTAATATAAAAAACAGGATTACTCTTAAGTACTTGCCTATTTTTAACTGCATAACAAGGTGTTTCTATAAAACCATATTTATTAATTTTAGCATAAATACTCAAAGAACCAATCAAACCAGCATTAGGTCCTTCCGGTGTTTCTATTGGACAAATACGACCATAATGACTAGGATGCAGGTCCCTAACAGCAAAACCAGCACGGTCTTTATTTAATCCGCCAGGACCTAAAGCACTGATTCTTCTCTTATGAGTTAACTCAGATAACGGATTAGTTTGATCCATAAACTGCGAGAGTTGGCTAGAACCAAAAAATTCTCTTATAGAAGCCATTAAGGGTTTGGGATTAACTAAGTTAGATAAACTTAATGAATCTAAATCACAAATTACCATACGTTCACGAATAATCCTTTCTAAACGATTAATCCCTATGCGAATTTGATTTTGAAGAAGTTCTCCAATTGAACGAATTCTTCTATTACCTAAGTGATCTATATCATCAAAAATTCCTATATTCTGTTCTCTAATATTAATAAGATAATCAACTGCAACAACAATATCTTGAGGACACAAAACTCTGAAACTTTTAGGTATTTTTAAATTTAACTTTTGATTAATTTTATGTCTACCAACTTCCCCTAAATCATACCTTCTATGATCAAAAAAACGTGAATATAGCATTTGTCTAGCAATTAACGGAGTAGAAGGTTCATTAGGACGCAACTTACTATAAACTATTAATAATGCTTCTTCATCAGTTAATTGCTCAACAGAGCTCTTTCCAACTTCTTTACTTAATTCTTTTTGTTCATACAACAAAGAAGCATCAACTAAAAACATATATTTATTTAAACGCAATTTAATCTCTTGCTTTTGCAAGCCAATAGCTCTAAGGAAAACATAAGCATTGATTTTATGTGTTTTATCAATTTTAATCCATATCTGATCTCTAGCATCAATTTCAAATTTTAACCACGATCCCCTATTCGAGATAAGACTAGCGCTATATAAAGGTTTATTATTTTTATCTAGCTCTTTTTTATAATAAATTCCTGGGCTTCTAACAATTTGATTAATAATAACTCTTTCAGTGCCAGAAATAATAAAAGTTCCTCTATTGGTCATTAAAGGTAAATCACCTATAAAGATTTGTCTTTTTCTGTATTTTTTATACCTATTAGTACTATTAAGGTGACTTATATCTTTCTGCTTTTTGATAAATTCTGTATCCTTTCTCGTTAACTTAGATGGAAGATAAATTTGAGCACTATAAGTTTTATCTCGACTTTTAGCCTTACGTACATTGTATCTAGGAAATTTTAGTTTATAATCTTTACCAAAAAACCTTAACTCTAGTTTACCCGTAGGATCAGTAATAACAGGAAAATATTCCAAAACTTCAACCAAACCTTTCTCCAAAAAGTATCTGAAACTCTTTATTTGTATCTCAGCTAAATCAGGTATTATTGATACAGCAATATTCTTATGTAACATGAAAAACTCCATAAAACTAATGAAATAGACAAATTACGTAAATAAACATATAAAATTTTAATGTGCAAATAAGTAAATTATAAAAAACAAGTGCAAACAATTGATAATCAAGAACATTTAGGCATCAATAAAATAAATAATTGATCTAAATTATTTATGTTAAACTAGCTAAAATTAACAGAAGTATCTAATAAGTACTTAATTAACTTGAGATACTACATAAAATTTAATTATTAAATAATAAAATAACAACTATTTTAACATTTTAGCTAATCTGCATTTTTTGCGGGCAGCTGTATTCTTATGTAAAACTTTTCGTTTTACAGCTTTATCAATTCTTTGGTACACAACAGATAAACGATTAAAATACACATGTGAGTTTTTAGAATTATTTTCACCTAAGACAAGCAAATAGTTTTTTACAGCTTTTTTAATAGCAAGCTTATATTTTTTATTACGATTCCGATTTCTTAATATAATTTGATTATTTTTAATATTAGATGAAGTTTGAGACATATTGTAAAAATTATTTTAATTTGCCAAGTACCTAACTTAGAACAGTATACATTATTATGATAATATAAACAATAGTAATGAATCCTAATAAAATAACTAGACGGTTAATATGGGTAAAAATAAAGGCAGTCGACTTACAATTACACTAGAATGTGAATGCAAAAATAACAAAGCAAACAGCGTAAATAAAAGAAAAAAAGGCATTGCAAGATATACAACATCAAAAAACAAAAGAAACACTCCACATAGATTAGAAATTAAGAAATTTTGCAATTGTTGTAACTGTCATGAAAATTTTAAGGAAATAAAATAAATTAATACAGATAATTTAAATTCACCAAAATGAATATGTATAAGACAAAAGAAATTAGAGAACTTAATAACAGTAAAATAGATTACAAAGACATTGATTTACTAAGGAAATTTATTAATGATCAAGGAAAAATATTATCTAGACGCTCAACTGGATTAAACTCCAAGCAACAGAAAAGAATTACCATATCTATTAAGCGGGCTAGAATATTAGCGCTACTACCATTTTTAAAACGAGACTAAACAAAATAAACAATAAGGATGAAATAAATAAAAGATTTCATCCGAACTGTAGAAACAAACTTTATGATAATGTTTTTTTTCTAGGAACAAGTTCATAAGCATCTACAATATCGTCTTTTTCCCATAAATTATAATCACACATTAAGCCACATTCGTGATCAGACAGTACTTGAGTAACATCATCTTTAATAACTTTTAAAGAAGTTAGTATACCCTCATATACAACTTGATCTTTACGATATACACAAATATGACACATTTTAATTAATTTCCCTTGATTAACAAAACAACCAGCAACAACTCCCTTATTCATATTAAAAACTGTACGTACAAAAGCACGACCAATAAAAATTTTATCATAGTTTGGTTCTATTAAATCTAACATAGCATCTTGTATATATTCAAATAAATCATATATTATTTGAAATTTTTCAAAGGTAATATTATGCTTCTTAATTAAACTAATAATATTGGAAGATAAATCTATGTTAAAAGTAATTATCATAGACTGAGTTACTGCAGCTAATTCAACGTCACTATTAGAAACAACACCAAAACTAGTCGATACAATTCTAAGTTTAACCTTAGATTGAGGAATAGAAAGCAACAAATCTATTACTGCCTCCAAAGATCCCTGTGTATCTGCTTTAATCAACAATTTAACTTCTTTAAAATCAGGAGTAGTAGCTTGGTTTAAGCTGTTGTTTAATCCTTTAAAAAGACTTAAATTATTATTTAGACTAGAGTAATTAACGCAATGTTGCTTAGCTTCTTTATCATTAGATACTACGTGAAAAGCTGAACCTGCATTAGGTAAACTAGAAAAACCTAGAACTTGAACAACAGATGAAGGAGTAGCTAAGATAACTTTTTGTGATAATAAATTAATTATACTTTTAACCTTGCCATAAATACCAGATGAAACTATAATATCACTTATTTTTAAAGTGCCATTCTGAACAACTAAATAGGCTATAGGTCCTTGTTGTTTATCTAAATAAGATTCAAAAATAGTTCCAGAAGCTAATACATTAGGATTAGCGACAAAGCTTTTAATATCAGAAATTACACAAATTTCAGATAGCAAAGTATCTATATTCCTACCAGTTAATGCACTGACCTGAACAACTCGAAGATCTCCACCCCACTTTTCATAAACCAAGCCATAGTTTGCAAGGTCATTTAATATAAAATCTATATTTTGGTTAGAATCATCAGTTTTAGTAATAACAACAATACAATTCAAATTCATTTCTTTAATATAGTTAATGGCTTCTATTGTTTGAGGCCTTAAACCATCATCAAAAGCAATTACCAACAAAACAATATCAGTAATTTTAACACCCCTTATGCGCATTTCTTTAAAAGATTGATGACCAGGTGTATCTAAAAAAATTAACTTATAAGTTTTTAAATCATGATCAAACTCTGCTTCATAACCACGAATTGTTTGAGTAATTCCACCTGATTCTTTTACAACTAAGTTGGTTTTTAAAATAGCATCCAACAAAGTTGTTTTACCATGATCTACATGACCTAATATAGTAACTATCGGAGGACGTTTAATAGTATAAGAAGATGGCAAAGTATCTTGAGCCACAAAATCATTCTGAGTATAATCATTAAAATCTAATAAAGTAAAATTATAATGTAATGCTATTTTCTTAGCAATACCAATATCTAAGACCTGATTAATAGTAACTGAAATACCTTTGTTTAAAAATAAATGAGTAATGATTTCTGCTCCAGGTATATGCAATTTAGAAGATAATTGCTCAACCGTTAATGGATAGTTAATAACAACAGAGTTCTGTTCTGTATGAGCGTTTATGGTAATATTTTTATTTACATTAGATGCATTTAATAAACTATAATCAGAATTTGATTTTTCTAACTTCGACTTATTTTTTTTCTTAGCTTTACCATTTGGTTTACGAGATTTCAATAAAGATGAATCCAAAGTATCTTTTGAAAATAGATCGTCCTTAGTGTCTACAAAGATATCATCGTTACCTATATTATTAGAGTTATTACGCTTTTTTTTAACTAATTTACTCTTATTTTTTTTATTTAGAATATCTTCTTGAGAATAACTGTTAGCTCTATATTTTTTATCAAGGTTGTAAGACACATTTGTATCATTATTCACAGGACGATTAAGAATTTGAGTAGACTCAGAAGCTAAAACAGTATTATTTATTTTAAGATTTAATAAACTAATTAATTTAGGTTTATCAAGGTTTAAAACTCCATCAGAATATTCAAAAGAATGTAGAACAATTTGCTTATAATAGTTTTTAGAAAGAAGCAAATAGAAATTTCGATAAATTTGACAAATCATAATAATAAATTGAAATATTTTATTTAATTGGATAAAATCTATGCTGTAGTAGAATGTTATAATTATATTAACAGTAAAACATTATATTCAAAAGTATGTAGCTTTATATATGCCTAGATTACAAAAAAATGACAATTTCATTGATAAGACATTCACTATATTAGCTGATATAGTACTAAAAGTACTACCAACTAGCAAAGATGAAAAACAAGCCTTTTATTACTATAGAGATGGAATGTCAGCACAATCCGAAGGAGAATATGCAGAAGCACTAGAAAATTATTATGAGGCATTACAGTTAGAAGAAGATCCATTTGATAGATCATACATTTTATATAATATTGGCTTAATATACAGTAGTAATGGTGAACACGTCAAAGCACTAGAATATTATCACCAAGCTCTAGAACTAAACTACAAACTCCCACAAGCATTAAATAATATAGCTGTTATATACCACTACCAAGGCATTAAGGCAAATAATCAAAAGAAAATCAGTGTATCTAAAGAAATGTTTACAAAAGCAGCTAAATACTGGCAACAAGCTATTTATTTAGCCCCTAATAATTATATAGAAGCACAAAATTGGTTAAAAACTACAGGTCGCGAATATAGCTAAAAGTATTTCAGTTAGAATTAGATGAGTTACATATATAATAATAATATATATTAAGATAAATACAGAAACTATGTTAATTAACAAAATAGTAATGAAAACAAGTAAAAAAAAGAATGGTAAAATCAATAGAACAAGGATCAGTAACACAAATAATTGGACCTGTATTAGATATAGAGTTTCCAAACGGTAAACTACCTAAAGTTTTTAATGCTTTAAAACTAAAAGGACTAGATAATACTATTACATGCGAGGTGCAACAGTTACTAGGAGACAATAAAGTAAGAGCAGTTGCAATGAGTTCAACTGAAGGATTAAAGCGCGGAACAGAAGTAGTAGACACAGGAGAACCAATCACTGTGCCAGTTGGAATACCAACACTAGGAAGAATATTTAATGTGTTAGGAGAACCAGTAGATAATTTAGGAGACGTTAAATCAGATGATTCTTTACCAATACATAGAAGTGCACCGGCTTTTATACAGCTAGAAACTAAACCTTCTATATTTGAAACAGGTATTAAGGTTGTAGATTTATTAGCACCATATAGACGAGGTGGTAAAATAGGATTATTTGGCGGTGCTGGTGTAGGCAAAACAGTTTTAATTATGGAACTAATCAACAATATAGCTAAAGCACACGGTGGTGTATCAGTATTTGGTGGCGTGGGAGAAAGAACTAGAGAAGGCAACGACTTATATGAAGAAATGAAAGAATCAAAAGTAATCAATGCAGATCATTTAACAGAATCTAAAGTTGCACTAGTTTACGGTCAAATGAATGAACCACCTGGTGCTAGAATGAGAGTAGGCTTAACTGCATTAACTATGGCAGAATACTTCCGTGATATAAACAAACAAGATGTATTACTTTTTATTGATAATATATTCAGATTTGTACAAGCAGGATCAGAGGTATCAGCATTACTTGGCAGAATGCCATCTGCAGTTGGATATCAACCAACACTAGCAACAGAGATGGGAGCACTACAAGAAAGAATTACATCAACAAAAGATGGATCAATTACATCAATACAAGCTGTGTATGTACCAGCAGATGATTTAACAGATCCTGCACCAGCAACAACGTTCGCACATCTTGATGCAACAACTGTTTTATCTAGAGGATTAGCTGCAAAGGGAATATATCCCGCAGTAGATCCATTAGGATCTACATCTACTATGTTGCAACCCGACATAGTCGGCTTAGAACATTATTCAACAGCACAACAAATCAAGTCAACATTACAAAGGTACAAAGAATTACAAGACATAATAGCAATACTAGGTTTAGACGAATTATCAGAAGATGATCGCTTGACAGTTGCAAGAGCAAGAAAAGTTGAGAGATTTTTATCACAACCCTTCTTTGTAGCAGAAGTTTTTACTGGTTCTCCAGGTAAATATGTATCTTTAGAAGAAGCTATAAAAGGATTTCAAATGATATTAAAAGGTGAATTAGATGATCTACCGGAACAGTCATTTTACCTAGTTGGAAATATAGAAGAAGCTATTAGCAAAGCAGAAACTTTAACATAAAATTCACTAAATAAAATAAATATGACAGTACAAGTACGTGTAATTGCTCCAGATACAATTGTTTGGAATGCAGAAGCTGAAGAAATAATCTTACCAAGTAGTACAGGACAATTAGGAATTTTATCAGGACATATACCTTTACTAACTGCACTTGATATAGGTGTTATGCGTGTTAGAATAAACAAAGAGTGGAAACCAATAATACTCTTAGGAGGATTTGCAGAAGTCAAAGATAACACTGTAACAATTTTAGTAAACGGTGCAGAAGAAGTAAAGGAAATTAACCTAGAAGAAGCTAATAAAAGTTTAGAAGAAGCTAATAATTTATTTGAAGAAGCTAAGACAAATAAAGAAAAAATTGAAGCAACACAATCGTTAAGAAAAGCAAAAGCAAAAATACAGGCAGCTACAATAATTAACAATTAGTCATAAAATTATTATTATTAAAACATAAAGTTCATCACTTATGTTTTAATAATTTGTGACTAATTTAATAACTAAAAGTTACATAAAACTAACTCAGCCCTGAGCAAATATAATCAAAATATAAACCCATTTCATTTCCCGCATCTGATCCAACTAGAGAAGAAGTAACTTCTTTCATAGCTTGAATGGCTTGAATTGTAGCACCAATAGGAACTCCCAATGAATTATAAGTTTCTTTTAATCCATTTAAAACCCTCTCGTCTAGTATAGATGGATCACCTGCTAACATCCCATATGTAGAATACCTTAAATAATAATCCAAATCTCTAATACATGCTGCATACCTTCTTGTAGTATACATATTACCACCTGGCCTTGTAATATCGGAATACAACAGTGCTTTAGCAACAGATTCTTTAATAATAGTAGCAGCATTAGCAGCTATCGTTGCAGCTGCTCTAACCCTCAATTCTCCAGTTTGAAAATAACCTCTCAATTTTTCCAAAGAGTTATCATCTAAGTATTTTCCTTGTACATCAGCTGTATTAATAACAGACGTAATAGCATCTTGCATAAAAATAATTTTCCTTTTTTAAATATAAAGAACACCTAAAGAAATAAAATCAGTATGTATCAATAAATGAGCATAAGAATCATCATTGCATAGCACCTAAAGTATAATCAAAATAAAAACCTGCTTCTGCTGAGTCTTCTCCAGATAACAATGAACAAGCTATATTTTTCATACAACGAACTCCCTCAGCAACTCCAGAAATAGGTGTACCAAGTGAATTATACATTTCTTTAACTCCAACTAAACCTATCTCTTCAATTGGTGTTACATCACCTGCAACAATTCCATAAGTCACTAATCTTAAGTAATAATCAAGATCTCTTAAACAAGTAGCAGTCATTTCTTCTCCATATGCATTTCCACCAGGAGAGACTACATCTGTACGCTTTTGAAACAATTGTTGACCACCTTGTTTCACTATAAGTTCACGATTATCGGTCAATATTTGAGCAATCCTTAATCGTCTTTGACCAGAAAGAACAAAACTTTTAATTCTATCCAATTCTCCTGGACTTAAATATCTTGCTTCCGCATCAGCATTAACAATTGATTTAGTAACAATACTCATTAATACAACTCCTCAGAAATGAATCATATGTCAATAATTAAAGATGTTTCTTATCTAAACACATAAAGTGCAAAGATGAAAAACATTTACACTTTTAAACAAATAAGATAATAATAGAATTAACTATTTTTTCATAGATTCATAAATATATTTTAAGAAAAAGTACTAAAACAAGAAAGTTTCGCAATAAATTAAGAATTAACGCAATGCATTAAAACATAATTCAATAACTTGATATAGATCTAAAACTCGGAACTATAATTTTGTTGTTTTGCTTAGTAAAAGAATTGTATAACTTCTCAGTATTAGGAAAATTAGCCGCTGGTAATGTAGGAAAGCGACGATATGGAACTGTATCAACACCAAAGATTAAATTATATTCATGACTATTAACAATCATGTTAATTAAACTAGCGATACCCTGAGAAGCTAAAATTTGATTATAATACCTAATTTCGGCCTGATTATTAGGTGCTCTACCAAGAAAATGCTTAGTAGCAAACTCAATAACTTTAGTATTAGGATAAGGACTATAAAACTCCTTACAATACAGATTAGAACAACCTAACTTTTCAACCAACTGTTTAACAGTCAAATCTTCCACCAGAAAAGTTTTTTCTAAGTTATAAAATTCATCTCCTATACTAAAAGTATTTAAATCTCTTTCAAACAATTGACGGTAAACAGCACGTAAAATTTGATTTCTACCTACAGTATCATTAGAAGAACTTATCCTAAAGATTTTAGATTGTGACCTTCTATTACTAACACCTTGATTAATCTTAAAATTAGTGGTGCGATTATTTTGAACTTCAGAAAAACTTAATGTATTTAATTCTTGATTATTAATAAAAGTATTTAGACCTAAAGAATAATTAAGCTGGGTTAAAGATTTAGATGCAACTGACTTAGGAGTAAGATACCTTTCATAAGGTACTATAGAATCACCAAAAGATTCACTATATTCCAAACTATCTAACATAGTATCAATCATCATATAGAAACCCTGTTTATAAGCAATATTAAAATATTGATCTATTTCTTGCCTACCGTAAGTAGGTCTACCAATTAACTTAATATGAATATACTCTATTGCTTTACATAAGTATAAATTATTCCAATATAGAGATCTAAATAAAGAAGATTTTGCTAAAAGTCTCACGAACTCACGTACAGAGATTAAATTACTTCGGAATTGTTTTTCATAGTTAAAAATACTAACCAACTCTTCCTTATATACAAATCTGCCAAAAACTCTTATGTATACAGCATTTACAATTTGATCTAATGTCTGCAATGGATCTTGAGTATTAAATACAACAGGACCTAATACACCGCAAGTTTTATTCCTAAGACCAGGGCTACTAATTTGATTATATATACCTGGACCATATCTAACTAATAATCTTCTAGTATCCCTCACAAAAAACGAAGACTTTGTTTTAAGGAAAACAGTATTGTTTGGAAAAATAGCACCAAACTGTATAGAAAATGGATCATTACTTAAACCATATGGATGTTCATCAGGCAAATTAGATTTATAGTCAGCAAACAAAGTAATAAATTCTGGTATCTTTCTAAAAACTGAACTATAGTTAAATAATCTAATTTGAGGTCCCCAATTTCTTGATTCTTGCGCTTCCTCACCTAAATTACGTATATACGGAACCGTTTCTTCACCAAAATAGTCAGCATACTCTTCTGAGTTAATTAAATTATCAACTAAACCATCTAAGCCCCTACTTGAAAGAATAGAAAAATATTTTTGAAATTCTTCTATTGAACTTAAACCTCTGCCCAAGAAGTGTTTAAGTGATAATTCGACAACACGACTATTAACGAATGGTTGATTAAACTGAGAGAGATATATAGACGATTTACCTAAAAAACGAATAAATTCCTTGACAGAAAGTTGCCCTGTCTTCAACTGTGACTCAAGATCATTAAAATTTAAGTTATATGCTTTAGAGATATCTCTTTCAAATACCTGCCTATAACAAGCTCGAATCACAACTTGTTTTTCATCAACAGATAAACTGCTTTTCATTACAAACTTTTGATTTAAGTAACGTGCCTGATTATAAATTTGCGGTAAACGTAAACCTTGCATATCATTAGAAGACCTTTTACGAACTTTGTCACTCAAACGAGAGGATTCAAATTCAGAAATAACTACATTAAAATATTGCTGCACTATTTGTTTTGACTCTAAATCATCGTCAAACAAGTTAACAGATAATTTACGCATTTCACGTAAAGCAACAATTGCTGCAGCACTTGAGCATGCATTATCAATTAATTCCCTTAGACCACGTATATTAGTAGCAAGAATATTAGTATCTCCAGAAACAATTGCATAAGTTAAATACCTTAAAAACCAATCTAAATCACGCAAAGATTTTTTCATACGAGTAGAACCATAAAGAACTACATTAATTGGTTTAAAACCTGGAGGAAGTGATTCACTAGCCTCGAATAATGCAGAAGAAATATTGTCTAAAAGATTATTTGATGCATTACCAGACAAATTTTGCGACATGTTCAAATCAATATCAACGCTAGAATTTAAAAACGAAGCTTGAGGCCTCTCCAAATAAGAGATAGGTGAACCACCAACGAAGATTTTATCAGCTGCTTTAGAAACCAAAAAATTAGCATTCTTAGTCAATAGATCTACGATTTCTAATCTTTTATTACCAGAATTAAAAAAAGATGTTAACTGATTCAGTTCACCTAAAATCAAAAACCTATCTTGTTGCTCTGCTTGTAAAATACTTGATAAAGATAGAGTACGATAAAGTTGTTGTTGTACTAACGGACTTCCACCACTAGCTTTGACTATCATAAAGATAAATATTCCTCATTTTATAAACTAAATAAAATACTATAATAACTATACTTAAAACTTAAAGAGTCAAAGCAAGAAGTATTTATATATATAAGAAAGAATTACTCATATAATATAATTAAATTTAAAAACTACCTTGAATAGAGATAAAATTTGTAATACTTATAAGTAAATTATTTCCAAGCATAGGATACTAGCAATGAAAAAAACATACTACAATAAAAAAGATAAAAATCATATGCCCATAATTGAACATTTCATAGAGTTAAGAGAAAGGATATTAATTTCACTAATGGTATTTATAGCAACGTTAACAATATCCATCATATATTCTAAACAAATCACTTTCATAATTCAGGAACCCGCACTAGGAATTAAGTTTTTACAATTAGCACCTGGAGAATATCTATTTGTATCAATAAAAATAGGCATATATTCGGCTCTTCTAGCAAGTAGTCCATTTAGCCTATACCAAATACTGCTATTTATTCTACCGGGCTTAACAAAAAAAGAAAGTAGTTACATAGTACCATTATTAATTGGATCAATAATACTCTTTTTTTGCGGCATCATTTTCGCGTATAAAATTTTAATACCTATAACATTAAAATTTTTAATCAACTATGGATCAGATATAGTAGAACCAATATGGTCATTTGAAGAATACTTTAATTTTATAATATTATTGCTATTCAGCGTAGGAATATCCTTTCAAATACCTATAATTCAAATTATACTTGGAGTAACTAACATTATCAATAAAGAGAAAATGCTGCAATCATGGAAATATATAGTTTTTATTGCAACAATTATAGGCGCTATTATCACACCATCTACGGACCCGATTACTCAATCTTTAATGACCATCATTATACTGCTTCTATATTTTAGCGGTATACTTAGTCTAAAAATAATACAAAAATAAAAATTTTAAATAAAAGTAGATATTTATTATCAAGAATAAATATAGAATGTTATTATAAATACAAAGAATAGAACAAGAAAAAATAACTATGAATACAAGTAACAAAAAATTATTAATAAAAAAATTAATATCAACTATTATAATATCCATTAGTTTAACCAACCTTCCAATAGGCAACGCATACGGATTCCCTATATACGCTCAACAAGGCTATGAAAATCCAAGAGAAGCAACAGGACGCATTGTATGCGCTAATTGTCATCTAGCACAAAAATCTGTATCTATTGAGGTTCCAAAATCTGTATTACCTAATAGTATCTTTGAAGCCAAGGTTTCAATTCCTTATAATACTAGTAATAAACAAGTACTCGGTAATGGAACAGAAGGATCATTAAATACAGGAGCAGTACTAATACTACCAGAAGGTTTTAAACTAGCTCCAAAAAAATTACTAAGTGAAGAACTCAAAAATAGAACTAAGAACTTATATATACAAACATATAGTACTTCAAAAGAAAACATCCTAGTAATTGGGCCTATACCGGGCAATAATAATCAAGAAATAACATTCCCTATACTATCACCAGATCCTAGTAAGGACAAGGACGTATTCTTTTTAAAGTATCCTATATATGTCGGTGGTAATAGAGGACGCGGACAAATTTACCCTACAGGTGAAAAATCCAACAATAATCCCATTTTTTCAAACACTGAAGGAAAAATTTTAAAAATTAATCCTAATGAAAAAGGAGGATACTCTATCGATATCAAGAATAACTATGGTGAGATAGTTACAGAGGAAATTTCAAAAGGTTTAAAATTAATAGTACAAGAAGGTAATAACATTTCCATTAATCAAAGTCTAACTAGTGATCCAAACATAGGTGGATTCGGACAAAATGAAACAGAAATAGTTTTACAAAACCCAACAAGAATTAAGAGCATGATAACTTTTTTCATAGGTGTAACCTTAGCACAAATTTTCTTTGTACTTAAAAAGAAACAATGGGAAAAAGTACAAGCAGCTGACATGAATTCTTAAAAAGGAATCATAAACAAAATAAAAAATTATCTAGGATAGTAGTCTTCTAACAGAATCTACTATCTGTTCAGGATTTATAATTGTAGCCTTTTCTAAATTGCCATTATAAGGAGTTGGAATATCTTGAGAAGATAATCTTACAATCGGAGCATCTAGTAAATCAAAATAATCGTCATTAATTTGAGCAATAACCTCGGCAGCAATACCACCAGTTTTCATACATTCTTCTACAATTATTAATTTATTAGTTTTACGTAAAGATGACACTATAGTTTGAATATCTATAGGTTTTAGCGAAATTAAATCAATAACCTCAGGATAAATATTCTCTTTAGAAAGTAAGTTTACAGCTTCAATAACATGATGCCTCATTCTAGAATAAGTAACTATAGTTAAGTCATCACCATCACTCACTATTTCAGCTTTATTAAGGGGAAGAAAATAATCTGTATCAGGTACATCATCTTTTAGATTATATAATAATACATGCTCAAATAAAATCACAGGATTATCATCACGGATAGCAGATTTAAGAAGACCTTTTGCGTTATAAGGAGTTGAACAGGCTACTATCTTTAGACCAGGTATAGCCTGAAAGTAAGCTTCCAAACGTTGTGAGTGTTCTGCCCCTAATTGACGACCAACTCCACCAGGACCTCGAATAACTAAAGGAATCTTAAAATTTCCACCGGAAGTATATCTTAACATTCCAGCATTATTAGAAATTTGATTAAAAGCAAGCAAAAGAAAGCTCATATTCATACCTTCAACAATAGGCCTTAAACCAGTCATTGCAGCACCAATTGCCATACCCATAAAACTATTTTCAGCAATTGGCGTATCAAGTACACGAATATCGCCGTACTTTATATGCAGATCTCTTGTAACTTTATATGATCCACCATAATGTCCTACATCTTCACCTAACACAAAAACAGATGAATCTCTACCCATCTCTTCATCAGTAGCTTCACGTAAAGCATCAAACAAAAAAATTTTACTCATAACTTTCTAATATATAGGAAATATTAATATTTATTAAAATAAAAGCAATTAATCTTCAACAAATAAATAACGCTTTAAATCATGGAGACTAGGTTCCGGACTAGATAATGCAAAGTTAACAGCATCATTGATTACATTTTTAGTTTGCGATTCAAGAACTTCTAAACTTTGTAGTGAAATTAGACCATGATCTGTGATATATTTTTTCATACGTTTAATTGGATCACGAGCAAGCCAAGCATTCTTTTCTTGCCGTGATCTTAACTCATCAGGATCAGCTAAAGAATGTCCACGAAAACGATAAGTCAACGCTTCTATCAAGGTTGGTCCATGACCAGATCTAGCTCTATCAATAGCTGAAGTTGCAACACTTCTAACAGCTAAAACATCCATTCCATCAACTTCTATACCTGGTAAACCAAAAACTTGTGCTTTTTTATGTATTTCAGGTAATGAAGTTGATCGATGATGAGCCATACCAATCGCCCACTGATTATTTTCTACAACAAAAATAACAGGTAATTTCCATAAAACAGACATATTTAGACATTCAAAAAATTGACCATTATTAGTAGTACCATCACCAAAAAAACATACTGTTACATTTAGTGATCCACCTTGATTGAGTACTTGTTGCTTATACATACTTTGAAAGGCAGCACCAACTGCAACAGGTATACCTTCACCTATAAATGCAAAACCTCCTAAAAAATTATGTTGTGCTGAAAATATGTGCATTGAGCCACCCCGACCCTTACTACAACCAGTTTCTTTTCCAAAAAGTTCTGCCATCAAATGCTTAGGATGAACACCCTTACTTAAAGCATGCACATGATCACGATAAGTACTACAAACATAGTCACCTGAATTCAATAATTTAATTACACCACTCGACACCGCTTCTTGACCATTATAAAGATGAACGAAGCCAAACATCTTACCTCTATAATACATTTGAGCACACATATCTTCAAAATAACGTCCTAACAACATATCTTCATACAATAATAAAACTGTATTTGAATCAATATTATTACCATCATTATTTATAGTAGAAATTACAGGCAAATTAACTGGACTGTTTGATTTACACATTATTTATTCAGCATCTCCTAAAATATTGTAATATGAAAAACAGCAAAATAAATTTATTAACTAATATAATTATATCATAGTTAGAAGCACAAAGAAGTTGTAAAGTAAATGATACTATGAAGTTTATAATAAATGTAGGCTAGGCTGACATTAGATAAATGCACACTATAGAGAAAAATAAATTAGCACAAAAATGAATCAATATAATAATCTAAAATTTGAGTCTATTGATATTGAACTCAAACAACTAAATAAAAATCTACAAGAAATGACTACTGCAGAACATCCTATACTTTATGCAGCAGCAGAACAATTATTTAATGCTGGCGGAAAAAGAATCAGACCAACCATTTTATTAATTATAGCTAAATTAATAGCAAATCAAGGAAAAATATCTAACGAACAAAAAAGATTAGCAGAAATTACAGAAATCATACACACAGCAAGTCTAGTACATGATGACATAATAGACAGTTCTGAAACAAGACGAGGAATGGAAACTGTTCACAACGTTTTTACTAATAAAATTGCAGTTTTAGCAGGAGATTTTTTATTTGCTCAATCATCTTGGTATCTAGCAAATTTAAATAACTCAGATGTAGTCAAAGTAATATCTAAAGTAATAACTGACTTTGCAGAAGGTGAAGTACAGCAAGGAACAAAATCCTTTGACTATAAAATCTCTATTAGAAATTATATAGAGAAGTCGTTTTATAAAACAGCTTCACTTATAGCAAACAGCTGCAAAGGAATTACTATACTTAATTCAAACAATTTAAAAATACAACATAGATTCTATTTATATGGCAAACATCTAGGATTAGCATTCCAAATAATAGATGATATATTAGATATAACTAGTTCAACAGATACACTTGGTAAACCAGCTGGATCAGATCTAAAAAATGGCAATTTAACAGCTCCATTAATATTTGCGCTAGAAGAAAGACCAGAAATAATTAAATTAATTAATCGAGAATTTCAAAATCCAGAAGATATCACGAAAGCTATTAGCTTAATCAAAATGACTAAGGGAATACAAAAAGCAAAAGATTTAGCTATAGAACATATTCAATTAGCCGTACATATCATGAATAATGAGTATCCTGACAAGGAAATCAAAGATATATTGAGAATAAGTTATTATATATTAGATAGGATAAATTAAAACATATGGTTTTATTTTATTATCTTAACTAAGTAACTAAAAAAAGACGAATCAACAATAGCTAATTGTGAAATTATTTTACGATTTAATCCAATATTCTTCTTCTTTAAAAGTGATATGAATTTACTATAATTAATGTCATATAATCGAGTAGAAGCGTTAATACGAGAGATCCACAAACGACGGTAATTCCGTTTTTTATTTTTTCTGCCTACATAAGAATACTTAAGCGATTTAAGTACTTGCTGCTTCGCCGTACGAAATAGCTTAGAATGAGATCCTCTAAAACCCTTAGCTAACTTTAATATTTTTTTCCTTCTCTGACGAGCAACATTGCCCCTTTTAATTCTTGTCATAAATCATTTTAAATTACAAGTTAATCTTAATTATCTATAAGGTATAGTATAGTTCAAGCTATAATGATCACAGTAGTCAATTAGAGTTGTTCTACGCAACTTTCTTTTTCTACTACTAGATTTTTTTTGAAGTAAATGACTCTTGCAAGAATAATGCCTCAAAAATTTGCCACTAGAAGAGATTTTAAAACGTTTACTAACTGATTTAGTAGTTTTTAATTTATACATATAAAAATTTATTATTTTAATAAGTAAATAAAACATTATTTAAAAGTATATCTATTTAATATTATTAATCGGAAAATAAAACAATACTAACCTAATTTTTTCCGAAAACTATTAATTGAACTCAGTAATAACATTAACATAATTTTAAATAAGTTTGAATTCAATTCCTGAAATATTTTCATATTTAGATTGAAAGCCATATTTGCTTCTGATATAATCTGTTCTATTTGAAATTGATTTAAAGGTATATTATTTAAAGAATTACGATAATGATCCTTAAATAAATTTTCATCTTCAACAAGATGAAAATCATAAAAAGAAGTACCTAAATCATTAGGTAATTGCATAGCATTTTTAGCTATCTTTTTTAAAATTTGACCACCAGATAAATCTCCTATATACCTAGTATAAGAATGAGCTATTAATAATTCGGGATTACTGTAACCTATTTTATGTATTCTATCAATATAAATTTGCGTTGCCGAAGAAGGTTGTATAAAGTCTGACCAGTTAGAACCATAATAATAAGTTAAATCTTCAATCAAGCTATTTTTTCTATATAACTTAGGGAAATATATATACTTAACAACTTCATGATTTTTATTCCTTTCTATTTCTTCTTCTATAGCGCTATAGATAAAAAATAAATTACCTAATAATTTACGATAAGAATTTTTATCCACAACTCCGCCAAGAAAAGACTTTACAAAACTAACATTTTCAGCCATGCTATGAGATTTAGTTGTACCTTTACGCAATTTCTGAGCTAAGTCAGTAGACATTATTATTTACCCCTGTCGTTTAATTTAAGAAAATCAATATTGATACTTAAACAAGTATCTTGAATATATACTAAATATATAATAAATAAAGTAAACTTTTAATTTATGGTATGATATTAAAATTTTTAAAGATTCAAAATCAATTATATAGATTTAAAATATTCCTTAGAATCAGTTGGTGTATTTTTTATAGTAGCATTTCCAGGTTGCCAATTCGCTGGACAAACTTCATCTGGATTACTCTGAACATATTGTATAGCTTGCAAAGTTCTTATTGTTTCAGATACACTTCTGCCAAAATCTAAGTTATTAACTAGAGAATGTTGAATAATTCCTTGCTTATCAATAATAAATAAACCCCTTAAAGATTTACCTTCACTATTTAGAACATTATAAGACAAACTAATTTGCTTATTCAAATCAGAAACTAAAGGATATTTTAAGTCTCCAACTCCTCCTGAATCACGATCAAGTTGCATCCACGCAAGATGACAGTACTCACTATCTACAGATATACCTAAAATTTCTGTGTCTAATGAATAAAATTGATCATATATTTCACTAAATGCAATTATTTCTGTAGGACAGACAAAAGTAAAATCTAAGGGATAAAACAATAAAATTACGTACTTACCTAAATAATCAGATAATTTAACTTGTTTAAACTCCTGTTCATAAACGGCAACAGCAGAAAAACCTGGAGCCTTATCTCCAACTTGAAGAAAATTCTTAGTTAACATATTAATATTAAATTAGTTTTTAGTAATTTTAGTAAATAGAATTTTATTATGTAAAAAAATAAATGATAATACTCTATGATGCCATTATACAAAAATTAACAAAAACTTTATCATAGAAAATTAATTTATGTCTAAAAAAATTTTCACTATACAATAGCGGGGAATGGATTTGAACCATTGACCTTCGGGTTATGAGCCCGACGAGCTACCAGACTGCTCTACCCCGCGACCCACACAGTGTACAATAAAAAAAACATAATTCAAAGCAATCTATAACAAGAAAGAAACAATGAAAAACTAAGGATTAATATAGAACAAACATACTTAATTCTTATAAGACTGGGCATAATTTGATAAAATCCAACTAAACGATCTTGAGTCAGGTAATCAGGAGTTTTAACCCATACCTGACCATCATACCAACCAGATTCTTCATAAAAAATAGTCGCGCTCAATAATCTTTTAACAATATAAGACCAACCTAAATAAAGTCTAATAAAAACACAAAGTAATATTAAACTAGATATAACCAAATTAAGAGATAATATCTTAAAGGTGCTATAATTATAGACAAATAGCAACAAAAAGGACTCCATAAAAAGAAAAAGAACCAAAAAAATTAACAAGAAACCGTATATAAAAATCCTCATTCTTGATAAGGACCAAGAAAAAAGACAATTTTTTTTCAAAGATAAATACTCGTTTAAAGGTTGTTGATCAAACGGAACAGGACAATTGCTTTTATCAATAGTCATAAATCTAAATTAACTAATATAATTAATGTAAAAAGAACATTGATACTTTCTTAACTAACTTGAAATAACAAAACTAATATTAATACAAAAAATAGAAAAACACTAAAAGCTATAATTTTTTGCATTAGAATTTGATTATAACCTGAATTGAATAATCTACTCTGATCAAGAAAACCAGATACATTCTTTTTAACTGGACTAAAAAAAAGTATTAACACAACCGTTAATACACTGATACAATAAAAAGTTAATTTAACCACTATACAAATTAAAACCTTAAATTAAATGAGTCAAAAATTTTAAGTTAATTTAAATACTCCAATATAAATGACATTAGCAATTAATAAAAAACTCAACTATCTAAAAAAATAGTTAACTTTTTTATTTAAGAAAACTTATAAAAGAAGTGAAGAAATAAAATAATCAATTAGTTACAATATTCTCAATCTCCTTGTATTTTTAAAAGTACAAAACCTAAAGCTAAACCAATAATAATAACAAATGAACTAATTAAAGCAGTTGACAATATTTCTGATAACATATAAATAATCCTTATTTAAATTAAAAACCATTTCTTCCCCAGACAACTAATGCTATTGAAAAAGTAAAAATAGCTAACAAAGATCCCCAACCAAGACTAATAATATCCATCCAAGTTTCCTCCATAAACAAATAATAATTAAATTTATTATAGTAATATAATAAATTGAACAAAAATTATGTATAATTTAAAATCTAATAAGTAATTAAAAAAAATAATATAATAAAAAACTAAAGAAATGTAAATTTTTTAAAATTATAAATAGTAAAATCTACACTTAAAGTTAGTATACAAATAATTAACTACACTCAAATACAATAGTAATTTACAATTAAATATGCAAACTACTGCAAAAAAAACAGAATATAATGATCAGGACACTTTATTGACACCAAGATTTTATACTACTGATTTCAATGAAATGTCAAATTTAGATATATCTCTAAATACAGAAGAATTTGAGGCATTACTAAAAGAATTTAGGGCAGATTATAACAAAAAACATTTTATACGAGATGAAGAGTTTAATAATTCATGGAGTAGCTTAGCCAATGATAAAAAAGCATTATTTATAGAATTCCTTGAAAGATCTTGTACTGCAGAATTTTCTGGTTTTTTATTATATAAAGAACTATCAAGAAGACTAGAAAAAAGCAATCCAATACTTGCCGAATGTTTCTTATTAATGTCAAGAGATGAAGCAAGACACGCAGGCTTTTTAAATAAAGCGATAGGAGACTTTAACTTATCACTTGATTTAGGATTCCTAACAAAAAGTAGAAAATATACTTTTTTTGCGCCTAAATTCATTTTTTATGCGACATATTTATCAGAAAAGATTGGTTACTGGAGATATATCACAATATACAGACATTTAGAAAAACACCCAGAACACCGAGTATACCCAATATTCAAGTTCTTCGAAAATTGGTGCCAAGATGAAAATAGACATGGCGATTTCTTTGCTGCTTTACTAAAATCACAACCACAATTTTTAAACAATACAAAGGCCAAATTATGGTGTAGATTTTTTCTAATTAGTGTTTTTGCGACTATGTATCTCAATGATTTTCAAAGATCAAACTTTTATGAATCAATTGGACTAGATGCAAGACAATATGACATGCAAGTTATTAGAAAAACTAATGAAAGTGCTTCTAGAATTTTTCCAATTGCACTTAATATAGACAAACCAGAATTTTTTCAGTACTTAGATATATGTGCATCACAAAATAAAATGTTAATAGAAATGGAAAAACAAAATATAAACACTATTCTAAAATCCTTGAAAAAAGTAAAAATATCAAGCATTTTAGCAATAAATTTAATTAAACTATTCTTAATCAAACCAATAGAATCATCCTCTGTAAGTTCAACAATTAAATAATTACTAAAGTAATACTAGTATACTAAAACAGTAAAATATTAAGCTTTATTTCTTTTCATGATTTTATATAACAAAAGACTTAATATATTGACCAACAACATCAAAAGAATAATGGAAAGACAAACATGAGCAATACAATAGATTTTAAAATGCCATCACCAACTTTTGGTGGCAGTACAGGTGGATGGTTAAGATCAGCTGAAGTAGAAGAAAAATATGCTATTACGTGGAACAGTAAGTCAAAAAGTATATTTGAGATGCCGACAGGAGGTTCAGCAGTTATGGCAGAAGGAGATAATTTACTATACCTAGCTAAAAAAGAGCAGTGCCTTGCATTAGGTTCACAACTAAAAAATAAGTTTAAAACTACTAACTTTAAAATTTACAGAATTTTTCCGAACGGAGAGGTACAATATTTACACCCTAAAGATGGAGTATTCCCAGAAAAATCTAACGAGGGAAGAATTGGTATAGGGAACATAGCTCATAGTATAGGAAAAAATGATAACCCTGTAAACAAAAAATTTACAGGTCAAGCTACATACGAATAAACAATTTAAGACTATAGACTAAAAATTTGTAGTAATAGTCTTTTTTTGTTATATTAATTTTAGTAATTTAACCAAAGGAGAGGTGGTAGAGTTGGTTTATTGCGTCTGATTTGAAATCAGATGAACTGAAAAGTTCCGTGGGTTCGAATCCCACCCTCTCCGTTAATATTAAATATGTTATAAATTTTAGGTAACATTCACAGCTTGTTCAATAAACTTTACAGCTTGATTTAAAGTCGCTATTTTTTCAGCATCTTCATCTGGTATTTCTATATCAAACTCTTCCTCAATAGCCATTACTAATTCAACTGTATCCAGAGAATCAGCACCTAAGTCATTAGCAAAATTAGCTTCTAAAGTAACTAATTGTTTATCAACACCTAATTGAAGAGAAACAATATTTCTCACCTTTTCAAAAATATTTAAGTCAGTTTCTTGAGATGACATAAAAAATCCTTAAATGCAAATTATAAATAATGTAAATGAATAATAAAAACCTGTATCTATACAACAAAAATATAAGAATCAGTGGATAAAACAAAGATTAACTCAAGAAGGATAAATAATTAAAATTGAATTAATACCAGTACGATTAATCGAATACTTCAAACTATACATATTAATTAACTTACGCTGTAAATTTCTTGATGAGATGTCTTGAGCTAAAAGCTGAACAGATTGTTTATAAATCAAAACTATTTTCTCTATAGCGTATCTCACTTCACACAAAACCAACAATTCTTGAGCATTTTTATCCACGCACAATTGTCTCCAATCAGAATAAGATAATACAGGATAATGCACTATTTGTTTCAAAGCTCTAATAATATTATTAGTATTATTCTTATGAATCGTATAGATTACTATGTGCTTAGATTTAGCAATTTCACGAATTTTACTGTTCTGCTTAATATACGCTCTAAGACCGAGAATATGATCAGCTCTTAAAATATCTCTAGTCAAAGTTATAGATAACTTTAAAGCATTGATAGCAGTTTCAACCTGTTGAACATTAATACCATGAACATAAAGCCTAATTGTAGAAAAACTTTTATTACGATATTCTGGTTTTAAATTTCTAGAAAAATTATAAGAGCTACGATTAACATTATTGCTAATAATAACCTTAGAATTAGAATTCTTTAAAACACCAGTAAAATTTTGATTTTGAAGACTATATAAATTAGACATGTCTACTAATTTTGATTGAGCTTGAAAATTTAAAGAGGAATTAAGATGATTGTTATAAAAAAATCCCGTAGAATTAGAATTTTCATAATCAATTGAAACAGAGCCGTCATTATGAAGTTTACGACGTTCAAGAGATAATACAGATCCCTGAAGTATTAGATCAACAAATCTATCTACTTTTTCATGAACAATCCAAACATTGCGTTGATGAATTTCGACAACAACTTGAAAAGCTGGTGCAGTTTTTCTTTCCAAAATACTTTTTTGAGAACCCCTTCTCTTAGCTTCATCATCACCTAAGGTAACATACTGTATACCACCTATAAGATCTGACAAGGTAGGATTCTTGATAATACTTTCTAAGTAATTACCATGGGCAGTACCAACTAACTGTACTCCTCTTTCTGCTATGGTTCTAGCAGCTAAAACTTCTAATTCAGTACCTATTTCATCAATAATAATAACTTCAGGCATGTGATTTTCAACAGCTTCAATCATAACTTGATGTTGAAGTTCAGGTTTAGTAACCTGCATTCTACGCGCCCTTCCTATGGCGGGATGAGGAATGTCTCCATCACCTGCGATCTCATTAGAAGTATCTATAATTACAACTCTCTTCTCCATCTCATCGGCTAAAACTCTCGTAATCTCTCTTATAGCTGTTGTTTTACCAACTCCTGGTTTCCCAAGCAAAAGGATAGATTGACCATTATAAAGTAAATCTCTTATCATACTAGCCGTACCAAAAATAGCGCGACCTACTCTACAAGTTAAACCAATAATATTACCTTTTCTATTTTTAATTGAACTAATTCTATGAAGCGTAGATTCAATACCAGACCTATTATCCCCACTAAAATTAGGTATCTTCTTTATACAATAATCTAAATCATGCCAAGATATATGTATCGCTGAAAGATACTCTGGACCATCTGGAAATCTAGCCTCAGGTCTTCTACCTAGATCCATCACAATCTCTATTAAAAACTTTTTATTTGGATGATTATATAAAGTTTTTTTTACAAAATCAGGAAGTATATCTAAAAGTTTATCCAAATCATCTGCTATTAACATTAAATAAAATGAAAAATAATTGTAGAATACAAAATAGTAAACATATTGTAGCTATAATTATATCTTAAAAAGATAACAAGAAGATATTAATTAAAGTAATGAAAAAGCAAATAATCAAGATACAGAAAATACCACATAATATAAAAAAGAAAATTATTTGGTATTTATACAAGCCAGTATTTTTAGCGGGCTACAAAGAAATTTCAACTAAATACAAAACACCAATTATTGAACTACCTGACAAGAAACGAATATGGGTGTTAAAATATGAAATAAAATATAAAAAAAGATAAATATTTATAATAATTATAACTATAACACATATTATGACAAGTTTAAATAACATAAAAACTCTTATAAATTCCATCAAAAATAACAACGTTGAAAAAATAAAGGTTCAACAGGAAAATACAAAAATATTTATCAATAAAACAAAAAAGCACTTTATTAATATTTACAACTATTCAAATAAAAATGAAGAAGTAAAAATAATAAATATTAAAGAACAAAAAATAGACCCAAACACAAAACACATTACAAAAGGTACTACTCAAAATAAACCAGTTCAAACTAAGTCAGTTGATCAATCAGTAACATATTCTACAATTATTTCTCCAATGGTTGGTACCTTTTATAGATCTCCAGGACCAAATGAATCACCATTCGTGGAAATCAACAGTATGGTGAAGACTAAACAAACAGTTTGCATTATAGAAGCTATGAAACTTATGAACGAAATAGAAGCTGAAGTACAAGGAGAAATAGTAGAAATCTTAGTTCAAGATGGAGATATAGTAGACTGTGGACAAGCACTCATGAAAGTTAAAATGATATAATAAAAAACACATTTTAAATATTGTTAACAGATTATAACAAGTTATATAACTAACACTATAATAATGATATAACATAATAAAAACTCGCTACCTATTATAAATAGGATAACAAGACCAAAACTTAAGTGAGCAATAAAAAGATTTATCTTGGTAAATTTAAGTAGGTGAGTGTTTTATTAACTGTCTGATTTACAAAATAAAATACAGAGAGGAGAATCTCAATGACAACTAGCTCAAAAGAGCAAGAAACAAATAAAGTCAAAGTTAGCGTAGATAAAAATCCAGTAACAACCTCTTTTGAAAAGTGGGCTAAACCTGGACATTTTTCAAGAACATTAGCCAAAGGACCTAATACAACAACTTGGATATGGAATCTACATGCAGACGCACACGACTTCGATAGTCATACAAATTCACTAGAAGACATATCAAGAAAAATTTTTAGTGCACATTTTGGGCAACTAGCAATTATTTTCTTATGGCTAAGCGGAATGTATTTTCATGGAGCTAGATTTTCTAATTATGTTGCATGGTTAAATAATCCAACATTAATCAAACCAAGTGCACAAGTAGTATGGCCTATTGTTGGACAGGAAATTTTAAATGCAGATGTGGGTGGTGGATTTCAAGGTGTGCAAATAACATCGGGTTTTTTCCAACTTTGGAGATCTTCAGGAATCACAACAGAGTTTGAGCTGTATGCAACAGCAATTGGTGGTCTATTCATGTCTCTTTTAATGGTATTTGCAGGATGGTTTCACTACCATAAATCAGCACCAAAATTAGAATGGTTCCAAAACGTAGAATCTATGATGAATCACCACCTTGCAGGTCTATTAGGCTTAGGATGCCTGGGGTGGTCAGGACATCAAATACACATAGCACTACCAATCAATAAACTATTGGATTCAGGTGTGTCACCACAAGAAATACCACTACCACATGAATTTATTGTTAATAGAAGTTTAATGAGCGAATTATATCCTAGCTTCAGCAAAGGAATATTACCATTCTTCACATTAAACTGGAGTGAGTACTCAGACTTTTTAACATTCAAAGGTGGACTAAATCCAATCAACGGAGGCTTATGGTTAAGTGACATCGCTCACCACCATTTAGCATTATCCGTAATGTTTTTAGTAGCTGGTCATATGTATAGAACTAATTGGGGTATTGGTCATAGCATGAAAGAAATCTTAGAAGCCCATAAAGGACCATTTACTGGGGAAGGCCACAAAGGTTTATATGAAATTCTAACAACTTCATGGCATGCACAACTTGCAATTAATTTAGCAATGATGGGATCTCTAAGTATAATAGTAGCTCATCATATGTATGCTATGCCACCTTATCCTTACATAGCTACTGATTATGCAACTCAGCTATCTTTGTTTACTCATCATATATGGATAGGTGGCTTCTGCGTAGTAGGTGCAGGTGCACATGCTTCAATTTTTATGGTGAGAGATTACAATCCAGCACAAAATTATGACAATGTTTTAGACAGAGTAATAAGACACAGAGACGCGATTATTTCTCATTTAAACTGGTTATGTATCTTTCTTGGATTCCACTCATTTGGATTATATATACACAATGATACAATGAGAGCATTAGGAAGATCACAAGATATGTTTTCAGATACTGGTATACAACTGCAACCTATTTTCGCACAATGGATACAGAATATACATACACTAGCACCAAGTAATACTAGTCCCAACTCACTAGCAACAGCTAGTTATGCTTTTGGAGGTGACACTATTGCAGTAGCAAACAAAATTGCGATGATGCCAATTAAACTTGGTACAGCAGACTTCATGGTACATCATATACATGCATTTACTATACATGTCACTGTATTAATACTTGTTAAAGGATTCCTATTTGCTAGAAATTCACGCTTAATTCCAGATAAATCAAACTTAGGTTTCCGCTTTCCTTGTGATGGACCGGGAAGAGGAGGTACATGTCAAGTATCAGCATGGGATCACGTTTTCTTAGGGCTGTTTTGGATGTATAATTCACTATCTATAGTCATTTTTCACTTTAGCTGGAAAATGCAATCAGATGTTTGGGGAAGCATTAAAGGCACAGAAATTTCACATATTGCAGGAGGTAACTTTGCACAAAGTGCAATTACAATTAATGGATGGTTAAGGGATTTCCTATGGGCGCAAGCATCACAAGTAATCCAATCTTATGGTTCAGCATTATCCGCTTATGGCCTAATATTTCTAGGGGCTCACTTTGTTTGGGCATTCAGTTTAATGTTTTTATTCAGCGGAAGAGGATACTGGCAAGAACTAATTGAATCAATTGTTTGGGCACATAATAAAGTAAAAGTCGCACCTTCTATACAACCAAGAGCATTAAGCATAACACAAGGAAGAGCAGTAGGTTTAGCTCATTACTTATTAGGAGGGATAGGAACAACTTGGGCATTTTTCTTAGCAAGAATAATATCACTAGGATAAGGATAAAACAAACATGGCAACAAAATTTCCAAAATTCAACCAAGGGTTAGCGCAAGACCCTACGACGAGAAGAATATGGTACGGGTTAGCAACAGCACATGACTTTGAAAGTCACGATGGAATGACAGAAGAAAACCTATATCAGAAAATATTTGCATCTCACTTTGGACATATAGCAATTATTTTTCTGTGGACTTCTGGTAATCTCTTTCATGTAGCATGGCAAGGTAACTTTGAACAATGGGTACTAAATCCAATAAAAACGAAACCTATAGCACATGCTATATGGGATCCACACTTTGGACAACCAGCAATTAAAGCATTTACAAAAAATGGTTCAAGTTATCCAGTCAATACAGCTTTTTCTGGCGTATATCATTGGTGGTATACAATTGGAATGAGAACAAATAGTGACCTATACAACGGAGCAATATTTTTATTAGTTCTATCAGCAGTAATGCTATTCGCTGGATGGCTACATTTACAACCAAAATTTAGACCAGGATTATCTTGGTTTAAAAATAATGAGTCTAGACTAAATCATCACTTATCAGGTTTATTTGGTTTCAGTTCACTCGCATGGACAGGACATTTAGTACATATAGCAATACCAGAATCACGTGGACAACACGTAAGATGGAATAACCTTATAGAAGTTTTACCGCACCCTTTAGGATTAACACCATTCTTTACAGGCAAATGGTTTGAATATGCATCTAATCCAGATAGTTTAAGTCATACATTTAGTACTAACGATGGAGCAGGAACAGCTATTCTCACTTTCTTAGGTGGTTTTCATCCACAAACTCAATCTTTATGGCTAACAGACATGGCACACCACCATCTAGCAATAGGCGTTATATTTATTATTGCAGGTCATATGTATAAGACAAATTGGGGTATCGGACATAATTTAAAGGATATTCTTGATGCACATAAACCTCCAAGTGGTAAATTAGGTGAAGGACATAAAGGCTTATTTAACACAATCAATAATTCACTACACATGCAATTAGGGTTAGCATTAGGTTCATTAGGAACTGTTACTTCACTTGTAGCACAACACATGTATGCTTTACCACCATATGCATTTATGTCAAAGAGCTTTACAACAGAAGCTGCGCTATATACTCATCACCAATATATAGCAGGATTCCTAATGGTAGGAGCATTTGCACACGGAGCAATATTTTTTATCAGAGATTATGACCCAGAAGAAAACAAAAATAATGTACTAAGTAGAATGTTAGAACATAAAGAAGCAATTATTTCACACTTAAGTTGGGTTTCTTTATTTTTAGGTTTTCACACACTAGGCCTATATATTCATAATGACACAATGATAGCATTTGGGACACCTGAAAAACAAATCCTAATTGAACCAGTATTCGCACAATGGATACAAGCTAGTTCAGGAAAGGCACTATATGGATTTAATGTACTTTTATCATCTTCCTCAAACATAGCTAGCAAAGCGGGAACTAATATATGGCTACCTGGATGGTTAGAAGCAATTAATGATAACAAAAATTCACTCTTCTTAACAATAGGACCAGGTGACTTTTTAGTGCATCACGCAATTGCATTAGGACTACATACAACAACACTGATATTAACTAAGGGTGCTTTAGATGCTAGAGGATCAAAACTAATGCCTGATAAAAAAGACTTTGGTTACAGCTTTCCATGTGATGGACCTGGTCGTGGTGGAACATGCGATATATCAGCATGGGACGCATTTTATTTATCAGTATTTTGGATGCTAAACACAATAGGATGGGTAACATTTTACTGGCACTGGAAACACGTAACTATATGGCAAGGTAACCCAAGTCAGTTTAATGAATCATCTACTTACTTAATGGGATGGCTAAGAGACTACTTGTGGTTAAACTCATCGCCATTAATCAATGGTTACAATCCATATGGCATGAACAATCTATCAGTATGGGCTTGGATGTTCCTCTTTGGACACCTAGTTTGGGCTACTGGATTTATGTTCCTAATTTCATGGCGTGGATATTGGCAAGAATTAATTGAAACACTTGCCTGGGCACATGAAAGAACACCATTAGCAAACTTAATTAAATGGAAAGATAAACCTGTAGCTCTATCGATTGTACAAGCAAGGTTAGTAGGCTTAGCTCACTTTTCAGTAGGTTACATATTAACATACGCAGCATTTGTTATAGCATCAACAAGCGGAAAATTTGGCTAAAACAATATAAATTAAAGTAAAAAAGATTGTATTGACTACAATCTTTTTTTATATAAGTTGAAATTAATAATAGGATAAACTAAAATAATTTTATCTTTTTAATTAATTCATCAATTAAAAATCATGGCCAAAAAAAGTATGATACAAAGGGAAGAAAAAAGAACAAAACTCATAGAAAAATATCAAGAAAAAAGAACAAAACTTAAAAGTTTAATAAAATCTATAGATAATTTTGAAAAACACATTGAGCTACAAGAAAATTTACAGAAATTACCAAGAAATAGTTTAAGATGTAGGCATAGAAATAGATGCTGGATGACTGGCAGAAGTAGAGGTTTCTACAGAGACTTTGGACTTTCTCGACATGTTTTTAGAGAAATGTCTCACGAATGTCTATTACCTGGAATACGTAAGTCAAGTTGGTAATATAAATTAAATAAACAACAAAAAAACTCTAAGTAAAACAATACTTAGAGAATCATATAATAAAACTAAGACAAAAAAGATCAAATTTAAATTTAATTAATCAAATCTTGCCTATAAACCAAACTGATTGCCCCTACGATACTGTAAGTAAGCAGCAACCAATAGACCAAATAGAGTAACAGGAATTAAGCCTAATACTATCCCTGATAAAAGAGGTTCAACCATATTAAAAATAACTAATATAAAAAATATAATAATAATCAACTAAGAATAAAAAAAAAGACACACTAGATCATCAAAAATCAACCAATTACCTAAAACCAACAGCAGCTTGCCAAACAAATGCAAGTAATAAGAAAAAAATTGGAATTATAGGTAATATGTCTACCAATGGACGAAATATTACATATGCTTCCGGTAATTTGCTAATAACTATAAATGTAAGCATAATACCTCTTATATTAAAATTAGGGTTAAATAATTAACAGTTAGTAAAAAATATATGGGACACATACTATTTACTCCATATTAATCTACAATAAATATAATGATTTGTAGTATTTATTATAACAATACGCAATATATATACATAATTATACAAATAAGCAACAAATTTATAGCTAATTTAGTATATAATACTTTATATGAATTACTATACTATATTATTATAGTATAAAACATAAGATCATTAAAGGAAATTAGTTATGACAATTGTTGTACAACTACTAGTACTAGCTTTCGTTGTATTATCAACTATTTTAGTTGTAGGAATACCTGTAACTTTAGCATCACCAGGACAATGGGAAAAATCAAAAAACTTGATATATACTAGTATGGGAGTATGGGTAGGGTTAGTTTTAGTAACAGGTATTCTTAACTCCTTTGTTGCTTAAATCAAAGTAGAATAGTCACAACCTATTCTACACAAAGATTATAAAAACTTGACAATTATTTAAACATTTGATATTTATTGTGTTAACTAAAATTGTCAAAGCGGGTATAGCTCAGTGGTAGAGCGCAACCTTGCCAAGGTTGATGCCGCGCGTTCAAATCGCGTTACCCGCTTAAAAAACAATAAAGCTAAGCTTCTTTGGAATTAGTATCAATGACTGTATCATCAACAGATTTTGAATCTTGAGATTGATTAGAGTCATAAGTACTTTTACCGATTTCCATCATTAGCTGCTGTAACTCAGACTTAGTAGATTTAATTTTGTCGTAGTTATCCGTTGATATAAATTGTTTTAGTTCGGCTATCTTGTCTTGAACTTGTTTCTTGCTTGCTTCATCAACTTTATCTCCTAATTCATTAATCTGATTTTGAGATTGATAACACAACGAGTCAGCACTATTCTTTAAATCAATCTGCTCACGCTTTTGCTTATCTAAAATAGAATTATCTTCAGCTTCTTTAACTAATTGCTCTACCTCTTCTTTAGGTAAAGTAGAGGCACCAGTAATAGTAATAGACTGTTCCTTACCAGTACCTTTATCTTTAGCCATAACAGACAAGATGCCATTCGCATCAATATCAAACGTAACTTCTATTTGAGGTACACCTCTAGGTGCAGGCATGATACCATCCAATCGAAATGTACCTAAACTTTTATTATCTTTTGTAAATTCTCTTTCTCCCTGCAAAACATGAATTTCAACATTAGGCTGATTATCAATTGCTGTTGAAAAAACTTCAGATTTTTTAGTAGGAACAGTTGTATTACGAGAGATAATTTTTGTCATTATCCCACCAAGAGTCTCAACGCCAAGAGATAATGGTGTAACATCTAATAATAATATATCTTTAACTTCACCGGCTAAAACACCTGCCTGAACAGCAGCACCTATAGCAACTACTTCATCTGGATTAACACTTTGATTTGGATCTTTACCAATGTAATCTTTAACTAGAGCTTGAATAGAAGGTATTCTAGTAGAACCACCAACTAAAACCACTTCATCAATGCTAGAAGTAGTTAACTGAGCATCTTTTAAAGCATTACTAACAGGAATCTTACAACGAGAAATTAAATCAGAACATAAATCTTCAAACTTAGCACGAGTAATATTTTTTTCTAAATGTTTTGGACCAGTATCTGTAGAAGTAATAAAAGGTAAATTAATATCAGTTTGTAAAAGACTCGACAACTCCATCTTAGCTTTCTCAGCAGCCTCAGTTAGTCTTTGTAAAGCTTGTCGATCCTTACTTAAATCTATACCTTCGTCATTACGAAATTCATCGACCAACCACTCAACTACTTTACGATCAAAATCATCTCCACCCAAATTAGTATCACCAGAAGTTGACAAAACCTCAAATACACCATCTCCTACTTCTAAAACAGAAACATCAAATGTCCCCCCACCCAAGTCAAATACTAAAATAGTTTCATTGTTTTTTTTATCTAAGCCATAAGACAAAGAAGCAGCTGTTGGCTCATTAATAATTCTTAAAACATCTAAACCAGCTATTTGACCCGCATCTTTTGTCGCTTGCCTTTGTGAATCATTGAAGTAAGCAGGTACAGTAATCACAGCTTGAGTAACTTGTTGCCCTAAGTAAGTACTCGCATCTTCTACTAACTTTCTTAGAACTTGAGCTGAAATTTCTTCAGGCGCAAAACTTTTATCCAAAGCTGGACAGTCTAACTTAATATTACTATTTTCTTTATTAACAAGGTAAGATAATTGACTGATTTCATTAGCAACTTCATCATACTGACGTCCAATAAATCTTTTAACAGAGTAAAATGTATTTTCTGGATTCATTACAGCCTGTCTTTTAGCAATGTTACCAATTAACTTATCTTGCTTCTTAGTATAAGCGACAACAGAAGGAGTCGTTCTTAAGCCTTCTTTATTAGATATAACAGTAGGTTTACCACCTTCCATTACAGCAACAACTGAATTTGTTGTACCTAAATCAATTCCTACTACTTTAGTCATTGAAAAACTCCATTATAATTATATAAAACTTTGCTCTTAGTTAACTTAACATATAAAAATAAAATATAGGTAGTAATTACCGAATAAAATATAGAGTATAGAAAATTAACACCACAAGGTTGAAAATTAAATCAAATTACAAGATAATATATAAAGAACTTATAGATTTTAGGGATTAAATAAACAGTAATGTCGATAGGAATGATTGGTAAAAAAGTAGGTATGACACAAATATTTAATAATGAAGGATTATCAATACCAGTTACAGTATTACAAATTGGTCATTGCACAGTTACCCAAATAATACAAAAACCTGAGACTACACACACGAAAATTCAAATAGGATACGAGTATGTTAAGCCTAATAAGATAACAAAAGCAGAAAGGGGACATTTTAAGTCAAAAAACTTACCATGTTTCAAACATCTAAAAGAATACAAGACAAATGATAAAGATAATATACATATAGGTAAAAATTTAAACGTAGGTGAGCTAAAAGTTGGAAATTACATAAAAGTTTCAGGCAATAGTATAGGAAAAGGATTTAGTGGATACCAAAAAAGACACCATTTTAGTAGAGGACCAATGTCACATGGATCTAAAAACCATAGGCAACCGGGATCTATAGGCGCAGGTACAACACCTGGTAGAGTATTTCCTGGTAAAAGAATGGCTGGACAAATGGGAAATAAAAGAATCAGTATAAAAAATTTAGAAATCATAGAGATTAATCAAGATAACAATACTTTAGCTGTAAAAGGATCGGTACCAGGAAAAAGCGGAAACCTTATTCAAATATATAAAAATTAATATATGACTACCATAAAAACCATAACATACAAAGTTGAAAATGAAGGCAACGAAATAAATTCGGAAACAATCAGATTGAAAATTAACGAAGATAAAAAAAAACAAATGTATTGTATACACAGATCACTAAAAAATCAGCTTACGAATAGTAGGATAAGAAATGCAAATACAAAAACAAGAAGTGAAGTAAGAGGTGGAGGAAAAAAACCATGGAAGCAAAAGGGAACAGGTAGAGCAAGAGTAGGCTCTACAAGATCTCCTCTATGGAAAGGAGGAGGGGTAATCTTTGGACCTAAAAAAGCTATATATAAATCTAAAATTAATAAAAAAGAAAAAGATTTAGCAGTTAGTACGTTAATATACAATAAATTATCTAAAACTAAAATAATAGATAGTTTACTTATTGCAACAGAAAAACCAAAAACTAAGATTGCTTTAGAAATATTAAACCATATAAACATCGACATAAACAAATACAAAAATATCCTAATTATTGTAGAGAAAAAGACAAAACTAATATATCTGTCATTCAGAAACATATCCAATATTGAATTAATAGAAGCAAAAAATTTAAATATATTATCTCTACTAAAAGCAGAAATCATAATAATAACAAGCAAATCTTTAAATATAATTAACACAAAATAGATTTAAATGAATCCCCAAAAAACAATAGGCTGTCTTATAGATATAGTCAAGTATCCAATAATCACAGATAAAACAACAAAAGATATAGAAAACAACGTATATTGTTTTCAGGTAGACAAAAACAGCAATAAAAGTGAGATAAAAAAAGCAATTGAAAATATATTCGAAGTAAAAATAGAAAAAATTAACACGTCCATGTCACCACCTAAAACTAAAAGAGTAGGTAGATTTAAGGGCAAGGTTAAAAGGTATAAAAAAGCTATAGTAAAACTTGAAAATTCATATACAATTAATTTATTTGAAAACAGCTAATTGAAACAATATAATACACAAAATACATATGGGAATTCGTCTATATAAAGCATATACACCAGGAACCCGCAATAGGACTGTCTCAACATTTGATGAAATAACAAAAAAAAATCCTGAAAAAAAGTTAACAAAGAGAATAAAATCAACGCAAGGACGCAACAATAGGGGAGTAATCACTTCTAGACATAGAGGCGGTGGACACAAAAAAAAATATAGATTTATTGATTTTAAAAGAGATAAATTTAATGTATTGGGACAAGTAACAAGCATAGAGTATGATCCCAATAGAAATTCAAGAATTGCATTAATCAACTACAAAGATGGAGAAAAAAGATATATTTTACATCCAAGATCACTGACTCTAGGACAAACTATTATTTCAGGTGAAGATATACCAATAGAAATAGGAAACTCTTTACCACTTGATAAAATACCATTAGGTACTGCTGTACACAACATAGAACTTAAACCGAACAAAGGCGGACAAATAGTAAGAGCAGCTGGAACATATGCACAAATCGTTGCAAAGGAAGGTAACTTGGTAACACTTAAATTACCGTCTAGCGAAGTGAGAACAATCAATAAAAAATGTTACGCAACAGTTGGACAAATAGGTAACATAGATGCTGGCAATATAACAATAGGTAAAGCAGGTAGAAAGAGGTGGCTAGGTAGAAGACCAAGAGTACGTGGTGTAGTAATGAATCCAATCGATCATCCACATGGAGGAGGTGAAGGTAGATCACCTATAGGCAGACCAAAACCAGTAACACCATGGGGTCAACCGGCGTTAGGACAAAAAACTAGAAGACGAAAAAAATATAGCAATAAATATATACTACGTCGACGTAAGTAAGCACAAAAAATAATTTCATACAAATTACTAATTATGTCTAGATCATTATTCAAAGGACCATATATTGATTACAAGTTATTAAACAAAATCAATAATCTCAATAAACAAAACAAAAAAGAAACCATAAAAACATGGTCACGATCATCTACAATCATACCAAATATGATTGGTCATACTATAGCAGTATATAATGGCAAGCAGCATTTCCCAGTATTTATATCAGAGCAAATGATAGGACATAAATTAGGAGAATTTGTACCAACAAGAACATTTAGAAGCCACATTAAAAGCGACAGAAAAACAAGAAAATAACATATGGCAAACTATACAAACGAATCTCATGCAACAGCTAGGTATATTAGAACATCTACAACTAAATCAAGAAGAGTACTTAAACAAATACAGGGAAAAAGCTATCATGAAGCTCGGTTAATATTAGAATTCATGCCCTATAAAGCATCTAAAATTATTATTAAAATATTAGAATCAGCACTCAGCAATCTTAAACAAAAAAAATCTGATACCATAAACAAGAAAGAAATTATCATCACTAATGCATTTGCAAATAAGGGACCAACATTAAAAAGATTTCAACCTAGGGCACAAGGAAGAGCATTTCCAATACAGAAACAAACATGTCATATAACAATTAAAGTAAAAGATTAACTAACCAAATATGGGACAAAAAATACATCCATCCGGTTTTAGAATAGGAATTACAGAATCACATAAATCTTCGTGGTTCTCGAGCATGAAAAAATACCCTCAAAATCTAGAAGAAGATTATAAGATTCGATCACATATAGAAACAAACCTAAGCAAAGCTAGTATATCGGTAGTTAAAATTGATAGAAAACTTGATCAAATAGAAATAAATATACATACAGCGAGACCAGGTATGATTTTAGGTAAAATGGGTAATGGCATTGATATTCTTAGAGAACAAATTCATAAAAAGTTAAATACTACTAACAAAATACGAATAAACATAGTTGAAATAAAAGAACCAGATAGAGAAGCAGCACTACTGGGACAATGGATAGCCCAACAACTGGAAAAAAGAATAGCATTTAGAAGGGTAATAAGACAAGGCATACAAAGAGCAAATAAAGCTAATATCAAAGGTATTAAAATACAAATTTCAGGTAGATTAAATGGAGCAGAAATAGCTAGAAAAGAATGGGTACGTGAAGGAAGGGTACCCCTACAGACGCTGAGAGCAAACATTGACTATACTTATACACGGGCACAAACTATATATGGTATATTAGGAATTAAAATCTGGTTATTTAGAGGCGAACAAATGCAATTATAGTTCTTTACAATATTGCCTAATCAAAAATTAAAATTACATTCAATACATAAATATAAAGTAAGTGAAATTTATATGTTAAGTCCCAAAAGAACAAAATTCAGGAAGCAGCATCGTGGACGCATGAAGGGATATGCAAGCAAAGGAAATACAATTATATTTGGAGAGTATGGCCTACAAGCAACTGAACCAACATGGTTAAGCTCAAGACAAATAGAGGCAACTAGAAGAACTATAACAAGATACGTCAAAAGAGGCGGAAAACTATGGATCAGAGTATTTCCGGACAAGCCAATTACAGCCAGACCTGCTGAAACTAGAATGGGATCAGGTAAAGGAGCACCTGAATATTGGGTTGCCGTTGTTAAACCTGGCCATGTAATATTTGAAATTTCAGGTGTGCCTAAAAATACAGCTGAACAAGCAATGAAACTAGCATCTTACAAATTGCCGATAAAAACAAAATTCATTATTAAAGCAAATACAAAATAAAGAAATTTATTGTAATACATACATATGAAAAAACGTAAAAAATCAAATAAGATATTACATACAAAAACCAAAGAAGAGATAATTATAAATCTAAAAAAAGAATTAGTTTTAATGAATATTAAGCGTAAAACAAAACAAGACATTAAACCGCATGTAATTAAGCAAATTAAAAATAAAATATCTAGAATCCTTACTTTAGGTGAAACAATAATATAAAAAATAAATACAATATGCCTAAAAAAGAAACAATTGGAGTTGTAGTAAGCAATAAAATGGATAAAACTGCAATAGTAATTGAGACAAAGCCAACTGCACACAAAAAATATGGAAAAATTGTGTCAAAAACAAATAGATACTATGTAGATGATCAAAATAATGAATGCAAAGTAGGCGACAAAGTACAAATAGAAGAAACGAGACCTTTAAGTAAAAATAAACGCTGGAAAATAATACAATTAATGGAACAATGATACAAACACAAAGTTATTTAAACATCGCCGATAATAGTGGTGCACGTAAAATTATGTGCATACAAATTTTAGGAACTAATAATCCTAACTATGCAAAAATAGGAGATATTATTGTAGGCGTTGTAAAAGACGCATCTCCTAATATGCCAGTCAAAAGATCTGACATTGTCAGGGCTGTTATTGTTAGAACACGAAAGGCACTTCGACGCACAGATGGTATGAGTATTCGTTTCGATGATAATGCAGCTGTAATTATCAATAAAGATAATAATCCCAGAGGCACAAGAGTTTTTGGGCCGATAGCAAAAGAACTAAGAGACAGAAATTTCACAAAGATTATATCATTAGCGCCAGAGGTTGTATAACAAATGAAAAAACATAAAATCAAGGCCAAACAAGGCAATACAGTAAAAATTATATCAGGAAAATACAAAGGTCAAACAGGAATAATTAAAGAAGTACTAAACGAAAAGAACAAAGTAATTATACAAAATATAAATATTCAAACAAAACATGTAAAAGTAAAACAATCTGAAGAGAAAGGAAGCATTAAACAAATAGAAGGACCAATACACTATTCAAATATTAAAATAGTATGAAGTAAAAAGGAAACCAATTAAACAAAAGTATGCAAAATTCATTAAAACAAATATACGAAGAAAGAATTTGCCCTGAATTAGTGAAAGAGTTTCAGTATAAAAACATACATGAAGTACCGAAAATTGTGAAAATTACTATCAATAGAGGAATAGGAGAAGCTGCTCAAAACGTAAAAGTAATAGATAAGAGTATTCAAGAGTTTACTTACATAACAGGCCAGAAGCCAGTTATTACAAAAACAAAAAAATCTATAGCTGGCTTTAAAATAAGAGACAATATGCCTATAGGATTAAAAGTAACACTAAGAAAAGAAAAAATGTACGATTTCTTAAATAAATTAATAAATCTATCTTTACCGAGAATCAGAGATTTTAGAGGAATAAGTACTAGACAATTTGATGGACGAGGAAATTACAATCTAGGTCTTAAAGAACAAATAATATTCGCTGAAATCAATTACGAACAAATTGATCATATCAGAGGCATGAATATTAATATAGTAACTACAGCAAAAAACGATAAAGAAAGCCTAGCTTTACTAAAAAAGTTCGGTATGCCTTTTAAATAAAAAACATAATTTAACCCCCAAAAGTATATTTAATTATGATAAATGATATGATATCAGATACCTTAACAAGAATAAGAAATGCAAATCTAGCAAAACATCAAATAGTACAAATACCAGCAACAAAGATGACAAGAAACATTGTTAAAGTGTTAAAAGAAGAAGGATTTATATATCAATTTGAGGAAGTCATCGAAAACTTAAGAAACTATATAGTAATATCGTTAAAATACAAAGGAAAAAATAAACAACCTATTATTACGGAATTAAAACGGATAAGTAAACCTGGCTTAAGGGTATATGCTAATCATAAAGAATTACCTAAAGTACTCGGAGGAATAGGTATAGCCATAATTTCTACATCTCAAGGACTAATGACCGATAAACATGCAAGGAAGTACGGTTTAGGTGGAGAAGTAATTTGTTACATATGGTAAATTTAGAATAAATTAAACAACACATATAAGAGTTTCTATATAACATGTCAAGAATAGGAAAAAAAGAAATTATCATACCAAATAGCACAGAAGTAGAAATTAATCAGTTGAATATACGAGTAAAAGGATCTAAAGGTGAACTATGCTATGAACTACCCAAATCAATATCAATAAAACAACAAAAAAATTACCTTCAACTCACAAAGAATGATGATACCAAGAAAACAAGAGAATTATATGGTTTATCACGAAGCATTATTAATAATATGGTTTTAGGAGTATCAGAAGGATTTGAAAAAAAACTAGTAATTCAGGGAGTAGGATACAGATCTCAAATTGAAAACAATAATTTGATACTTAACGTAGGATATAGTCATCCTGTATGTATAGAACCACCAAATGGAATTAATATTAAAGTGGAAAATAATACTAATATTTCTATATCAGGCATAAACAAAGAAAGAGTAGGACAAATTGCAGCAACAATTAGGAATGTCAGACCTCCTGAACCATACAAAGGTAAAGGAATTAAATATGAAAATGAAGTGATAAGAAGAAAAGTTGGCAAAGCAGGAAAATAAAAAATAAGAAATATCAAATGAACAAAAATACATTTAATGGACATAAAGTTTATATATTTAAGTCAAAAAAACATATATATGCACAAATTATAAATAATCAGACAAATCAAATATTAACCAGTAGCTCAACTTTATCAAGAGAAATATCAACCGATACAAAGTATACTAGAAACTGTAAAACAGCAGCTCTTGTTGGGAAGAATATAGCAATAAAACTAAAAAAACTAGGAATACAAAGAATAGTCTTTGATAGAGGCAGAAATATATACCACGGACAGATAAAAGCTTTAGCAGATGCAACAAGAAAAGAAGGAATTATTTTTTAAAACATAAAATTAATGAAAAGAAAAAATACACGAAATAAAGAAGAAACAAATTGGGAAGAAAAAGTAGTACAGGTTAAAAGAGTTACAAAAGTAGTCAAAGGCGGTAAAAAATTAAGTTTTAGAGCTGTATTAGTAATCGGTAACGAAAACGGCCAAATAGGCGTTGGTGTTGGTAAGGCAAGCGATGTTATTGGAGCAGTCAAAAAAGGTGTAACAGATGCTAAAAAAAATATAGTAGATATCCCTCTAACTAAATATTATTCTATACCACATCCAATATATGGAACATCAGGTGCTGCTAGAATTATATTAAGACCATCTGCAACAGGTTCAGGGGTAATTGCCGGAGGATCTACTAGAATAGTTTTAGAGCTAGCAGGTATAAAAAATATATTAGCCAAACAACTAGGATCTAAAAACACATTAAATAACGCAAGAGCAACACTAAATGCATTGAGCAATCTACGCACTTTTAACGAAACAGCTAAAGATAGGGATATTAACCTCGAAACACTATATCAGTAAAAAATGCCCATAAATATGGAATATAAAAATAAATTAACAAGCAAAGTAATAATTACAATCATTATTCTATTCATATCGAGAATTGGAATTTTCATACCTATACCAGGTATAGACCATCAAGGATTTAATACTAATTTAATAGATAATAAAATTATTAATTTTTTAAATATTTTCTCTGGTGGAGGTTTTTCTACTATAGGTGTATTTAGCTTAGGAATAATACCGTATATCAATTCATCAATTATCACCAAACTATTAGTCAAACTAATCCCACAACTAGAAGAAACACAAAAAAATGAAGGAGAAATAGGTAAACAAAAAATAATTCAAATAACAAGATATTTTACTGTAATATGGGCAATAATTCAAAGTTTATCGATCTCAATATGGATTAAACCATATACATTTAATTGGAGTAACTATTTTATAATTGATCTAATCACAATATTAACTACGGGATCAATAATAATGATGTGGTTTTCAGAATTAATAACAGAATATGGAATAGGTAATGGGGCATCATTAATCATATTTCAAAATATTATTTCAAATATACCCAAAAACTTAAGCAACTATAATACGATAAATACTTACAGTTTACTGACAATTATATCAGTAGGAACATTATGTATTCTGATTTTAATGATAAACATATTAATACAAGATAGCAAGAGAAAGGTTAATATTATTTCAACAAAACAATTAGGAGAAATAAATAACTTAGGAGAACAAAACTACATTCCACTCAAATTAAATCAAGGGGGAGTGATGCCAATAGTGTTTGCATCAGCAGCAATTGCATTACCACAATATGTAATGTACAATATGGGTCAAGAAGAATCGTGGATTAAAACAATTATAAAACTCATACTAACTAATAACGCCATATATCTTTTGATATATTCTGTGCTTATAGTTATATTTAGCTTCTTTTACTCGTCGATTATACTGAACCCTGAAGACATCTCAGAAAACTTACTAAAAATGGGTGCCAGCTTGCCAAACATTAGGCCAGGACAAGAAACAATTAAATATTTACAAAGAGTTATTAATAAATTGACATTCATAGGATCATTATTTTTATTTTTTATAGCACAATTACCATTTATAGTTTCAAAAACTACACAGCTCAATATATTCCAAGGTCTAGGCACAACTTCATTATTAATATTAGTAGGCGTAGCAATTGATACAGCAAAACAAATTCAAATATATATAATTTCTGAACAATATGATAATATGATGGAATAAATAAAAAATTTTTAATTAATGATTGAGAACTCAACATGAAAATAAGACCATCTGTAAAAAAAATGTGTGAAAAATGTAGGATAATAAGAAGACATAGAAAAGTCATGGTAATTTGCGAAAATCCTAAACATAAACAAAAACAAGGATAAACAAAAAAATGCTAAATAAATGGAGTACCTATGGCTAGAATAGAAGGTGTAGATCTACCAAAAAACAAAAGAATTGAAGTTGGCTTAACACATATCTACGGTATAGGTATATCGAGATCTAAAGAAATTTTAGAAAGTATTAATTTAAATAAAAACATTAAAGTTAAAGATCTAAATGACGAGCAAATTATTTCTATAAGAAGCATACTAAGCAATAATTACGAATTGGAGGGAAACTTAAAAAGACTAGAGGCAATAAACATAAAGAGGCTAATGGAAATAGGATCATACAAAGGTAGAAGACATAGACTAAGTTTACCACTTAGAGGGCAAAGAACTAGAACAAACGCAAGAACTAGAAGAGGCACAAAAAAAACAATAGCAGGTAAAAAGAAAGCTCCGAGAAAATAAAAAAATAAAATTTACTAGAGCAAAAATATAAAATGGCAAGACAAATAAAAAAAAGTCAAAACAAAAAAAGAAAAAACATAGTGAATGGAATTGCACATATTCAATCCACCTTTAACAACACAATTATTACAATCACAGATTTACAGGGAGAAACAATAACATGGTCTTCATCTGGAAGCAGTGGATTTAAAGGAGCAAAAAAAAGTACACCATTTGCAGCACAGACAGCAGCAGAAAAAGCAGCTAAATCTGCTGTAGAAGCTGGTATAAAACAAACAGAAGTCCTGGTCAACGGACCAGGTGCTGGTAGAGAAACGGCAATTCGAGCCATACAAGCAACTGGTATAGAAATAACACTGATTAAGGACATTACACCTGTACCACATAATGGATGCAGACCACCAAAAAAACGTAGAGTTTAGAAAACAAACCATAAATACGAATAAGCAAAGACAAAGATATGACTCATTTCCAAATAGAATGCATCGAGTCAACAACCAAAGGTGCAAGAGAGCAATACGGACACTTTGTTATAGAACCACTAAGGAAAGGACAAGGCATTACTGTAGGAAACTCACTTAGAAGAACAATATTATCAGACTTGGAAGGAACAGCAATAGTGGCAGTTAGAATAGCAGGTGTAAATCACGAATTTTCAACTATTACAGGGGTTCGTGAAGACGTATTAGAAATAATATTGAATTTAAAGGAAGTAATCTTAAAAAGTTACAGTAAAGAAGCACAAATAGGCAGAATTAAAGTACAAGGACCAGCAATTGTAACAACAGGATTATTCGATTTACCACCAGAAATTGAAATAATAGACCCTAAACAGTATATAGCCACAGTATGTAACAATACTATATTTGAAATGGAATTCAAAATTGAACAAGGACATGGATATCGTTTAGTGGAAAAAGGAGTAGACAATAAATCTATAGACTTTTTACAGATTGATGCAGTATTTATGCCAACTAAAAAAATTAACTATAGAATAGAAGAACAAAAGATAGACTTAACTGAAACCACAGAAAAATTATTTATAGAAATATGGACAGATGGAAGCATATCTCCACAAGAATCGATTAGTGAAGGAGCAAAAATATTAACCAATTTATTTTATCCACTTACTAACATCAACTTCAAAACACATAACAACGAGATTGAAAGTAAAGAAAACAAAATTAATCAAATCTTAATAGAAGAATTACAACTATCTGTACGTGCTTATAATTGCTTAAAAAGAGCACAAATACATTCGATTGCAGATCTACTAGACTATTCACACGAAGAATTACTAGAAATAAAAAACTTTGGACAAAAATCAGCTGACGAAGTAATTGAAGCACTAAAAAGTAAATTAGATATACATCTACCACAAGAAAAAATTTAAAATGAAGCAAAAGAAAAGAATAATAAATATAAATAAGACATTTACAAAAAAAATTCCCCTAAACTTAACATGGTATGTTGTAGATGCAAAAGAAAAAAATTTAGGCAGATTAAGTAGTAAAATTGCACATACACTAATGGGAAAAGATACCAATGAATATTCACCATCTCAAGAAAGTAACAAACAAATCATTATAATTAATTCAAAATATATAAATGTAACAGGAAAAAAGGATAAACAAAAAACCTATAAAAGACATTCAGGAAGACCCGGTGGACTAAAAACAGAAACTTTTAATAAACTAAAAAAGAGGATACCAAATAGAATTATAGAACATTCAATTAAGGGAATGCTACCTAAAAATAACTTAGGAAGAAAACTGTTCAAAAAACTAAAAATTTATTCAGAGAATCAACACCCACACACAGCACAACAACCAATAGAGTTAAATATCAAATAAAACTATATGTTAAATCCACAACAAAATAAAGTTATATATTCAGGAACAGGTAGAAGAAAAATGTCTATAGCACGTGTACAAATTATACCTGGATCAGGCAAACTCATCATTAATGGACTACCAGGAGAATCATATTTACAATTCAGTCCAAATTACTTAAGAATATCATGCACACCATTAAATATATTAGGACTAAACAAAGAATATGACATATATGTTAAGGCGGAAGGGGGAGGACTTACTGGTCAAGCAGATGCAATTAGACTAGGTCTAGCAAGAGCATTATGCAGTATTAACCCAGAAAACCGCTTAATGCTTAAATCTGAAGGACTTCTTAGTAGAGATGCAAGAATAAAAGAAAGAAAAAAATACGGATTACGTAAGGCAAGAAAAGCTCCACAATATTCTAAAAGATAATTATAGTGTTAATATAATAATAGATAAATAAAATAACTAATGGCAAGAAAAAATATTCACCCACAATGGTATAAAGAATCTAAAGTTTACTGTGATGGTAAACACATAATGACAGTAGGATCAACAAGAGAAGTACTAAATGTAGATATATGGTCAGGCAATCACCCTTTTTTTACTGGCTCACAAAGAATTATAGATACTGAAGGAAGGGTTGAAAAATTCATGAAAAAATATAAGATTAAATAAGAATGTTTCATAACAAGTTTGACACTAAACTATACAATATTTATAATATAGAAGATATTCAAAGTTAAATAGAAAATGCCAACAATTCAACAACTAGTAAGATCAGAGAGAAAAAAAGACAAGAAAAAAACTAAATCTCCAGCACTAAAATCTTGCCCACAGAGACGAGGAGTATGCACTAGAGTATATACAACAACACCAAAAAAACCTAATTCTGCATTACGTAAAGTAGCTAGAGTGAAACTAACTTCAGGCTTTGAAGTAACTGCATATATACCTGGTATTGGACATAATATTCAAGAACATTCAGTAGTACTAATAAGAGGAGGACGTGTAAAAGACTTACCTGGAGTTAGATATCACGTAGTAAGAGGAACACTTGATTCAGCAGGAGTAAAAGATAGGACAAATAGCAGATCGAAATATGGAACTAAAAAACAGAAAAATTAAGTAAATTAAGCATATGTCAAGAAGAAATATAGCAAAAAAAAGAGAGATCCATCCAGATGCAATATATAACAGCAGATTAATTAATATGTTAACAGTAAGGATATTAAAAAATGGGAAAAAAGGACTAGCGCAAAAAATCATATATAAATCACTAGATTTCATATATAATAAAACAGAAGAAGATCCACTAAAAATACTCGAAAAGGCCGTACGCAATACAACACCATTGGTTGAAGTAAAAGCTAGAAGAATCGGAGGATCTACTTACCAAGTACCTATGGAAGTAAGAGCATATAGAGGTACAAATTTAGCTCTAAAGTGGATTACAAAATTCGCTACAGATAGAACAGGACAAAGTATGTCAATCAAATTAGCTAATGAGATAATTGATGCTTCAAATGAGAGTGGAAATGCAATCAGAAAAAGGGAAGAAACACATAGAATGGCAGAAGCAAACAAGGCTTTTGCTCATTATCGCTACTAAAAAACAATAATAAAAGGAACAATACATATGGCACGTGAAAAATTTGAGAGAAAAAAACCACACGTTAATATTGGTACAATAGGACATGTAGATCACGGCAAAACAACACTTACAGCAGCAATATCAGCAACACTAGCAGCAGCCAACCAAGGACAGGCAAAAAAGTTTGATGAAATAGATGCAGCACCAGAAGAAAAAGCTAGGGGCATTACAATTAATACAGCACACATTGAATACGAAACAGAAAATAGACATTATGCACACGTAGACTGTCCCGGACACGCAGACTATGTAAAAAACATGATAACTGGTGCAGCACAAATGGATGGAGCAATACTAGTAGTATCAGCTGTAGATGGAGCTATGCCACAAACAAGAGAACACATATTACTAGCAAAACAAGTTGGAGTACCAAATATCGTAGTATTTTTGAATAAGCAAGATCAAGCAGAAGATGATGAGCTAAGTGAATTAGTTGAATTAGAAGTGAGAGAACTCTTAGAGAAATACGATTTTCCAGGAGACGCAATACCTTGCGTATTAGGATCAGCATTACGTGCATTAGAAATAGTAACAGAAAATGGAAATACAAAGCGCGGGGAAAACGAATGGGTGGACAAAATTCACAGCTTAATGGATGCTGTCGACTCATATATACCAACACCACAAAGAGATACAGAAAAAACTTTTCTTATGGCAGTAGAAGATGTATTTTCAATCACTGGACGAGGAACTGTAGCAACAGGAAGAATTGAAAGAGGAATTATAAAAGTAGGAGATACAATTGAAATAGTAGGATTACAAGAAACGAAGACAACAACAATAACTGGACTAGAAATGTTCCAAAAAACGCTAGATGAAGGTATGGCAGGTGATAATATTGGTATACTCCTAAGAGGTGTACAAAAAGGAGATATACAGAGAGGCATGGTCCTTGCGCAGCCAGGAACAATCACACCACATACACAGTTTGAAGCTGAAGTATATATTCTTACAAAAGAAGAAGGGGGAAGACATACTCCATTTTTTACAGGATATAGACCACAATTTTATGTAAGAACAACAGATGTAACTGGAACAATAAATGAATTTACAGCAGATGACGGGTCTACAGCAGAAATGGTAATGCCTGGAGATAGAATTAAAATGAGTGCAGAATTAATACACCCAATCGCTATAGAACAAGGAATGAGGTTTGCGATTAGAGAAGGTGGTAGAACTGTTGGAGCAGGAGTAGTCTCAAAAATATTAAAATAATAGCGAATAATATAAAAATATGGAAAATGAAAAGACTAACAAAATTAGGATTAAGTTAAAAGCATATGATCCAAAACTATTAAAAATATCTTGTGAAAATATTTTCAATACAACAAATAGAACTGAAACAAAAACAATGGGTCCTATATCAATACCAACTAAACGTAAGATATACTGTGTATTAAGATCACCACACGTTGATAAAGATTCACGAGAACATTTTGAAATAAGAATACATACTAAAATAATAGATCTACACCAACCATCTACCCAAACAATTGATGCACTGATGAAACTAAACATCCCTGCGGGAGTAGATGTAGAAGTAAAATTATAGAAACCATATTAAATAAATGAGTTTGATAAAGTTCACTATTTAATTAACTAATTTAATAGTACAATAATTTTATCAAACTTACAAAATAATTAATATAAGCCCTCTTCCTGATGAGTCTTAATAGAACAATCACTTTTTGGATAAGCAACACATGTTAAAACAAAACCTTCACCCATTTGATCTGCATCTAAAAAAGACTGATCTGACTGATCCACTTCACCTTCAACTACAATTCCTGCACAAGTAGAACACGCACCAGCACGACATGAATAAGGAAGATCAAAACCTTCATCTTCCGCAGCATCTAAAATATAAGTACCCTCATCACATTTAAGACTTGTTGATTCATCATCTGTTATTAAAGTTACATTGTACTCTGCCATGAAATTATCTCCTTAATAAAAATTATAAAATACACCATAAACATTTATCTGAGCTATCAGTAAAATAATATACAACAAAAAAACGTATTCTAGCATATAAACTTAAAAAATATTTTAAGCTAACTATATTAAAGCATAAAACTCAAGATAAATAACAAAATAATAACTGAACCCGATCAGCATTCTACTAAATCACAAAATTATATAGATACTATAGGTTATAAAGCAAAAAAAGTTACGTAACGATATTAAGACAATAATGAATACATAAATCTAAATGCTTAATATACTACCCTGATTAACAACAAGAAAATGTAAAATACACTTCACAAACACATAAATTATGCAACAAACACCAAAACAAATAACAAATTTAAGACCTCAACAAAAAATATATACAAACAAAAATAAATCTATTAAGTACACAGAAATAAATGCTATAGTTAATAGACTTTACTTACAAACTTACAGGAGACCCTCAAGTATAATAATTCAACTAATACAACCGTTACTCTGGCTAATACTATTCGGAGCACTTTTCCAAAACGCACCAATAAATTTATTTGGCAATGAAAATATAAAATACAAAGAATTTTTAAACCCGGGAATTATTATCTTTACAACATTTAATAGTGCAATAAATTCTGGTTTACCAATTATATTTGATAGAGAGTATGGATTTCTCAATAGAATTCTAACATCGCCAATAATTAATAAAAGATCATTAATATATTCATGTATTATACATACTTGTTTGATTACTAATTTACAAGTTATGATTATAATACTTTTCAATGCATTTCAAGTAGACAAAATACCTAAAATACATGAACTAAGTACTATATTCATTACAAGTACATTAGTAATAACGAATACATCTGGGATCAGTATTTGCAGTGCATTTATTTTACCAGGTCACATTGAATTCATAGCTTTAACTACATTATTCATTAATTTACCAACACTATTTATAAGTACAGCACTAGCGCCATTATCATTTATGCCATATTGGTTACAAATTGTCGTATGCATGAATCCACTAACATATGCAGTTGAAATAATCAGACAAAGTAAATCGGTTGAATTGATATCATTCAAAACACAAATTATTGATACAATATGGTTCCAGATACATGTAAAAGAAAGTATCATTATTCTGCTAGTAGTAAATGTAGCAAGCTTTATATTAGTGAATAAAGTTATTAAGTATAAATACGATTAAATTATATAAAAAATGTTATACTATGTTTTAATATATACTATAGTTACTCAATATGAATAACACTTAAGAAAAGCAACGTATTTGAATTTTACAAAAAAAGGAGTGATATCATTCTATGGCACTACCATGGTATCGCGTGCATACAGTTGTTCTAAACGATCCTGGACGCTTAATTTCTGTACATTTAATGCATACTGCATTGGTATCAGGATGGGCAGGATCAATGGCTCTTTATGAATTAGCAATTTTCGATCCATCAGATCCAGTATTAAATCCAATGTGGCGACAAGGCATGTTCGTTATGCCGTTCATGACTAGAATAGGCGTTACAGATTCATGGGGAGGTTGGAGTATCACTGGAGAAAGTGTATCCAACCCTGGACTATGGAGCTTCGAAGGCGTGGCAATAACACATATAGTACTTTCAGGAATGCTATTTTTAGCATCAATATGGCATTGGGTATACTGGGATCTAGAACTATTCAGAGATCCAAGAACAGGAGAACCAGCATTGGATCTACCTAAAATCTTCGGGATACATTTACTTTTATCTAGCTTACTATGCTTTGGCTTCGGAGCATTCCATACAACAGGACTATTTGGACCTGGTATATGGATATCTGATGGATACGGAATTACCGGTAAAGTACAACCGATCGCGCCAGCATGGGGTCCAGACGGATTTAACCCCTTTAACCCTAGTGGAGTAGCATCGCACCATATAGCAGCAGGTACAGTTGGCATACTAGCAGGTTTATTTCATTTAACAGTGAGACCACCTCAAAGATTATACAGAGCATTAAGAATGGGGAACATAGAAACAGTACTTTCTAGCAGCATTTCAGCTGTTTTCTTTAGTGCATTCGTAACGTGTGGAACAATGTGGTATGGATCTGCAACAACACCAGTAGAACTATTTGGACCAACTAGATACCAATGGGATAGTGGTTACTTTCAACAAGAAATAGAAAGGAGAGTAGAAAACTCATTGAATGAAGGATCAACACCGGAAGAAGCGTGGTCAAAAATACCAGATAAATTGGCATTTTATGACTATATTGGTAATAATCCAGCAAAAGGTGGACTCTTCAGGGCAGGACCAATGGATAAGGGAGATGGAATAGCAGAAGCATGGCTAGGACACCCTATATTTCAGGATAAGGAAGGCAGAGAATTAACTGTAAGAAGAATGCCTGCATTTTTTGAAACATTTCCAGTCATACTTGTAGATAAAGATGGTATTATCAGAGCAGATATACCATTCAGGAGAGCAGAATCTAAATATAGTATTGAACAAGTAGGAGTAACGGTTAATTTTTATGGTGGCAAATTAAATGGAAAAACATTTACAGACGCACCAAGTGTAAAAAAATATGCACGTAAAGCACAACTTGGTGAAGTATTTGAATTTGATCGCACTACTTTAGAATCAGATGGGGTTTTCAGAAGCAGTCCGAGAGGATGGTTTACATTTGGCCATGCAAATTTTGCTTTGATATTTTTCTTCGGCCATCTGTGGCACGGCTCAAGAACTATATTCAGAGACGTTTTTGCCGGAATAGGAGCAGAAGTTACAGAACAAGTAGAATTTGGAGCATTCCAAAAATTAGGTGATAGAAGTAGTAAAAAACAAGGTGCAGTATAAAATATCTTTAGTTATTATATTATAGGACAATAAAATGGAAGCATTAGTATATGTATTTTTACTCGTTGGGACATTAATGGTGATCTTTTTCGCTATATTTTTTAGAGATCCACCAAGAATAGCTAAATAAACATCTAACATTACAATTAATAAGAATGTAAATACAAAGTTTACATTCTTATTAATATAAAAAAGTCTTTAGTATCAAACGTAAGAAACTCAAGAATTACTCTTCATGTTCCTCAAATGGATCTCTTAATTCTTTAGAAACAGGACCAAAAGAAATATATATAGAATAACCTGTAACACCAAGCAATAAACTTAAAATAAAAATACTAAGAACTGTTGCGATTTCCATTAATTAACTATAAATAGAATAAATTTACTTTTATAATATGATTATAAATCTTATTAATTAAACAAATCTATAGAAAATACCATGGCTTTAAGAACTAGACTGGGAGAAATATTGCGACCATTAAATTCTGAATATGGTAAAGTTGCCCCAGGATGGGGAACGACACCTATTATGGCAGTATTTATGCTATTGTTTTTTTTGTTCCTACTAATCATTTTACAAATCTATAATTCTTCACTAATATTAGAAAATGTAGATGTTGACTGGGCAACTTTAGGTAGCTAATCTAAAAATATGGGGACAAGAATAATAAATAAGTCATATTGTTTTGCAACATTGTCTTTCTAATTCTTGTCCCCATGTTATAATTATACGCAAATTAATTAACTACAACTAACTCATTTTCACCAAAATTATTACTATTAACACCACTATAAGTGCACTTAATAAAGCGAACTAAAACCGAGTACTTTATACCCTTATCAACTTTAACAACAACACCTGTATCTTGATACCAATAAGACTCTTTTCTTAAAACTTTAACTTTAGAACCTTTTTGAAACATATATAAGTAATACTTAAAAAACAAGAGATAATGAACTCTATAATAATCTATAAATTAACATAAAAGATATTCTCATATTAATTTATGAACTTTTATAAACTAAAAATACTTTAATACAAGAGTTGCCTATAAAATCACAAAGATGTTACATTCATGTAAATAATTTATTTTTTAAGGATCACTAAAAATGAAATTTTCTTGGAAGAACTTATTACTGTGGTCTTTGCCTATAATTGTAATATCTTTTTTTATTTGGCAAGGCTTATTTGCACCAGTTACAAACAGCAACAATAATAACATTGCTAATTCAAGAATGACGTACGGAAGATTTCTAGAATATATAGACATGGGATGGGTTAAAAAAGTGGATTTATATGAGAATGGACACACAGCTATAATAGAAGCGGTTGGACCAGAATTAGGTAATAGAATTCAAAAAATCAGAGTTGAACTACCTATAACTGCACCTGAACTCATTACTAAACTGAAAAATCAAGGAATAGATCTAGATGCACACCCAATAAAAAATAATACAGCTATATGGAACCTCATAGGTAATTTATTCTTCCCATTACTACTAATAACTAGTTTAACACTTTTATTCAGAAGATCAAACAATACTACAAGTGGACCAGGACAAGCGATGTCTTTTGGTAAATCAAAAGCATTATTTCAAGTAGAAGCAAAAACAGGAGTTATCTTTGATGACGTAGCAGGAATAGATGAAGCCAAAGAAGAATTTGAAGAAATTGTAACATTTTTAAAAAAACCTGAATACTTTACTGCGGTTGGAGCAAAAATCCCTAAAGGAGTATTACTTATTGGTCCTCCAGGTACAGGTAAAACATTATTAGCAAAAGCTATAGCTGGAGAGGCTAATGTTCCCTTCTTTAGTATATCAGGATCAGAATTCGTTGAAATGTTTGTAGGTGTAGGTGCTTCAAGGGTAAGAGATTTATTTAAGAAAGCAAAAGAAAATGCACCATGCATAATATTTATAGATGAAATAGATGCAGTTGGAAGGCAAAGAGGAACTGGTATAGGAGGAGGTAATGATGAACGAGAACAAACACTAAACCAACTACTTACTGAGATGGATGGCTTTGAAGGTAACACAGGAATAATTGTAATAGCAGCAACTAATAGAGCTGATATTTTAGATTCAGCATTATTAAGACCCGGAAGATTCGATAGACAGGTTAATGTAGACATACCTGATTTTAAAGGTAGATTAGCAATCTTAAATGTTCATACTAGAAACAAAAAAATAGATCCCAAAGTATCATTATCAATTATAGCTAGAAGAACACCTGGCTTTTCTGGAGCAGATCTAGCTAATTTACTAAATGAGGCAGCAATTTTAACTGCAAGGGAAAGAAAGAATCAAATCACATTAAAGGAAATAGATCAGGCAATAGACAGAATAATTGCAGGAATGGAAGGAACCGCTTTAATAGATAGTAAAAGCAAAAGACTAATAGCATACCACGAAGTTGGACATGCTATGATAGGTACACTATTAAAAAACCATGAAAATGTACAAAAAGTTACATTAATACCGAGAGGACAAGCAAAAGGTTTAACTTGGTTTACACCATCTGAGGATCAAAGCCTCATATCAAGATCACAAATTAAGGCAAGGATCATGGGTGCACTAGGCGGAAGAGTAACTGAGCAAATCGTTTTTGGAGAATCAGAAATCACAACTGGCGCAGGAAATGACTTGCAACAAGTAACGTCAATGGCTAGACAAATGGTAACACGCTTCGGTATGTCCAACATAGGACCGTTATCTCTAGAAAACGAAGACTCTAATCCATTCCTGGGTAGAGGAATGGGAAATACGAACGAGTACTCAGATGAAATAGCAATAAAAATAGATCAACAAATACAAGACATTGTAGAAGAATGCTATCACAATACGGTAAAAATCATAAAAAGCAACAGAATCATTATAGATAAACTAGTAGATATTCTCATAGAAAAGGAAACCATTGATGGTGAAGAATTTAGAACAATTGTTAAACATTATACTGAAATACCAGAAAAGGTTTAAATATTAAAATTTGCAGTAACATTTAAACGAGACTGACGGGATTCGAACCCGCAACTTCCGCCGTGACAGGGCGGTGCTCTAACCAATTGAACTACAGTCCCAACTATACAATCAATCTTAATTTGTATTTTACAAAAATGTCAACTAAACATTAAAAGGAGAAGAAGGGATTCGAACCCTCGGTATAATGATAATTATACAACAGATTAGCAATCTGTCGCTTTAAACCTCTCAGCCACCTCTCCAAACGTAACTACTACAAACGTTGAAATGGCTCAGGCGGGACTTGAACCTGCGACCTTGGGCTTATGAGTCCCCTGCTCTAACCAACTGAGCTACTGAGCCACTGACGAACAAGTATAAATATAACATGCAATCAAAAAATAAACAAATTTAGTATCATAAAACAATCATTGAACCAACTCTATCATATGTCAACAATTCATGCAATAAAGAATGCCTAATACGACCATCAATAATATGAGCTGATTGTACATCACCATTTAAAGCATCTACACAACATTGAATTTTAGGAACCATACCACCAGAAATGACATTATTAGATTTCAAAGAATTTACAGTCCCCAAATCAAGCTCCTTAATCAATGTAGAATAATCATTTAAATCCAGTAGAACACCTGGAGTATCAGTTAGTAGTACTAACTTTTTTGCCTTAATAGCAACAGCAATTGCACTAGCAATAGTATCAGCATTGACATTATATCTATTACCATGATAATCAGAAGCAACACTTGCAATAACAGGTACAAACCTATTAGATAATAGTAGATCTAAAAGCTTAGGGTTAACCGAGTCTACGCGACCAGTAAAGTTAATACTAGAATCAAACATAGGAGATGCAGTAACTAAACTAGCATCTTGACCAGATAAACCAACAGAGTTAATACTATTTTGATTAAATAAGGATACTAGTTGCTTATTAACTTTACCAATTAAAACCATTTCAACAATATCCATAGTTGGTGAATCAGTAATTCTAATACCGTTTTCAAATAAGGGTTTAATATTTAACTTACGCAACCACTGATTAATAAACATCCCACCACCATGAACCAATACAATATTAATACCTAAATAATACAACAAAGATAAATCTTTAATCACCTGGGACTGTAAAGAACAGTCTTGCATCGCCGAACCACCATATTTAATTACAAAAGTAGAACCAATATACTTATTAATTAGAGATAAAGTATCATTTGAAAAGTAAAAACGATCAGCCATAGAATTATTTGACATTTGAATATTTCTTTACTATTAATAATTAATTTAAAAGTAAAATAGATTAAAGATAAACATAAATAATATAATAAAACATTATGTCAAGTTTTTGGGAAAATTTAGATAAATTTCCAAGATTTTTAATAAGCGTATTCGTAGGGTTTTTCTTGACAACTTTTAAGACATTTTTTAAGCAATTAAGAGACACAAAAAGTAAAATTAGTTTAATGGTTATATTAACAATTATTATAATAACTACATACACTATAATAAAAAAAATGACTGGTATAGAATAAAAAATTAGACATATATAATATATATATATATATCACCTTGGGAGGTTTATGTTTTCTTCTAGCTTTGTAACTGGTTCTTTTGCTCTTCTTGACAGTCTTATTAGAAATGGCACTTCGTATATCTTTGGTTATCCTGGTGGAGCTATATTACCTATTTATGATGAATTGTTTGATTGGGAGAATAGTCAATTAGTTAAACACATCTTGTGCAGGCATGAACAAGGTGCTGTTCATGCTGCTGATGGTTACGCTAGATCTTCTGGTAATGTTGGTGTTTGTTTTGCTACCTCTGGTCCTGGTGCTACCAATCTGGTTACTGGTATAGCAACTGCTCAAATGGATTCTGTACCAATGGTTTTAGTCACAGGTCAGGTTGCTCGTCCTTTCATTGGTACTGATGCTTTTCAAGAGGTAGATATATTTGGTATAACTTTACCTATAGTAAAACACTCCTACATTATTAGAGATCCTAGAGATATTAGTAAAATTGTTTCTGAGGCTTTTTATATAGCAACACACGGAAGACCTGGTCCTGTCTTAATTGATGTTCCTAAGGATGTTGGGTTAGAAAAATTTAAATATCAATTTTTTTCTAGACTTAGTGTATCTTTACCTGGTTGTAAACCTATGATACCTGTGAGAAAAAAATTATTTCCAAAGTTTTTAGACTTAATTCAACAATCTAATCAGCCTGTTTTATATGTTGGGGGTGGTGCTATTATTTCTAATGCATCAGATTCTATTAAAGAATTTTCTGATTTATTTCACATTCCAATTACTACCACACTGATGGGTAAAGGTATTATTTCTGAGAAGAGCCCTTTGTCTTTAGGTATGTTAGGTATGCATGGTACAGCTTATGCTAACTTTGCAGTTAGTGAATGCGATTTACTTATTGCTTTAGGTACACGTTTCGATGATAGAGTTACTGGAAAGCTCGATGAATTTGCTTGTCATGCTCAGGTTGTTCACATTGATATTGATCCTGCTGAAGTCGGAAAGAATAGGATACCACAAGTTGCTATTGTTGGGGATGTTAATGATGTTATTACTGAATTTATTTCTTATGTATCTTCTAGTACAAATTTTATAGAGAACATAGATAGAACTAGTTCTTGGAATCAAAGAATTTATCTTTGGAAACAACAGTATCCTTTGTTAGTACCTAAAAATGTTAATTTTCTCTCTACACAAGAAGTTTTGGATAATATTACTAGACTTGAGCCTAATGCTTACTTTACAACGGATGTAGGTCAGCATCAGATGTGGGCTGCTCAATTTGTTAATGTATTGCCTAGACATTGGATGTCTAGTGCTGGTTTGGGTACAATGGGTTATGGTTTACCTTCTGCTATAGGAGTACAAATAGCTCAACCAAATAAAAAAGTTATTTGCATTAGCGGTGATGCAAGTTTTCAGATGAATTTACAAGAACTTGCTACGATTGCACAATATAATTTGCCTATTAAAATAATAATTATAAATAATAAGTGGCAAGGCATGGTTCGTCAATGGCAACAAGCTTTCTATCGTGAGAGATACTCTCATTCTAATATGGAAAAAGGTTCACCAGATTTTGTTAAATTAGCACAATCTTTTGGTCTATTTGGCCTTAAAGTTGAATTTAGGAAAGATTTGGATAATATTTTGAACCTTTTTAGTGAGTATAAAGGACCGGTAGTTCTAGATTGTAGAGTAAAAGAAGAAGAAAATTGTTATCCAATGGTTGCGCCAGGTAAAAGTAATTCTCAGATGATAGGTTTATCTAAAAGTGGTTACACTAGTAACACTAACACTAAGTTACATTCTACTTCATAATTTATAAAAATGATCAATTTATAATGTGCTTGTTTATTTTATATTTATTATGTAAATCGAAGTGGGCCGGGTTGGATTTGAACCAACGTAGGCTAAGCCAGTGGATTTACAGTCCACCCCCATTAACCACTCGGGCACCGACCCTTATATTTTTTTATGATTATCTACGGATAAATTATAGTAAATTTTTTTATAAAAATCAAATTTTACAGATAGTATTTATTGTATTTTTAGCATTTTTTTGAATTTTTATATGTGTTGGATACAACTGGATTTGAACCAGTGTCTTTCACGATGTCAACGTGATACTCTGACCAACTGAGTTATGTATCCTTTATACCTTGTTATTTGAATTTTTGTTTTAGTCTAGTTGCTTTTCCTGATCTGTTACGTAGGTAGTAAAGCTTAGATCGCCTGATTTTAGATTTGCGTGTTACTTCAATATTTATTATTTGAGGTGAGTGTACTAAATATATTTTTTCCACACCTACATTTTGTACAATTTTTCTTATTGTAATAGTATGGTTTAAGCCAGTATTTTTTTTACATATAATCACACCTTCTGATACTTGTATTCTCTCTTTATTTCCTTCCTGTATAATTTTTTTTACTTTAATAGTATCTCCAACATCAAGTTTAGTTATAGTATCTTTTGTGTATTTGTTCTCAAGTTGTTGTATTATGTTATTATATTCTATTTTATTTTTAATCATTTTCGTGTTGCTTTTTTCTTCTGTATATCTATTCTATTTAAAATTTGTGTAGTTAGTCAACTATTTTTATTTTATTTTTTTTATTCTTGTGCTATAATTTTATACTATCAAAGGTAACTAGATTTTTCTGTTTCTAATATTTGTATGTTTGAACGCTTTACGGAAAAGGCTATCAAAGTTATTATGCTGGCTCAAGAAGAAGCCAGAAGATTAGGACATAATTTTGTTGGTACAGAGCAAATACTGTTAGGTTTAATCGGTGAAGGTACTGGTATTGCTGCTCAAGTACTTAAGTCAATGAATGTTAATTTAAAGGATGCGCGAATTGAAGTAGAAAAAATTATTGGACGTGGTTCTGGATTTGTTGCAGTGGAAATTCCATTTACGCCAAGAGCTAAAAGGGTCTTAGAGCTATCTTTGGAAGAAGCAAGACAACTAGGGCATAATTATATTGGCACAGAGCATTTATTAATGGGATTAGTAAGAGAGGGAGAAGGTGTAGCTGCTAGGGTTTTAGAAAATTTAGCTGTTAATGTCTCATCTATTAGGTCTGAAGTTATTCAGATGTTAGGTGATAACGCTGAAGCTAGTACAGCAGGTGGTACTAATGTTCAAACTAGAAGTAAAACACCTACATTAGAAGAATTTGGTTCTAATCTTACTGAATTAGCTGTAGAAGGAGTACTTGATCCAGTTGTTGGTAGGCAAAAAGAAATCGAGAGAGTTATACAAATTTTAGGTCGTCGTACAAAAAATAATCCTGTGTTAATAGGTGAACCAGGTGTTGGTAAAACAGCAATAGCAGAAGGTTTAGCTCAAAGAATTGCAAATAGAGACATTCCATCAATCTTGGAAGATAAATTAGTCATTACTCTAGATGTTGGTTTACTTGTTGCAGGTACCAAGTATCGTGGTGAATTTGAAGAACGCTTGAAACGGATAATGGATGAAATTAAGTCAGCAAATAATGTTGTTCTAGTTATAGATGAAGTACATACTTTAATTGGTGCTGGTGCTGCTGAAGGTGCTATTGATGCAGCAAATTTATTAAAACCTGCTCTTGCACGAGGAGAATTGCAATGTATTGGTGCAACTACATTAGAAGAATATCGTAAGCATATTGAAAAAGATGCTGCCCTTGAACGGCGTTTTCAGCCTGTTCTAGTTGGTGAGCCTAGTGTTGAAGAAACAATTGAAATTTTATTTGGTTTAAGAGATAGGTATGAAAAACATCATCAGTTAAAAATGTCTGATGAGGCTTTGGCTGCTGCTGCTAAGTATGCTAATCAATATATTTCTGATAGATTTTTACCTGATAAAGCTATTGATTTAATAGATGAAGCTGGTTCAAGAGTACGTTTATTGAACTCTCAGTTGCCTCCAGCAGCGCGTGAGTTGGATAGAGAGTTAAGAACAGTATTAAAAACAAAAGATGAAGCTATAAGAGCTCAGAAGTATGAAAAAGCAGAGCAATATAGAACAAGAGAAATGGAAATAAAGGCTCAAATTGCTGCTATTGCTCAGAGTAAAACATCTGAACCAGATCTTAAAATAGATGATCCTATTGTAACTGAGGATGATATTGCAGAAATTGTTGCTTTTTGGACAGGTATTCCTGTTACTAAATTAACGAAGAGTGAGTCTGAGAAACTCATGCATATGGAGGAAACACTTCATGGTCGTATCATTGGTCAGGAAGAAGCTGTTGTTGCTGTCTCTAGAGCTATTAGGCGTGCACGGGTTGGGCTAAAAAATCCTAATCGCCCTATAGCGAGTTTTATTTTTTCCGGTCCCACCGGTGTTGGTAAAACTGAGTTAACTAAGGCATTAGCTTCATATTTCTTTGGTGCTCAAGAAGCTATGGTTAGACTCGATATGTCTGAATACATGGAAAGACACACTGTTTCTAAACTTATTGGTTCACCACCTGGTTACGTAGGTTATAGCGAAGGGGGATATCTTACAGAAGCTGTTAGAAAAAGACCATATACAGTAATTCTATTTGATGAAATAGAAAAAGCTCATCCTGATATTTTTAATTTACTTCTTCAAATCTTAGAAGATGGTAGATTGACTGATGCGAAAGGACGCACTATTGATTTTAAAAATACCCTGCTTATCATGACTTCAAATATTGGTTCAAAAGTTATTGAAAAAGGTGGAGGTAGTTTAGGCTTTGAGTTAGGGGAATCCCAAGTAGAATCTCAGTATAATCGTATTCGTTCTTTAGTTAATGAAGAATTAAAGCAGTATTTTCGTCCAGAATTTTTGAATAGATTAGATGAAATTATTGTCTTTAGACAATTGAGTAAAGAAGAAGTGCGTGAAATAGCTAATTTAATGCTTAATGAAGTTTTTGATCGTATTAAGCAGCAAGATATAGAATTAAGTGTTACAGAGCGATTTAAAAATAGATTAGTTGATGAGGGATATAATCCAAGTTACGGTGCTCGTCCTCTACGTCGCGCAGTTATGCGTTTATTAGAAGATAGTTTAGCAGAAGAAGTTTTATCTGGTAAAATTACAAGTGGTGACAGTGCAGTTGTAGATGTTGCTGATGATGGTCAGGTTAAGGTACTTCTAGGAGACAAATTGGGTGTATAATCTATAAATCAGTTACTTATGAATATATGTATTTTAAAAATTTTTTGTTTGCATATATTCATATTATGTTATACATTTTTAGTTTTTACTATGCCAGGAACCAGATTTGAACTGGTGACACGAGGATTTTCAGTCCACTGCTCTACCAACTGAGCTATCCCGGCTAATATATAGAATTATTATATGATATATGTTGACTTATTACTATATGTTTTCTTGGATTTATTATTCAATTTAACTAATTTTTGTTGCATTATTAGTGCTCAGTTCATTAAATGTCATCGTTTCAGGTTGAAATAGAACTTCACAGTAGCCAGTGTAACCATTTCTATTTTTGCATATTTTTATATCTATAATTTTTTCTGTATTTTGCCTGTTTTCTTCTGTTTTATTGTTTAACATAATGATAATATCTGAGTCTTGTTCTATCGAATTATGTAAAATCATGCGATTTGATAAAAAGTAAAATTGGTCATTAAAGTTAATATCATATGTTTTACATGGTTTATTGAGTAATATTTGTTTAATGTAATTTGTGTTTATAGTTTTTTTATTTTTATTAAATTTAATGACTTTGTTGTTTATTTTGCTGTATCTAGTTGATGCACTGACTTTTTTCCATGATATTCCAGAAAGATATTTGTGGTTTAGCGTTAATTCTAATGTCGATTGATTAGTTATTATTTTAAGTGTTGTTTTAACTGATAAATATATGTTTTTTATGTGTTTATATTCTTTTTTATATTTATATTGATGTAAAATACGATCAGTATTACTTTGTATATTTAGTCTACAGAATTTTACTGAATTCACATTTTTTATATTCAAATTTTTATCTAAATGAGTATTATTAGTATGTTTTATACAACCGCTTTCTCTTAGATCTGATAGTATTGGTTCTTTATTACTTCGAATTTCTATATTTCTATTTAACTGTGATAAGACAAGAATGGGTAATTTTAACATTTGCGATAGTAATTTCAACCTTCTTGTGATATAACCTAATTCTTGGCTTCGGCTTACTTTTTGATTACCTTCACTGCTAGATCTTATTAACTGTAAGTAGTCTATAATTATTAAATTAAGATTTTGATTCCTTATTAAAGTTTTTGCTATGCTTTCTATATCGTTAATTTGTAGATTAGTTTTATCATTTATGTAGATGTTGTTATGTATCAATTTTTTACATACAGTTAATATATTTTTCCAATCTTCTGCTCGTAGCTTAATTATATTGCTTTTACCTATATGTATATTACAAGACATACATAAAAATTTATTGAGTATTTCTTTCGTCGACATCTCTAGACTAAATATACATACGCTTGACCTTTGGTAAAAAAACACATTATAAGCAATGTTTATTGCGAATGATGTTTTTCCTATTGATGGTCTACCTGCTATAATTATTAAATTACCAGATGGTAATCCATTTGTAATTTGATCTATTTTTTCAAAACCAAATTTAGTGTAACTTTTTTTTGTTTTTTTATTGTCATCATTATAAATTATAGGGTATTTTAATTGTAACAGCTTGATTGATATCAGTTGTTTAATGCTAGTGATGTTTTTATTTTTCTGCTGATTTTTTGTGATTTCTCTCTCAAGAAATTTTAAATATGATAAAAGTTTGCTATATAAGTATTCATTATTTATTTGTGATACATAACCTAGTTTAGTCATGTTATAACCATACTGAATTATTAACCGTTTAATATGATTTGAATTTAAAATATATATTAATTTTTCAATATAATTACTTATTTTAGATGAGTTTATAAATATTTGACTCTGTCTCATTATATTGATGATTTTCTTTAAACCACCTATCTTTTTGAGTAATCTTTTTGATTTCAGTAAGTATATTAATTGAATAATATTAAATTTTTTATTTATTTGCTCTGTAAGATTTATATATATTATTGCGTGGGACTCTAAGAAGAAGAGATCTTTTTTGATGTAATTTTTTACGTAAATAGTTAACTTGGGATATATAATAATACTACCTAGTAAAATTTCTTCTGCTAAGTAATTCTGGGGGATAAATTTGTTTATGTATACTTGGCTCATTGAACAATGTATTTGTATATATGTAGTTATATTTACTATTTTAAGTGTTATATGGTATAATGCATAATTTTACTGTAACTACTATGTTTTGTTTTATTTGAATTTTAACGAGGCTTATGTTAGCGTTGTCTATGTTATTAATCTGTATTTGTTTTTTTTCAAATTTTATATTGGAGTACTTATATATCCAGTTTATAATATTTTTTTCCTTGACACTACCGAACATTAACTTATTATCCCCAATCTTTTTATAAATTGTTATTTTGGGAATCTGTTCTACTCTGGTTTTTATTTTTCCAGTTGCGATTGAGTTTGCTTCCTTTTCTTTTTTGGCTATTTCTGAAAACATTTGATAGTGCTTTATTTGGTTTTTTGTTGCTAAGCTAACAATACCATTCGGTATTAAGTAATTAAAAGCATAACCTCGAAATACGCTTATAACTTTTCCTTTATGTTCTTTTTTAAAGTTATTGTTTTTTACTATTACTTGGACCTTCTTTTTCATTTTTTTATTCTTTATAGAATTGACATTATAAATACTTCCTAGTTTAGCAGATTTTTTATTTTTTATGTTATTTTTATTTTGTTAAGTTATGCTTTATCTGATGTACATTTAAAATTGATGAGACAATCGATGCTCTGTCTAATGTATTGCAACAAATAGAGAGTGAGTTTTCATTTCTGTATTTTTTTAAAAATTCTATTGTTCTGTATAATTTAAAAGCTTTTAAAGGGATATTAATAGACTTTGCTTTGTGTTTTTTTAAAAATTCTTTGTTATCTTTTATCTCTATCAAAATTAAATTATTATTTCCGTAATGTTTTTCTTTAATCGCTTTGTTTTGATTTTTGCTAATTATTTTAGTGTAATTTTTTTGTCTATATATTTTTTTTATTTTTATTTGTACATTAATTAAGTCACATAAAATTACACTGTTATTTAATTTTTGTTTATACCCTATAATGATTTTGGTAGTTTCTATAGCCTGTAAAGTACCTAAATAGCTTGTTGTAATACCCATTATTCCATTGACATTGCAGTTCTGACTAGTGTTTATATTTTTGGAATATAAATCTTTATATTGTATTCCATCTTTATAGTTAAATATACTCATCTGACCGGAAAAATTATCTACTGCACCATATACGTAAATTTTGCTTAGTTCGTAACAAGTTTCATAAATAACATTTCTAGTTTCAAAATTATCAGTTGTATCAATAATAATATCATAGTATTTGATTATCTCTTTACTATTAGTTTTATTTAGTTGGTATTTATGTGTGATAATTTTGCAATCTCTGTTAATTTTATGAAGCTGTGATTGTGCAGATACTGTCTTAAGTTTATTTAAATGTATTTCATTATATAATAATTGCCTATTTAGGTTCGAAATTTCTACTTTATCTGAGTCTATTACCCCAAGATGTCCTATCCCTGATCCTGTTAAATACATCATTATGGGACAACTTAGGCCACCAGCTCCAATGATTAAAATTTTTGATTTCTTTATTCTTTTTTGGCCTTCGATGTTTATGTTTTCAATGACTATTTGCTTTGAATATCTTAATAGGTCTTTCGGTGATAATTTTATTAAATTTGTTGGTGGGTTAAGCATATTATTGTTATTAATCTTAATTCATTTACTAGCTTTGGTATGTTGATCTATTTTATAATATGTAGTATCTAGTTGAATTGATTACGCCTTTAGTTCAGTTGGTAGAACGTAGGTTTCCAAAACCTAATGTCGAGGGTTCAAGTCCTTCAGGGCGTGTTGTAATATTTTATTTTTGGGTATTGGAAAATTTTTATATTAATTCTATAATGTTTTGTAATTGATAGTATAGTTTTATATTTAAATAAATTTCATTAATAATATCATAATATTTTTAAGTAATGCCTAAAAAAGTTGTAGGTTTTGTTAAATTAGCTTTAAGTGCTGGTAAAGCTACGCCAGCACCACCTGTTGGTCCTGCTTTGGGGCAACATGGTGCTAATATTGTTATGTTTTGTAAGGAATATAATGCTCAAACATCTAATAAAGTTGGTTTAGTTATTCCTGTTGAGATTTCTATATATGAAGATCGTAGTTTTTCTTTTGTCCTTAAAACTCCTCCAGCTTCTGTTTTGTTAGCTAAAGCAGCTGGTATTGATAAAGGTTCTGGTAAACCTAATTCTGTAAAAGTTGGCTCCATTTCTAGTCAACAATTGGAAGAAATAGCAAAAGTTAAGTTACCTGACTTAAATACAGATAGTATTGATCAAGCCATGTTAATTGTACAAGGTACTGCTCGTAGTATGGGTATTGTAATTAGTTAAAACAGTTCAATTAACTTTTAAGGAGATTTTTATCTATTTATGCCGAAGCATTCGCGTCGTTTTACTAATATTTTACAAAAGCTAGATAAAAGCTTATTGTATAGTCCAGAAGAAGCAATAAATTTGCTGAAGAATTTTTCTTCTGTTAAATTTGTTGAAACATTAGAAGTACATATTGCTTTAGGTTTGGATCCAAAGTATGCTGATCAGCAATTGAGATCTACAGTAATTTTGCCTAAGGGTTCAGGAAAAGTTGTAAGGGTCGCTGTAATAACTCAAGGTGAGAAGCTTAATGAAGCTACATTAGCAGGAGCTGATGTAGTTGGTTCTGATGATTTAATACAGCAAATTCTTGAAGGAAACTTGAATTTTGATAAGTTAATAGCCACTCCTGATTTTATGTTGTTAATAGCTAAATTAGGTCGTGTACTTGGTCCGAGGGGTTTGATGCCTTCACCTAAGTCTGGTACAGTTACAAATGACTTAAAAAATGCTATAAGTGAATTTAAATCTGGTAAGTTGGAATATAAGGTTGATCGTACTGGAATACTCCACGTGCCAATTGGTAAGTTAACTTTCGATACAGATGACTTGTTATTAAATCTACAAGCTTTACAAGATTCAATTGATAAAAATAGGCCAAGTGGTTCTAAGGGTAAATATTGGAAATCTTTATATTTATCTAGTACAATGGGACCAGGAATACCTGTTGATGTTAGTCTCTTGCGCGATATCAAAACGGTGTAATTAATAATTAGCTATATTTACTTTTAAAATTTATTATGAGTGAAAAAATTAATAATATAATTGAAGACTTAAAGTCTTTGACTTTGCTTGAAGCCGCTGAGTTAGTTAAACAAATAGAAGAAATTTTTGGTGTAGATACTTCTGCTGTTGCAGGTGCTGGTATGGTTGTTATGCCACCAGATTCAGATAGTTCTTCTTCTAAGGAAGAAGAAGAGAAAACAGAGTTTGATGTGATTCTTGAAGATGTACCAGCTCCCAAAAAAATCACGATCTTAAAGGTTGTCCGTTCTTTAACTTCTTTAGGCTTGAAAGAGGCTAAGGAATTAGTTGAATCGGTACCAAAACCTATTAAAGAGAGTACTTCTAAGGAAGATGCTGAAGAAATAAAAGCTAAGTTAGAAGAAGTAGGAGCAAAAGTTATTATTAAGTAAAAAAATAATAGTTAAATTGTATATAATTTTATTGTACAATATAACTATTGTGTTATTAAATTCAAGAGTTGTTAAATTGTATTAGCTATCATTAAAATAGACCAAGTGTTATAGCTTTTGATAAAGGCATAGTTGCTCCTATACCTAGCCATACAGTTACTACTGTTCCTATAATAAAAATAGTTGTTGCTAGTGGTCTTCTGAAAGGATTTTGGAATTTATTAATATTTTCGATGAATGGAATAGTAATTAGTCCTACAGGTACTGATGCCATTGATAGTACTCCAATTAATTTATTAGGTATTACTCTTAGTAGATTAAATGTAGGGAAAAAGTACCATTCTGGTAATATTTCTAGTGGTGTTGCAAACGGATTTGCTGTTTCACCTATTCCTGTAGGTTCTAGTACTGCAAGTCCTACGTTACATGCAATTGTTCCTAGGATAACAATTGGGAACATGTATAATAGATCATTTGGCCATGCTGGCTCTCCATAGTAATGATGTCCCATCCCTTTTGCTAGTTTTGCTCGTAATTTTGGATCTGTTAAATCTGGTTTTTTTATAATTGACATGATATATTTTTTTATTTTACTATTTAGTTCTGTTTATTTATAGTGGACCTGATATTCCTTGTTTTCTTATCATTAAGAAGTGCATTAGCATGAAAACAGCTGTTAGTAGCGGTAACACAAATGTGTGTAAGCTATAGAATCTTGTTAGTGTACTTTGTCCTACACTTACACTTCCTCTTAGTAGTTCAACTATTGTGCCACCTACAACTGGTATTGCTTCTGGTACTCCAGTTACAATTTTTACTGCCCAATATCCTATTTGATCCCATGGTAGTGAGTATCCTGTTACACCAAATGAGACTGTTAATACTGCTAAAATAACACCTGTTACCCAAGTTAGTTCTCGTGGTTTTTTAAATCCACCTGTTAGGTACACACGAAATACGTGTAAAATTAGCATGAGCACCATCATACTTGCTGACCATCTGTGAATTGATCTAATTAGCCATCCAAAGTTTACTTCAGTCATAATATACTGTACTGATGAGAATGCTTCTGCTACAGTTGGTCTGTAGTAAAAAGTCATGGCAAATCCACTAGCTACTTGTATTAAAAAAGAAGTAAATACTATACCACCTATACAATAAAATATATTGACATGTGGAGGTACGTATTTGCTTGATATGTCATCTGCTATAGATTGAATTTCTAGTCTTTCTTCAAACCAATCGTATACTTTACCCATTTTATGTATTGATAATTCTTGTATTACTATTGCGTTTAAGCTATCTTTTATTTTCGTTATTACTTTGGTAGTTATGCTTATATTATAACATTTATATTATTTTTCCGTGAAGTTAAATATATTATTGATTTGAATTGATTTTTTTTTACTGTAAGTTATATTAGATTTTTTCGTTATAGTATTTATTATTTGGTTTACTGTTTTTTTATTAGTTCCAGTAATCTTCGCTAAGTTTTTTTGTGAAACTTTGAATGGTATCTGTATTTGTGTCTGATTCACTATGCCGAATTCAAATAAAAAAAATAAAATCATTTGTATAACTCTGTTCTTTTTATGTTTTTGGTTCATAGTTTCATGCATTATTTGGTATAAATTTAGAGTTTTTTTGTAGCTTTCAATTATGTTGGTCATTAATTCTGAACTGAGTTCGCTTGCATTGTCAATCTTAACTGTTAGTATGTAAGTTTTGTCTAGAGCAATTAATTGATAATAAAATCGATTACTTATATCTGTTGTGTTGAATAAACTATTTTTATTTAAAATAACTATCGGTATGGCTTTTTTATTCTCAAAAATTTTTATAATATATATACTACCGTGTAAAATAATAGTTAGGTGATTTTGGTTATTGTATCGATTACATATTATAGTTGAATCATTTTTGTTGAGTTTATATATATTATATGGGATTTTACAGTTGTTTAGTAAGTTTATCCATTTCATGTTTATATTAAGACCTATTATGCTTATTTTTGTTATATTATAAGTAAATTTGAAAATGAAAAAATTAAAGAAAATTTTATTAGTTGATGATGATCATAACCTTATAGATTTATTATCTTATTATCTAAGTGCAGAGGGTTTTTTCGTTGATTCTGCTTATACTATTCGTAATGCTTTGGCTTTTATTGATTATGATTGTCCTGATTTAATTATTTCTGATATTATGATAAAGGATTTGAATGGTTACGATTTTATTAAACTACTGAAACTAGATGATGATCTAGTGGATTTACCTTTTATTTTCCTTACTGCTAAAGGCATGACATCAGATCGTATCAAAGGTTATAATTTAGGTTGTTTTGCTTATTTAACTAAGCCTTTTAATCCAAAAGAATTGTTGGCAATTATTAACAATATATTTACTAATATCACTATTATTAAGAGTAGTAATAGATTTAACCTGGATGTTGGTAAAAAATTCCGTAGTTCAAAGTTTCTGCAATCTTTTACTGCTAGAGAGAAGCATGTTTTAAAGTTATTGTTAAGGGGATATATGAATAAAGAAATAGCTGTTAAGTTAGATACTAGCTTAAGAAATGTAGAAAAGTATGTGAGCCGCTTATTGTATAAAACTAATACACGGAATCGTGTTGAATTGGTTAGAACAGTTATTTATTTAGTTTAAATTATGAATTATGGAGGGCGAATGACGGGATTCGAACCCGCGTATGATGGAGTCACAATCCATTGCCGTAACCTCTTGGCTACATCCGCCATTATTTTATCTGTTTTAGTTTTAATTATAGTACTTTTTATCTTATCAGTCTACTTTAATTTTTTTATCTCTCGTATATGCAAAATTATTTAACTATATTTATTAATGGTGATCCATTCCACTGTGATTCTTCTATGTCTTTGACAGATATACTTCTTTATTTAAATATTAACCTAGATCATGTTGTTGTTGAATATAAGAATCAAATCATAGATAGGAAAAGATTTAATACATTATTTTTTCAATCTAATGATTCTATTGAGCTTATTACAATCGTAGGCGGTGGTTAAGGTTTGCTATTATCATATTTTAGGTTTCGTTGTGATAATGATAGTTGTCCACGCTTGTTATTTATATGTATTATTTTGACTTTGATTAGTTCACCTATTTTAAAGTTTGACTCTATCTGTTTTTTTTGATCAAGTTTTATTTCTGATTTATGCAGCAATGCTTTAATTCCGTATATATTTAAGAATAGGCCGTAGGGTTTAATCATTATAATTTGTCCATATGATAATTCTCCCAGTTTAAATTTATGTCTGCATAAAAGAAATATTGCACTCTTATTGCTTAGAATTAATTGGTTTTTTTGTTCATTTATATTAAGAATCTTGCAGTGTATATATTTGGTCTTTGTAAATTTTTCTATCTTAACTTCTATTTGTGATTTAGGTATGAATCCTTGTATATTTTCTAAGTACGTAATGATACCTCCTTTATTAGAATACTCAATTTTTAGGTTAACCATTATATCTTCAATGTACATTTGTTTTATTCTCTTCCATGCTCTTATATACTCTAGTCTTTTTATTGATAATATTGGTTGTTTGTTATCTGTATTTTTTGCCATTAAAAAAAATTCTCTTGTTGTGTTAATCAAAAATAAGTAATTATTATTTTCATTGATAGCAAATTTAATTTTTATTTCCTCGTCGGGTAAATAGCCAGCTATCTGTGTACCTATGTTTACCAAGAATCCAAATGATTCTTTTTGTATTATGGTTCCTGCTATTATGTCGCCACTGTTAATATTGTATCTATACTTTTGTAAAATATTTGCAAATGAATTATGCTTATTGTATTTCTTATTCATAAAAAAATTATTATTTAGTATTAGTTTATCTAATGTTTTCTGTTATATTATTATTAAAAGTAAGCGTAGGTAATTGCAGATTTTGGACAAGTCTGAGGAAAGTCCGGGCTCTATTTGTAAACAATTTGTTGTATAGTATACAATGTAGGAAACTATGAGGAAAGTGCCACAGAAATATACCGCCTTATTTAAGGTAAGGGTGCAATGGTTCGTTAAGAGCGCACCAGGAATATTGTCAACATATTTGCTAGGTAAACCCCGTTTTAGAGCAAAGTGATTGGTTTAAATAAATGGATGATATATTTATAAGCTTCATTTATGTAGCATTCTATCTTAAATAATTTATGATACTGCATCAAGTAAAAGTTTTACTTCAGATTAATAATTACCCTTGCTATATTTTGCATTACTTTATGTTGATTTGGATCAAGAACAAAACCCGGCTTATGTCTTACTTTTAAAGTGTAATAATACATTCTGAATATGATTATCTATGTTTTTTATGTCTTTGCTATCTAGTGTTCTACTTTGAGATCTATAGGTTATTCTTATGCCTACTGACTTATATCGATATTCTTTATTGAAATATTCATTAAATATTTCTATTGATTCTATAAGTGTATCTTGCTTTTTACATAAAACGTTTTCTATTTCTTTGATGTTAGTATTTTGGGTTACGGTGATTGATATGTCTCGTGTGACACTTGGATAGTTAGAATATGGTTTAGATATGTAATTGAGATGGTTATTTAATTTAATTGTTTTATTTAGTTTTTCTACATTAATTTCAAACAAATATATTTTGTTTTTGATTGTGTTGAGTTCTTTACTGTATATCGGATTTATTTCTCCTAATATTCCTACTGGTTCTGTGCTTTGCGCATTATATATACCTATTCTTTGTTCAGGATTAAATAAGTTCTCTACATTTTTTGTACATTCTATGTTGGACTTGTTATCTATTCTTTTGAAAGTTACCTCTGCATTTAACTTTTCTAATATAATTTCTATGATTCCTTTGAAGTGGAAAAAATTAGCGTATTTTGGTGTATCTGACCAATTCTTTTTTATGAAGTTGCTATTATGCATTAAACCTCCTAATGATATCTGCTCTATATAGTTATTGCTTAAATCTTTATGGAAGGTTTTACCTATTTCAAATATTTCTACCGTATAATTATTTTGTTTTATATTATTACTGTAGTTTTCTATTAATCTTTGTGTTATGTTATTTCTTAATTCATTTTGTTCTTGTGTTATTGGATTGTATATTTCTATATTATAGTTATCTTGTTTGAAGTGATTATTTATTAAGCAGCAATTTACTACTTCATTGAATCCTAAATTACGTAGTGTATCTCTTAGTTTTTGAATTTTTACTGAAATATTTGATGTGAGACCCTTGCGTATACCTGATGGTAATTTGTCTATAAAATGATTAAATCCATTAATTCTGCCAATTTCTTCTATGATGTCTATTTTTCTTTGTAAATCATGCTGTCTGTTTGGTGGAACTTTAATAGTGAATGTTTGTAAAAATCTATTATGATGAGGTGATAAATTTAGTTGTTTGAGTATTTTGATTATACTTTTGCTAGATAATTGATTAAATCTATCATTATTAGTATTTCCCAAAATAGTATTAATCTCGTTTTTATTTATTGTTATTGTACTGCAATAGTACTGTTTGACTTTGTATTCATGATATGATTTACCGTAAACACACTTTGTCAATGTGCTTATCAGTTTTATGGCATCTATATAAGCGTTGAAATAATATTCTTCATGGGTATTTACAATATTAATTGTATTTTTAATTAAACGAGTGTCGGATATAAATATAATTAATTTATTTTCTTGATTATTTTGATTTAATTTTATGTCTTGTAGATTTAGACTAACATTAAATAATTTGTTTATATTTTTTAAGTCCTTAGTCTTTAATATATAAAGTTTCATACCCCATTTTAATTCTATATATTGCTGTATGTTACTTATTGTATCTGTTGGTTTTATGTTGTATATTTTTAGGTAACTTACTAGCCATTTTGGTGTATTGCCTACTCTGAAGTTATTTATTTTATTAATACTTATATCAATAAATGTATTATGGTTTTTTTTTATCTCTTTTTCTTGAATTTTTGCGTTGAAAAAATTAATTGGTAATATGTTTAATGGTTGATTTAGAATAATTCCTATCTCTTTGGCTAGGCTTAGCATTGAACATATTTCCCTTCTATTAGTTGTGATACTTAAGTCGAAAATATTATCTTTTATATCTTCTATATAATGAATTTTTTCAATTTCTATTCCTGATAGTGTTAATTGTTCTTCAAATTGGTGTAGTTGAATACTTTGTAGATTAATAAAAATATTAATTAATTTCCATGAAAACTTCATTGTTTTATATTATTTATTCAGTATATATTTTATGCTTTTGTGAATGATAAATTATTATTATTTGCATATCTTTCCATAAATCTCATAAATCTATCCCATTCTGATGGGTTTTTTATAACATAGATACATTCAATTCCTTGTGGCTTTCCGTTAATAAATTTTGCGTTTACATCAGTTGTAACTAATTTTCCTTCTTCATCTATTAAGTACATGCCTTTAATTTGACCTTTTTCTTGCATTTCTGGTTTTATTATATCTGGATTCTTAAACCTAAATGTTGCAGTGCCGGTACTTCCATCACGAGATCTTGTTAGCTTAATACTAGGAATTACTGTTTCATTGATATCATCAATGAACTGAATAACTGCCATTGTGTTTCCTTATTATCTATTCAGTTTTTTATTTATTATACATACTTCGTTTAAAGTGTACAATCTGCTTTAGTTTATTTATTGTTTTTTAGATTTTTATTACCTGGGGTAGGAGGATTCGAACCTGCGAATGGCGGAGTCAAAGTCCGCTGCCTTACCACTTGGCTACACCCCAATAAGCAAAACCATTGTAACAATATAGAATAATTATTTGTCAAGTTTTGAGTGAAAATTTCACGTACTTTATGTAGTTATCTATTTTATAGATAGGTACTCGTTGTTGCGTACCTGTCTCAAGCCATTTAATGGTTATATATTTATTAAGTATCTCGTCATTACCTATAATGAAGCAAATTTTAGAACCAATTTGGTTGGCCTTTTTTATTTGTTTATTTAGGCTACTGTTACTTATGTCAAGCTCAAAATGTAGTTGGTACTTATCTATTATATTGATTACTTGCCATATTGTGTCTGAATTATTGCTATTTGAATTAGCTATGTATATTACTTTTTTGCTTTCTACTAATTCTAATTTTTCTTTCATTATGATTGTTAGTCTTTCTAAGCCCATTGCCCATCCTACTGAAGGTGTATATGGACCACCAAGTTGTTTAATTAATTCATCATACCTTCCTCCTCCACATATTGTGTTCTGTTCGTTAATACCTTTTGTCTTTATCTCAAAGGCTGTATAATTATAATAATCTAGACCCCTAACTAATTTATCATTAATGTAGTATTTTATACTCAATCTACTTAAGTCATTACATACTTCTTGGAAATGTTTAACTGATTCCATTTCTAAGTATTCTCTTAGCTTAGGTCCATAGTTTAATATTTCCTGAGTTTTTGTATTCTTGCTATCTAGAATTCTTAATGGATTATCTTTTAATCTTCTTTGTGAATCTTCATCTAAATCCTTCTCATATTTAATTAGATATAATTTTAAATGGTTAGTATATTTAATTCTTTCTTCAAGATTTCCAATGGAATTAATTTCTAGACGCCACTCTTCTAATTTTAGTTGTTTGAGTATTTTTATTGCTATTCTTATTACTTCTATGTCTGCTCGGGGCATAGAGCTTCCGATGCATTCTATTCCTAGTTGGTGAAATTGTCTTTGTCTGCCTTTTTGTGGTCTTTCGTATCTAAACATTGGACCTAGATACCATAACCTGTTCATTCTACTACCTAAGTATAATTTGTTACTTATGAGTGCTCTTGCTATACTTGCTGTTCCTTCTGGTCTTAGTGTTATACTTCTTCCACCCCTATCATTAAAACTGTACATTTCTTTGTTTACAATATCTGTGAAATTTCCAATACTTCGCAAAAATAGTTCTGTATTCTCTAAAATGGGTGTTCTAACTTCTTGGTAATTATTATGAGTCAAAATTTTGTCAACTACTTGGTATATTTTTTGCCAGTGTCTGATTTCATTAGGTAATATATCTTTTGTTCCTCTTAGAGGTTGCATTTTGTTTGTATATTTGTTTTGGATTTATTTATATTTGTATATTATAATCACTTTTTATAATTTTGATCGGGCAAGGAGGGACTCGAACCCCCGACACCGTGGTTCGTAGCCACGTGCTCTAATCCACTGAGCTACAAGCCCTGACTGTATTTACAGTAATTATAAAATGATTTTTTTGCAAGATATCTTGGATTGACCTTTTTATTGATATTTTTATAATATATTTATATTCTATATTCTAAAATAGATTTAATTTGGTTAATTTTTATGAGTAAGAATATACTTTACTATGATGATGCTCGCATGGCTTTACAATATGGTATGGATATTTTATTAAAAGCTGTTTCACTTACTTTAGGTCCTAAAGGTCGAAATGTTGTTTTAGATAAAAAAATGTCTTTTCCTCAGATTATTAACGATGGTGTTACTATTGCTAAGGAAATAGAGTTACAGAATATTGTTTATAATACAGGTGTTTCACTTATTAGGCAGGCTGCTTCTAAGACTAATGATGTTGCTGGTGATGGTACAACGACAGCAACGGTTTTAGCTCATGCAATTGTGCAACAAGGTTTGAAAAATGTAGCTTCTGGTTCTAGTTCTATAATGATAAAAAAGGGTCTTGATAGAGCAGTCGAATTTTCAGTTGATAAAATAATGCAATATTCTCGTCCAGTGAGAAATTCCTTGGATATTATGCACATTGCTACAGTTTCTTCTGGTAATGATTGTCAAGTAGGTGAAATTATTACTGAAGCAATACAAAAAGTTGGGAAGGAAGGTATTGTTTCTTTAGAGGAAGGTAATTCTACTCATACTAAGCTTGAAATAAAGCAAGGCATGAGATTCGATAAGGGTTTTATTTCTCCTTATTTTGTTACTAACTCTTCTAATATGGAAGTTATACAAGAAAATGCTTATGTATTAATAACAGATCAAAAAATTACTTTAATACAAAAAGAGTTACTACCAATAATGGAGAAAGTTGCTAAAACTGGAAATGCTCTTCTAGTGATAGCAGAAGATGTTGAAAAAGAGGCTTTAGCTACGATGATAGTTAATAAATTAAGAGGTTTGATTGATGTTGTTGCTGTGAGAGCTCCTGGTTTTGGTGATAGGAGGAAGTCTTTATTGGAAGATATTGCTGTTTTAACTGCTGGTCAAGTTATCACTCAAGAATTAGGACTATCCTTGGATAAATTGTCCCTTAGTAGTTTGGGTTTTGCTAAAAAAATACACGTTGTTAAAGATTCTACAACTATTGTTGCTGACGGTAATCAGGAGCTTGTAATTTCTAGATGTGTCCAAATTCGCAAACAGCTTGAATTAACGAATAATGCTTATGAGAAAGAAAAACTGCAAGAGAGATTAGCTAAATTGTCTGGTGGTGTTGCAGTTATTAAGGTAGGAGCAGTTACCGACATGGAAATGAAAGATAAAAAGTTACGTTTAGAAGATGCGATTAATGCAACAAGAGCTGCAATTGAAGAGGGTCTAGTGCCAGGTGGTGGATCTACTTATGTTCATTTGTCAAAAGCGTTAGAGTTATGGGCACTTGAACACTTAATTGGAGATCAGTTAATAGGTGCTTTGATTCTACAAAAAGCTTTGTTGCATCCAATGTTGAAAATAGTGGAAAATTCAGGGACTAGTGGTCCAGTGATAGTGGAAAAAGTAAAAAGTCGTGATTTTCCTATCGGATATAATGTAAACCAATGTTTAATTACCGATATGTATCAAGCTGGAATAATCGATTCGTCTAAAGTTGCAAGATCTGCTTTACAAAATGCTTCTTCTATTGCTTCTATGATTTTGACTACAGAATGTCTTGTAGTTAGTTCTGATAAACACTAAATTATGTCDSTAGTTGTCTTTTGTATTAATATTCAAATGAAACTAAAATTAAGTTATTTAATTATACTTTTATTTCTTTATCDSTTATTACCTCCTACDSTTACTTATGTATTTTTTTAGGTTTTTGAAAACTATTCTATCATAATTTTATACCAAGTTTCTTTTTGTCTATTGTATTATTTTATTGTTTCAATTCTTATGTTATTGAAAATTACAGTTAAACATTGTAGAAATATAATTCCAAGCATTGGAGACATATCCATTCCAAATATCATTGGTATTGTTCCTCTAAATAGCTTGAGATATGGATCCGTTAGTCTATTTAATGAACAAAATGGTTCATTATACCAATTTACTGTTGGAAACCATGCTAAAGATAGTTTAAGTAGTATTAAAATCAGATATATTTCAGAAAAGTTAGCTACAGATGTAAATACTAAATTTAATGAATAGGTCACAATAGTCATATTTTTAGCTTCCTGTTAATTAATAATGTATTTTTTGTTATCTAGTATATAAAATTTGAGTAGTGTATACTTTTACTTTTGGGTAAATATTTCCTAGTTGTTTTAGTATTGTTTGGTCACTTCTTATACATGCTATGTTAATTTGATTAATAGGTATTTGGTATATGAGTGTTATGTATTTAATGATACTTATTACGTTAATATTTTTAAGTTGTTCTTCAAGAATAAATATTTGCGTGTTTGCGCTAACTTTTTCTATTTCTTTGGTTGGGTTTTGTTCATTTGTTATATTTATGTAGTTAATATTTATTATATCAATGTTTGGTATTAAAGTTTTTATACCACTTATCATTTCATAGTTATTTGATATATCAGTGAATATTAAGTATTTTTCATCATAACTAATGAGTTTTAGTTCTTTGGTTGAGTATAATGACTTTATATATACGTTTTGTATTTTGATGTATTTTCTTAAAATTTCATACATTAACAATAGTCCAATGTTTTTATAGTAGCAAGAAGATAAAATATTGTTTTTGTTTTTTATTGTTGTTTTATTAGAAAGTAGTTGTATGATTGGATGAGATATACTGTATATATTTAATTGCATGATATTAATATAAATTTATTTTTACTTTAATAATATATTTTTACTTATTTTTATTGAAATTTAGCTTTTTCTAATCTTGTGATTAATTTAATAATGCGTGTGCTGATTCCTAGTTTTCTACAAAACTAAAATGGTTGGTTCGAGTTGATTCAACTAAAAAAATTATTTTTTAATTATTTAAATAATTTTTTTAGTGATTAGTTTATTGTATATTTATATTATTTTTTAGTCTAATGGTCTCATAGATAGTACTGCTTCATTTTCCCTATTTATTCCTTTCTCAAATCCAGCAGCAGCAGCTCTTGCTCTACCTGCGTGCCATAAATGTCCGATAAATAAAAAGAATCCTAAGAAGAAGTGTGATGTTGTTAACCAACTACGTGGTGACACGTAATTAACTGAGTTAATTTCTGTTGCTACTCCGCCTACTGAGTTTAGAGAACCCAGTGGAGCATGTGTCATGTATTCTGCAGCTCTTCTTTCTTGCCATGGCTGTATATCATTTTTTATTTTATTTAAATCTAGTCCATTTGGTCCTCTCAATGGTTCTACCCATGGTGCTCTTAGGTCCCAAAATCTCATTGTTTCTCCACCAAAAATAATTTCTCCACTAGGTGATCTCATTAAGTACTTTCCTAGTCCAGTTGGTCCTTGTGCAGATGCTACATTTGCTCCTAGTCTTTGGTCTCTTACTAAGAATGTAAAAGCTTGTGCCTGTGATGCTTCAGGTCCTGTTGGCCCATAGAATTCACTAGGATATGCTGTATTATTATACCATACATAATTTGATGCTGTTAGGCCCATTATAGATAGTGCTCCAAGGCTATATGATAAATAAGCTTCTCCTGACCATACAAAGGCTCTTCTTGCCCACGCAAATGGTTTAGTTAGTATGTGCCATATTCCTCCTGCTATACATATTACACCTATCCATACGTGTCCCCCTATCACATCTTCCATGTTATCTACACTTACTATCCATCCGTCGCCTCCAAAAGGTGATTTTAATACATATCCGAAAATCACTGATGGGTTTAAAGTGGGATTACTGATTATTCTTACATCTCCACCACCTGGTGCCCATGTGTCATATACTCCACCAAAGAATAGTGCTTTAATCACTAGTAAAAAAGATCCTAATCCAAGCAATACTAAGTGTATACCTAATATAGTTGTCATTTTATTTTTATCTCTCCAATCATACCCAAAAAATGGGAATGATTCTTCTAGTGTATCTGGACCTATCAGTGAGTGATACAATCCACCAAATCCTAGTACAGCTGATGATATTAGGTGTAAAACGCCTACTACGAAGTATGGATACGTATTTTCTATTTCACCACTTGGACCTACTCCCCATCCTAATGTTGCTAAATGCTGCATTAGGATAAAGCCTTGTTCATAAAGTGGTTTCTCTGGTACAAAGTGTGCTACTTCGAACAATGTCATTGCTCCTGTCCAGAATACTATTATTCCTGCGTGTGCTACGTGTGCTCCTAATAACTTGCCTGAAACATTAATCAGTCTTGCGTTTCCTGACCACCATGCAAAGCCTGTTGATTCTAGATCTTTTCCTCCAACGGTAATACTATTATTAAAGGGCGTTTCCACGTGGTAAGACCTCCTCTGGGAATATAAAGTTTTCGTGAGGTTGGTCTTGTGCAGCCATCCATGAACGAATACCTTCGTTTAATAAAATATTTTTTGTATAGAATGTTTCAAATTCTGGATCTTCTGCAGCTCTTAACTCTTGAGATACAAAGTCATACGCTCTTAGGTTTAGGGCTAATCCTACTATACCAAATGCGCTAGTCCACATTCCTGTTACTGGTACAAATAACATAAAGAAGTGTAACCATCTTTTATTAGAAAAGGCTACGCCAAAGATTTGAGACCAAAAACGATTTGCTGTTACCATAGAATACGTTTCTTCAGATTGTGTTGGTGTAAATGCTCTGAATGTGTCAGCTGCATCTCCATCCTCGAATAAAGTATTCTGTACAGTTGCTCCATGAATAGCGCATAATAATGCCCCACCTAATATTCCTGCAACGCCCATCATATGGAATGGGTTTAGGGTCCAGTTGTGGAATCCTTGTAGGAATAATAGAAACCTAAAAATAGCTGCTACACCAAAGCTAGGTGCAAAAAACCAACTAGCTTGTCCTAATGGATACATTAAAAATACTGATACAAATACTGCTATTGGTCCAGAGAAAGCTATTGCATTGTATGGTCTAATACCTACTAGTCTTGCAATTTCAAATTGTCTTAGGCAGAAGCCTATTAGCCCAAAAGAACCATGTAATGCAATGAAAGCCCAAAGTCCACCGATTTGACACCATCTTGTGAAGTCACCTTGAGCTTCTGGTCCCCATAGTAATAGTAGTGAATGTCCCATACTATTTGCAGGTGTTGATACTGCTGCGGTTAAAAAGTTACAACCTTCTAGGTATGAGCTTGCTAGTCCATGAGTGTACCAAGAAGTCACAAATGTAGTTCCTGTAAGCCATCCTCCTAATGCCAAGTAAGAGCATGGAAATAGTAATAGTCCAGACCAGCCTACAAAAACGAATCTATCTCTTTTTACCCAATCATCAACTAAGTCAAATTTTCCGCGATTTTTTTCTTGTCCAAGTGCGACAGTCATATTTTAGGTTCTCCACGACGAATTATTTAAGTAAACACTCTAATTAAGTTTTTTATATTTTTAGCTAACTTAAAATTTATGTGGAATAAATATAAAGATGATATTACTTCTCTTTTCAGTTATATAGTATTATAAAGTTAATCTAATTTAAATTATACTTTATCATTTAACTGTTGTGTTAGTTCTCTAAGTTGAAATTATAATGTATAAAATTTATTTGATTATGTTATCGGATACCTAATTTGTACAATATGACTAAATTAGTCTTATTACCAATTTGTATTTTTATAGTTATTTTAACTTTTATTGAAAATTTTTAGATTATTTACTCTTTTATTATGATTTTTTGAAACAAATAACCTGTTCCTCTTGCTGTTAATATTAGGTCAGGATTGCTAGGATCATCTTCTAATTTTGCTCTTAGTCTTGAGATATGGACATCGACTACTCTTGTGTCTACATGTCTTTCTGGTGTATATCCCCAAACCTCTTGTAAAATTGAAGCTCTCGAAAATGCTTCACCTGCTTTGCTTATTAATAGTTCTAGTAGACTAAATTCCATACCTGTTAACCTTACTCTTTCATGATTTTTATATACTTGTCTTTTATTTGTATCAATAGTGAGAAAGCCAATGTTAATAATGCCAGAGCTAGGTATTGATGAATTCATTGTGATTTTATCAATTCTCCTAAGAACAGATCTAATTCTTGCTTCTAGTTCTTTTGGTGAAAATGGTTTCACTATATAATCGTCTGCACCTAACTCTAGACCAGTTATTCTGTCCGATACGTCTCCTAAAGCTGTTAACATGATTATTGGTACATCTGACTCTTTTCTTAACTCTTGACATACACCGTATCCATCTAGTTTAGGCATCATTACATCTAATACAACTAGTGTCGGGTATTCTTTACGAAACATTGCTAATGCTTCTTCCCCGTCAGATGCACTTATAACTTCATATCCTATCATAGATAGTCTAGTTTCAAGGATTCTCCTTATACTTGTTTCATCATCGACTATAAGGATCTTTTCTCTCACGTTATTCAATTTTATTCTCCTAATTACTAACTGATTTTTCTGAAATATTTTCTTATAAATTTATCTAATTAATTGATTTTTTATTGTGTAGTATTGTTTGATGTTATACTAATCTTGATTGATAAGTGTATAAATATTTGGTAGTGTTATAATCGTTAACTATTTTTGAATAATAAATTAATTAATGCTCTTACACTTCTTTATTTTATAATTTTTGTATTAAAATTTGAATAAATAAGTTTTCTTTAGAGTATTTTATTGAGGATATAATTATGTTGATCTTTATAGTTCATTTATTAGTTCTGAATAAGTATTTATGTAGTAAATAATTACAGATTTTAAAATTTTTTGTTATATTTTTTACCATTCTCAAAAAAAATTTTTTTATTACTTGACAATTTTTAGTCTATAGTATTATCATTAGTTTAGTCGTTAGTAACATTAATTAAGTTATATAAATAATATATAGTATCTTACTAATCATTTTTACTTAAATATTTATATACTGTTTCTTATAATATTTTTGATTAAATAGTAGTTATCTTTTATGTTTAAGAAAAATTACTTTTAATTTTAAATAGTATTCTGGA